AGTTAACCCGTCAATTTCCATTTAATTTCCAAAGCTCAACTTCTATTATAAAAATATTATTCCTATTCTGAATCATTTACAATTACTAAGGGTACAAATAGAAACTTTTTTTTGAGGCGGACAAACGAAGGGAATTGGACGAGAAGCCGTATCTTTTATTGTGTATCTATTTACATTTGTACCTCGAATCATTCTTCCCAATCCATCATCTATTGATACATATTACTTATCATAATAATATCTATATTACTTCCCAATATCTAAAAATTGGCATCCATGGCTGAACGGTCAAAGCACCCAACTCATAATTGGCGAATTCACAGGTTCAACTCCTGTTGGATGCAGTAAGTATTATAAAAACTCGTATAGTTTCAATATGCCAATTTTCTTATGTATGTATCCGGTACTTGTATAATAATAAATATTATTAATTTATGTTATTAAATAATCAAACTACTAATTATTTGACAATTTTATGTTACCATATTTCATATGGAAATACGAATAATAAATATTTCTCTTTTTTCTCCTTTTAGTGTCAATATTTTCATTTCTAGTATATTTGGAATAACCTATACAAGAAGGAGAATTTGATTTATTTTTAGTATGAGCAATAGTTAGTTGGAGAGACTTAATGAGTATAATTAGGAGTAACTACGGATAAAGTAAAATACCCAGTTCTTACGGAGAAAACTATTCGTTTACTAGAAAGGAATCAGTACTGTTTCGATGTTGATTCGAAAGCTACCAAGACGGAAATGAAGCAATGGATACAAAGTTTTTTTAATGTTAAGGTAATAGCCATGAATAGTCATTGACCTCCAAAAAAAAAAAAACGGATAGGTCCTGTACCGGGATACCCAGTACGTTATAAACGAATGATTGTTACACTTCAATCAAATTATTCCATTCCACTATTCTTGAACAAATAAAAATGGGAAGGAATATTTATCATTATGGTGGTCATTCATCACAAGCATGCCCTAAAAAAAATTAACCTTTGGACGATGAAACGGTCGGAGTAACAGAAGTATTATTTATTATGAGTCGGGGTAAAGCGGACACAAATGTCTATATTTTAAAATGATTTTTATTGAAGATAAGTAAAGATATTTCTGGTAAATCTTTTACTCTTGAATATTATACGAATCGTTATACAAATATATATGTCTTTCACTTGCTATTGATATGGTGAAGAGAAATACCTTTTGTATCCCAAAGAAATAAAATTTAGGAATACTGTAATACTAAATCTTCTATTTCAATAAGAAAAGCCTAGCTTTGAGTGCCGTTTGAATCATTCATTAATTTACGTAGTTGAGGAATAATAGAGTTTAAAGTCAAACTAGTGAATGTACCCATTGAGAAGTGAATAATTTTACATCAAAGTTCTAACGAAACTGAGAAGCGAAAATGGCATGTAATGACTTAAATATCAATAATGAATGAAATATCAATATTTTAAATATTTGAAATAAAAAAAATTTGAAATAAGGAAGGTAAGAGAGTCATATGTGGGAGTCTATAACCAATTTTTATTAAAGAATCCTAAGATCATGAGAAAGTTGGATCATAAACTAATTATTCAATATTCGATTACTCGATATTGAAATGGTCGGAGGCAGATTCAAAGCTATAAAATAGAAGTATTACTTGAGAATACTAATTGAATATTTGATATTGGGGTGGGATGTACAAGTAAAAAATAACATTTTATGCTCTGTTTTTTATTTAGATATTGAAGAGCTGTTATTCAAATGAATCAAAAAACGATTCTAAATAAATTGGAGCCTTATTTTAGATATACCTTTCTAATTTCAATGTACTTTTAGTTAGGTACATCTGCACATAATATGGATCGAGGTGAGTGACACGCGGGAAAGGTAGACGATTGGAGCTACTCATGTTACGCTGAAAATTATAGCAAAAAAAAGTGAATTGGCATTATTTTTTAAGAATGTTCGCTTGGTATCCGAAATATTTTAGCACATATTAGATAAGTATTCTTGTTAGATCTTAATAGTTAACCTGTGGGAGAAGCTGAATCTAAACCTTCGTTAAGTCAACAACCCAAAGTTTTTCTATAAACACCCTATATCATCCTTATTGAAATAATAAGATATAAACTCCGATTAGTAAAAGAAACTAACTCCCAGTCGAAGGAATCACAAATACAGTGATATTTTCATTGTTCGTCGTCGTAAAAAGAATTTGGATAAAAACGAAGAAAGGTAATTATCAATGACACGTTTACTTAAGAAAGGTCCCTTTGTAGCTTATCATTTACCGCAAAAAGTCGAGGATCTTAATATGCAGGGAAGAAAAAAAATAATAGTAACTTGGTCCCGTGCTTCAACAATTGTACCTACAATGATTGGTCATACAATTGCTGTTTATAATGGACAGGAACATTTACCCATTTACATTACAGATAATATGGTGGGTCATAAATTAGGGGAATCTGCACTTACTAGAGTTTTTAAGGGACATGCAAAGAGTGATAAAAAATCTCGTCGTTAACTAGGAGGTCTTCCCTAATGAAAACTAATTACTTAAATTTGGAAACGCGAGCTTTAGCTAAGCATGTACGTATCTCTGCTTCTAAAGCGAGAAGGGTTGTTAATCAAATTCGTGGTCTTCCATACGAACAAGCACTTATGATATTAGAATTTATGCCTTACCGAGCTTGTTATCCTGTATCACAATTAGTTTCTCCCGCTGCAGCAAATGCGAGCCACAACCTAGGTTTAAATAAGGCTGATTCAGTTGCTAGTGAAGTGAAAGTAGATGGAGGAACTATGTTAAAGAGATTTCAACCTAGGGCTCAGGGTCGTGGTTATCCGATACATAAACCTACTTCTCATATAACTATTGTAATCAGAAAGAAATCTACGTAGAAAAGTAAAAAGTTATACTTCTTATATATACCACTGAAAAAGGTAAGGAAATATGGGACAAAAAATTAATCCACTTGGTTTTCGACTTGGGGTTACGCAGAATCACCGTTCCCTTTGGTTTGCGAAGCCTAATAATTATTCAAAACTCCTCGAGGAGGATGAGAAAATGCGTAATTGTATTTATAATTATGTACGTAAACATATGAAAAGTTCATCCAATTATGGAGGAGTTGCACGTGTCGAAATTCAGAGAAAGACAGATTTAATTTAAATTAAAATATATACAGGATTCCCTGCCTTGCTTGTTGAAAGTCATGGTAGAGGCATTGAACAATTAAAAGCGGATGTTCAAGGTGTATTGAATCTTGGAAATAGAAAGCTTCATGTGGCTTTGACAGAGATAGAGGAGCCATATACAGAACCCAATATTCTTGCGGAATATATTGCTTTGCAACTAGAAAACAGAGTTGCTTTTAGAAGAACAGTGAAAAAAGCTATTGAACCTACGAGAAAGACGAATGTGAAAGGGATAAAGATACAAATTGCAGGACGTCTTAATGGAGCTGAAATTGCTCGTGTCGAATGGGCTAGGGAAGGTAGAGTTCCACTACAAACTCTTAGGGCTCGAATTAATTATTGTTACTATCCAGCTCAAACTATTTATGGAGTATTAGGAATAAAAGTATGGATATCTCAAGCTGAGGAGTAGTTTAAAGAGTAACACAACTTTTTTTATTTTCTCTTCAGTACCTATCAAAAATCATTTTTTTCTATTTAGAAACTAAAAACAGTTCTTAATTGTATACTATAATCACATTAGATTGGATTGGGAAATACAATTAATCTAACATTTCAGTTATTTTTTAATCAGTACCTATGCGACGAGAGAAAAAAAAATGCTATGCTTAGTGTGCGACTCGTTTCATCTAAAATTCTATCCAAATTTATATGTAACATATAAATTAATTAATTAGTTTTTTATTTATCAAAAGAAAGTAACTCATCACTTCGTATCGAAATAATCCGATAGGCTAGTTTCTTTTTATTAGCTTAAAAACTTCTTTTCATAGATGCCATAGCGAGGGAGAATCTCTGAAGCCGAGAAGTATGGATTGAATTTCTAGTAATCCACAAGATAGAAAGTATTTCTTATTCGATTGTATGGTTAAAGAATAACCTTTCCATAGGCAGTCCATAGAAGCATATAAATAGTAAGAGATACTAAAGAAGCTTTATATCAAGAAAGACTAGATTTTTTGATCAAAAAAGTAAGCTATGCCGTAGGGGGAGAACCTAAACGGAAACTTAGAAGTTACGAGAACGATGGAATCTATGAATAATACATAATATTTCCATTTTTTATTCATATGATAGGATGGCGAAAGAAACCAGTACTTTATATATGTGCAGACACGTATATGTACACTTATTTTTTCTTTATTTACATAATGCAATGCATCATCTATAATTTTGAGAATTTCTAATTTTAACTGATAAATGAAATCCAAGAAGAGTTAATATTCGTCCGTGATTTTTTATACCCCCTTCTCCCGAATAGTAGACTGAATAAAAATCTGATACATTTTAGAAAATTTGATATTTTGCATATTTCGTTTCATACGTATGAGAAATATTAAAAATATTAAGATAAACTAAATTGAATTCAATTTTTTTACTCTTTTCACTTCTCATTACTTCCCTTTTACTTACATTAAGGATATCCACATCTAAGAATATTAAAAGAATAAGTATTTGAGACTAACTAAATTATTTATTTGTAATTGTGTAATAGAATTTATTTGTAATAGAAATAAAAGGAAAATCTAATTTTTGGGGGAAGGAGAAAATAATTCATGAGGAGCCGGATGAGAAAAAACTTTCATGTCCGGTTCTGAAGCAGAGATTATAAAGAAGTATCATCGACTGTAACCCCAAAAGAGTCAAATTTCGTAAGCAACATCGAGGAAGAATGAAAGGAATATCTACTCGAGGTAATCAGATTTGTTTTGGAAAATTTGCCCCTCAAGCACCCGAACCAGCTTGGATTACATCCAGACAAATAGAAGCAGGACGGCGAGCAATTAGTCGTTATGCTCGTCGTGGTGGAAAGATATGGATACGCATCTTTCCTGACAAACCAGTAACTATGTGACCTGCAGAGACACGTATGGGTTCAGGAAAAGGTTCCCCTGAATATTGGGTATCCGTCGTTAAACCAAATAGAATACTTTATGAGATAGGTGGAGTACCAGAAAGTGTGGCTGAAGCAGCTATGAGAATAGCTGCATATAAAATGCCTATACGTACTCAATTTATAACTTCTGCATCTTTGATAGATCCAACTCCAAAAGTAGAAAAGAAAGATTTTTCGGTATGAATACAAAACTTAACATTACAAATTTCCTTATTATTATCAATTTCCCCACTTATTATTAACCGCTCCGATAAAAGAAATGAAATATATGGATCTGTGATAAAATAAAAATGAAGTTCCATCTTTTAAACCCCCCATCCCCCTGCATAAATAAATAAAAAAAGGAATCAAATAATATTTGTGAGGAAGAAGGGGGGGGGTACACTTTTGATGAAATAAAAATGATTCAACCTCAAACTTATTTAAATGTAGCAGACAACAGCGGAGCTTGAAAACTAATGTGTATTCGAATTCTGGGAGCTAGTAATCGTAAATATGGCGATATCGGTGATGTAATTGTCGCGGTAGTCAAAGAAGCAGTACCTAATATGCCTCTTAAAAAATCGGAACTAGTTAAAGCTGTAATTGTATGTACTTGTAAAGAAGTTAAACGTGATAATGGAATGGTAATACGATTTGATGACAACGCGGCTGTTATAACTAATCAAGAGGGAAATCCTAGAGGAACTCGAGTTTTTGGTCCAGCTGCTTGAGAATTGAGAGAATATAATTCTACTAAGATAATTTTACCAGCACCTGAAGTGTTACGATGGAGAACCAAGAGAATCGAATATTATTAGTTTCACATTATATTCGTTAAATATTTTCTTTTTTCATATTGATAATTTAATTAGATTAAATTAATACTCGATCGTTTCAAAATTTTTTCTTTATATTACGCGTCACGTTGGTGTAGAAAAACTACTTCTTAGGAACTAATGTGATTGTAGATAAAACAAAAAACTTAAATTTCTTTTCATTGTCTTTCTCACTTCTCTTCCGCCACATCCTTAAATATAGAAATACCTTTTCTCATTCAGGATGTAGTAAATAAACTGATAAGGAGTTCTAATGGGTAACGATATTGTTGCTAATATGATTACCCCTGTAAGGAATGCTAATTTGGGACAATCAGAAACAGTTCAAGTACCAGCTACTAATTTAACTAGAAGCACTGCAGAAATTCCTTTACAAGAAGGTTTTATAGAAAGTTTCAGCGAACACTAAGAAAATAAAAATTCTTTTTTGATTCTGATTTCAAAGTATCGAGGGAAAAAACGAAAACCATATATAACTACTTTGAGACGTATTAGTAAGCCTGGTTCGAGGATTTATCCCAATTATCAAGAAATTCCTAAAGTTTTAGGTGGTATGGGAATTGTTACTTCAGCAACTTCTAGAGGAATCGTTACGGATCGGGAGGCTCGGCAGAAGCAAGTTGGAGGAGAAATGTCACGTTGCGTTTGGTAATTATATTGATTCCTTCACAGAGAAAAAAAAGTATCTAAGAAAGGGAAATATTTATGCTTATAAATGAAAAAAGCTGGTTAACACTATCTTCATCAACCTTGAATAGATACAAACAAAGGAGATTTTCCCCCTGATGGAGAAACAAAATTTGGTTGATATGGAAGGTGTTGTTACTGAATCACCCCCTAATGCTATGTTTCGAGTTTGTTTAGATAATGGATGTCAAGTTTTGACTCACATATCGGGAAAGATTCGACGTAATTATATACGAATATTACCGGGGGATAGAGTAAAAGTGGAACCGAGTCCCTATGATCTGACTAAAGGATGTATAACCTACTGACTTCGTACCAAATCCCCAAATCCTTAAAGATTCAAATAATTGATATGAAGGTGAGAAGGGTTGGTATAGATACAATTGAAATTTCTTATTCAGATTCTATACCTATATCGAAATTAATTTGGGGTAAGGATCATCTAAAAATGAAAATTCGTGCCTCTGTTCGCAAAATTTGTGAGAATCGTCGACTAATCCGTAGGCGGAGACGAGTAACGGTAGTTTGTTCTAATCCTAAGTATAAACAGAAACAAGGATAATTTTTTTTTATTCCCTTCCTCATACGTTTGTAGAATAAGACTCAAAAGAAGAATTTGATAAAATATTATTTCTCTTATTACACGGATACGTATATCTATCTATTTATCTATATCTATCTATATAGATAGATATAGATAAAAAGATAGGTTAGATTTCCTTTTAAACAAATTGAATTATAAATGATAACCATACAAATATGCCAAAATCTATAAGAAAAATAAATTTACATAAAGGTAAACGTAGAATACCTAAGGGAGTTACTCACATTCGAGCCAGTTTCAATAATACAATTATTACTGCTACAGATGTACGCGGACAAGTTGTTTCTCGGTCTCCTGCAGGTGCTTGTGGATTCAAAGGTACAAAGAAAAGTACACCTTTCGCTGCTCAGACTGCAGCAGAAAATGCTATTCGCACTCTGATTGATCAAGGTATGAAACAAGCGGAAGTTATGATTAGTGGTCCTGGTCCTGGAAGAGATACAGCATCACGAGCCATTCGTAGAAGTGGCTTAGTACTTAGTTATGTACGTGACGTAACACCTATTCCGCATAATGGATGTAGGCCTCCTAAGAAAAGACGTGTTTAAAAATGAAATTCGATTTTTTAATAGATTCCAATATGATTCAGAATGAAATACCACTCCCTCCTGAAGGACTACAATGGAAATGCATCGAATCTAAAATTGACAGTGAACGTCTCCATTACGGTCGCTTTGTCATATCTCCACTTAGACCAGGTCAAGCTAATACCGTTGGGATTGCTACGCGAAGAGCCTTACTCGGGGAAGTAGAAGGGACATGTATTACGTATGCAAAAATCGAAAGAGTGACACATGAGTATTCTACCATGATGGGAATTCAGGAATCAGTACATGATATTTCAATAAACTCGAAACAAATTGTACTTAAAAGTGATTCTTATGAAACTCAGAAAGCATCTATTTCTATTCTTGGGCCGAAAAGAGTAACTGCTCAAGATACTGTATCACCACCTTCCGTCGGTATAGTTGATGCTGCACAACATATAGCCACAATAACTAAAGCTGTTTATTCTAATATTGAATCAAAAATAGAAAGAGACCGTGGATATCGTATATAGAATCCTGTAAAGTTTGGAGATGGTAATTTTGCTGTCAACGCAACTTTCACGCCTATTAGAAATGCCAATTATAGTATTCATTCCTTTGTCGAAGATAAGAAGGAAAAACAAGAAATACTTTTTATCGAAGTATGGACTAACGGAAGTCTCACCCCGGAGGAAGCACTTCGTGAAGCTTCTCGAAGTTTAATTAATTTATTCATCCCCTTCCTACATCAAGAGGAAGAAGAAAAAAAAGAAGAAGAACGAGAGAATTGTGAAGTAGGAAATGAAGATGAATCTACTGTTCCTAGTCTTCGCCCCCTACTAACTAGTGTAGGCGAAATAAGAAAAGAAGTTTCGTTTAAATATATTTTTATTGATCAACCAGAATTACCAGCTAGAGCTTATAATGGTCCTAAAAAAGTTAATGTACATACTATACCAGACCCTCTGAATTACAGTCAGGAAGATTCAATGAAAATTAGAAACTTTGGAAAGAAGTCTATCCAACAGGTAATTGAAGCTTTGCAGAAACGTTTTGCGATACATTTACCAAAAAACAAAATTTCTATTAATGGTTAATCTTATTTATATTGGGAGATACCTGTGAAAAGAAAAAATAAATGTTATATTACCTATCATTTTTCTTATTATTCTTCTTAGTAACGAAAGGAATTAGTATTGCCCAATAATAGTAGTAAGATCAATAGGAGTAGGAGTAGTAAAAGTAGTAGAAGTAGTAGAAGTAGTAGAAGTAAGAGTAGTAGAAGTAGTAGAAGTAGTAGAAGTAGTAGAAGTAGTAGAAGTAGTAGAAGTAGGAGCAGTAGGAGCAGTAGGAGCAGTAATGATAGTAGGAACGGTATCGAATAGGTAACAATAATAAATTTTATTCATATTTTATTTTGAAAGAAATAGATATATACCTGGGGAGTATCTATTATCTGAAGATAATAACTCCCTAGGTACTGAGTAGGGAAAGGAACCAAAGCCATTTCTTGAACAGACAAGAAAATTTAGTTATGGAATAATTTTAAAAAAGACCCAAAGTTAGTGATTTATCAATAGGTAAAGCTGCCCCAATTCCTAGCCAAACAGCCACTGCCGTACCAATTGGAGAAACTGTTGTAGCTACTGGACGACGAAACGGATTTTGAAATTTATTAACATTTTCTAAGAAAGGTACTGTTAATAATCCCGCAGGTACTGCAGCCATTAGAAGAACACCTAATAGTTTATTGGGTACCGTACGAAGTATTTGAAATACAGGAAAGAAATACCATTCAGGTAATATTTCTAGAGGGGTGGCAAATGGGTTTGCAGGTTCACCAATCATAGATGGTTCTAAGACAGCTAAACCAACGGTACATGCAATAGTACCTAAAATGACTACTGGAAAGATATATAAAGGATCATTAGGCCAAGCAGGTTCTCCATAGTAATTATGTCCCATACCTTTAGCTAATTTAGCTCTTAGTACAGGATCACTTAAATCAGGTTTCTTAGTTATTGGGATAGGATACTCTTATTTTGACCCCCCCGAAGATTCAGACATGATGATTTCTCATCATCCGGCTCATGCTATTGACTATTCCTGCCATAGAAGTAACGTAGAATTTCGTCAAGAGCTCATCATCCGAGTAAGCTAAAAAATTTTTATATAGTTTTACTGTAAAAAAAAAGCTTCTTGGACAGTCTCATCCCTCGTAAGTCACTCTTTTTATTCCTTGGCACGAATACATGGAATATAGACGCATATCAGAAATTAACTTGTTCATAATATTTGGGCTCATCTTCGTGTTCCTTAGATCGCTCGATTACCCCAATAGTTTCTATTTCGATATTAAATACAACGGAAATGAATGTATTTCTCTAACCATAATCTTTTTTCCTTCTTCCCAATGAATTGAAAAAAAATATATATATAATTCAAATAATTGGATTTTGCGAAGCCTTTCGAAACTTTCATTGATCATAGAAAAACCATATTATACAGAAATCAATCTTTTTCTCAGTTCTAATCTCTTCGTTTCCGGAGATAAAATGAGAATAAAAACACATCGTATCACTTATATTATAACAGTAATGTGACGGATTTTATTATATATCCGCATAGCCTAATTAGTGATTCAAGTCACACACTCCCATAATTCACTTTGTCTTGTGGAATAAAAATCTATTCACAAAATATTTGTATCTGTATTGCGTGGAGATACGAAATAAAAATACAAACTCGGTAATAGAAAAAATCCATGGAATATTTTTCTTATTTCAAATGAGAAAGTAAGAATTGAGATAATCATGGCAATAAAATAAAATATTTATATATCAAAATTGAATAATAATAATATTATTAAAAATAATAATAATAATCTATTTTTCAATTATTTTTTTATAATCAATTATTTCTTAATAATCTATCACTAGCTTAATAATCTTCTTGATCCTATTACTCATAATGGACCCGATATACCTTGCTTACGAATCATTAGGAAATGCATTGGCATAAATACAGCAGTAAGAAGGGGTAATACGAAGGTATGTAAACTATAGAAACGAGTCAATGTAGATTGACCTACACTGACACTTCCGCGTAATAACTCGACTACAGAGGATCCTATTAAAGGAATAGCATCAGGTACGCCAGTTACAATTTTAACGGCCCAATAACCGATTTGATCCCGAGGTAAAGAATAACCAGTTACACCAGAAGAAACCGTTAATACAGCTGAAATAACACCTGTAACCCAAGTTAATTCACGAGGTTTTTTAGAGCCACCTGTCAGATAGACACGAAATATGTGCAAAATCATCATTAAAACCATCATACTGGCTGACCATCTATGAACTGATCGGATTAACCAACCAAAATTAACTTCAGTCATTATGTATTGAACGGAAGCAAAAGCTTCTGTAACAGTTGGGCGATGGTAGAAAGTCATAGCAAAACCGGTAGCTACTTGTACTAAAAAACAAGTTAATGTGATTCCACCCAAACAATGAAATATATTGACGTGAGGAGGAACATATTTACTAGTTATATCGTCTGCAATCGCTTGAATCTCGAGACGTTCCTCAAACCAATCGTACACTTTATTAAGATAGGTAATTTTTTATGTATCTCCCCCTCTAAAAACCGTACATGGGGATTTCATACCATACGGCTTAAGCAAAAATGAAAAAGAGATTCTAATTGATAATTCAAAATTTATTTATTTTACTACGTTTCATATCCCATAAAATGATTTCTTTTTTACCTTTAGTAATAGTAGTAATTCAATTGAACTTTTTTGATTCTCATCTCTCTAACCTCATCGCCTCAGTCTCAAGTCGACCCAATTATCGAATAGATACTTAGAAAATATTCGTAGTTTTTTGAGCAATCTCTAATCTTATTAGGAACCTCCTTGTGAGAAACATAATCAATAATAACAAAATTTATATTGTTCGAATCTGAAATAATATATTTAAACCTTGGGTTTCTACTACACTCCGATGACTCATAGAAGAAGTTTAATAGGTAATAACTTTTTCCGCTCCATAAATCTGGCAAAACAAACTTAACTACTTATGCAAATAAATCAATTCTTTTATACGTATCTCATCTCTCTCATACTTATTTAAATACAAACAAGATAAGGCACTAAAAGATGGATTACTAGAAGTAGAAGAAAAATTTTTCGTTTTTTCAATGATTAATAGCGAAGCGTGAATAATAAATTTATATAGATAAACCATAGTTGAATGTTCTTAGAAATATTTTCGAGATAAATAATAGTTTCAATAGATTTTGCGCCTCGAAAAATAATCTATTGAATAGACTTTGAATGGACTTCTCGGCAAAATAAAACCACCCCTCTAATGGATCGAAGGAAGAGATGACAACTTTTTTTGTACCATTACTATAGATTGATTTAGACGAATCGCACACCCATATTTCAAAAATCCTTTTTTTTAGTAATTACACGATTAAACTACCGCCATTGGGTTAGAAAGGGAAAGCTTATTGAATATAAATAGAAAATGAATTATAAATTTATATTAGACAGTGATTGAGTAGAATAAAAAAAAATGAATGATATTTTTTTTCTGTCAATGAATAGAAATTTCTTATTACCAGCTTACAGAAACTCCATCTAGTAAAACGGAAGAATTATAAAGTTCTAGGATAATAACTAAGAAAACTGCAAATAAACCCATTGCTATACCCATTAAAGGAGTGGTTCCCCATCCAAGAGCAACTTTACCATATTCTGAATTAAGTGGTTTTAATATATTTCCCACACCACTTCGTTTCCCTTTAGTCTTAGAGGTGTCATCAAAAATCTGTGTAGCCATAAAACTTATTGCATTAGTTGAGATTTGTTAACTTTGTGTACTATTATATATATATATCAAAAATAAACTATTATTTTGGGATTACCTAAGAATGGAAACTGCAACCTTAGTCGCTATATTTATATCTTGTTTACTCGTGAGTTTTACTGGTTATGCCCCCTACACAGCCTCCGGACGACCATCTGAAGAACTTAGAGATCCCTTTGAAGAGCATGAAGACCAAAATTATATTTGTAAATGACCTTCTCAATATTTAGAGAAGGTCATTTCTATATTTTGTACTTGTCTCAGTGAATCCCGAGAAATAAAAAAAATTATTTTTTTCCCTTACTTGGAACTCCTTTACTCGGAACTTTAGGTGGTTCTCGGAAAGAAATAGCAAAAAAGATTATTCCTAAAGTGCCTACCAATGGAAATGTATAAACCAATGCTTCCATAGATTTGACTGTAGATGAGAAAGTTTGGGGATAGCTTTCGTACTGATTAGAAGAAGTGAAAGAACAAAATTCTATATTATATAAATCGTATGTATATGTGTGTTTGACACTTTAACACGAAGAAGGAAAGGAGAAATAATGATTGAATTAATATTACACTACTTGTCTCTTAGTAGTTGGATCTCCTAACTTTTGAAAAGCTCCAAATTCCACTTGAGCATCTATATCTGAGTCAATACCGGCGAAAACATCCCTGAACAAGGTTCTAGCACCGTGCCAGATATGTCCAAAGAAGGAAAGAAGAGCAAATGTAGCATGACCAAAAGTAAACCAACCTCTTGGACTACTGCGAAAAACACCGTCAGATTTTAGGGTGGCCCTATCAAATTCGAAAATTTCACCCAATTGAGCACGTCTAGCATATTTTTTAACTGTGACGGGGTCACTGAAACTAACGCCATCAGGTTCACCACCATAAAATTCAACAATTACACCTACTTGCTCAACACTATATTTGGATTCCGCTCTTCGAAATGGGATATCCGCTCTAACAATTCCTTCCTCATCTACTAAAACTACTGGAAATGTTTCGAAAAAAGTAGGCATACGACGTACAAAAAGTTCATGACCTTCTTTATCTTTAAAAACAGCATGACCTAACCAACCAACCGCTATCCCATCTCCATTATCCATTGCACCTGCTCTAAATAATCCCCCTTTTGCTGGATTGTTACCAATATAATCATAAAAGGCTAATTTTTCAGGAATTTTGGACCAAGCTTCTGATAGACTAAGATTTTCAGCCTTACTGGAACGGATCCTACGATCTATTTCTTGTTGGAAAAACCCTTGGTCCCATTGGTAACGAGTAGGACCAAATAATTCTATCGGAGTAGCTGCGGAACCATACCACATGGTTCCAGCAACTACAAAAGCTGCAAAAAATACGGCAGCAATACTACTAGACAAAACAGTTTCGACATTACCCATGCGTAATCCTTTATATAACCGTTGAGGGGGACGCACACTAAGGTGAGACAAGCCTGCTGATATACCTAAAATACCTGCTGCAATATGATGGGAAGCTATCCCCCCAGAAACAAAAGGATCAAAACCTTCTGCTCCCCAAGCTGGAGCCACTGGTTGTACCTTCCCTGTTAGTCCGTAAGGATCAGAAACCCATATACCGGGACCAAATAAACCTGTTACATGGAACGCTCCGAATGCGAAGCAAAGTACTCCTGAAAGGAACGAATGAATTCCAAAAATTTTAGGCAAATCTAAAGAAGGTTTTCCCGTACGTTCGTCACGGAATAGTTCCAAATCCCAATATACCCAATGCCAGATAGCTGCCAGGAATAACAAGCCAGATGGTACGATATGAACCGCAGCGACACCTTCATAACTCCAAATACCAGCATTAGTCACAGTTTCTCCAGTGATACTCCAACCGCCCCAAGATTTTGTGATTCCTAAACGAGTCATGAAAGGTATGACAAACATGCCTTGTCTCCACATTGGATCAAGTACGGGATCAGAAGGATCGAAAACTGCTAATTCATACAAGGCCATGGAACCAGCCCAACCTGAAACTAAAGCAGTATGCATTAAATGTACTGCGATTAAACGGCCGGGATCATTTAGTACGACCGTATGAACACGATACCGAGGTAGACCCGTGGAAATACCTCTTTATCAGGAAGAATAGACACTATGTAAATTTCTGGCATTTGAAGAGCGTATAGCAACACTAAACCGTCATTTAATTAACCTAAAGGTTACTTTTCCTTCGAATCACCTAAACTAGTCAAAAAAGAATATCACAAATAAACTTTTTTTCTTTTCTTTTGCAGAAGAGGTAAGCATAAATAGTTTAGCATCTATATATTTAACATAACAATGAAGAAATTGGTCCCACTCATTATTATAATGCATACATTCTCAAAAAAGAAGGAGATTCATTAGTATGGAGGTTCACAATTATAAACGTGGAGCGAATACTAGAATATCCCATATAAGAAAATAAGACATTCTTTACATAGATGTTAAATGTGATATACTCATGGTGATAAAAGAAAGATTGAAGAAAATTCAATTTTTATTATTACGTTTCCATATTAAAGAGAAAATTTCAGTTGATAATAAGAAAGAAATGCCAATTGGTGTGCCGAAAGTCCCTTTTCGTCTCCCTGGAGAAGAAGATGCAGTTTGGATTGATGTATAGTGCGACTCGTGAAATCTCTCCTGATTATACGGAACCATCCCATCATTCTTTTTCGATGAAATTTCTTTTGTCTCACCTTAAATTGACTAAACTATCAATATTTTGAAGCGTGAGGTCACTAAAAGAATTCTGTAAGATTTATAAATAATAAAGATCCATGGCTAGTTCAAACAAATAAGGCATTCAGGCTTCGTTTAATATCCGTGACTCTGGTGGAGCCGTAGGAAGATAAAAAGAACTACTTCCTATAAATAAAAATCTGAGGGGGAGTGGATGAAAATTTATAAAAAGTGGTAGTCAATTTACCTATCCTATATTCATTGAGTGAAGATCGACGAAAAGAAAGAAGAGGATTTCCCGGAGTAGAGCATGAACTTAAAGATTTTTTTCAATCTACTTAGAAACGAGTTAATTAAATGGTACAAAAAGAGAATTAAATTTTATCCAATTCTTTTTTTACGGGTAAAGAATCGATTACGAAGTTATTCAATAAGCGAAAATGAAAGTTATTCCGCAGAAGAAAAGAAAGGCAAACTTGAGTAGAGTGGTGAAAAAGAGACGGGTATTTGAAAATAATACCTAATTCTTTTCAACTGCTTGAGCCGTATGCTCCTAAAAGTGCCTGTACGGTTCTGAGGGAAGAAAGGTTACACAACTATCTCAATCAACCGACTTTATAGAGAACGATTGCTTTTTTTAGGTTAACATGTAGATGATGAAATAGCAAATTAATTAATTGGTATAATGATGTACCTAAATGGGGAAGATGAAAGTAAGGATATGTATCTATATATAAATTCCCCTGGTGGAGCTGTATTAGCAGGAATATCCGCTTATGATACAATGCAATTCGTGGTACCAGATGTACATACTATTTGCATGGGATTAGCTGCTTCAATGGGATCCCCCACTTCAACTGGCGGAGAGATTACTAAACGCATAGCATTACCCCACGCTCAGCGCCGATGAGTCTTTTGTTAGAAAAAAGGAAACTAAAAAAACTATGCTTGCGCTGAATAAAAAGTAATAATAGCATAGCATTTAGAAAAGCTTGATACCTAGAAGAATAAAAGAAAACTTTCAGTTTTGAGGTAGTAGACACAACAATAGTTGCTTCTTCCAGTGAAGAATCTTAAAGTTTCATAAGTTTATCTCAGCGTTATAAACTTCTCTTGTTTCCACATTAATTTTAGTTAACTAAAAAGTTATTAAATATTTAACTAGATATTCTACAAAAAAACTTTGGGATTGCTAGACGAAGCATATTCGTGTCGTAGTAACAGAACCATCATAGTATCATTTGCTTGATCAAATAGTTTCAGACAGAGAGGGAGAGCAGTGAAGCAAAGATAAGAAAGAGAAAAGGATGGTGTATAGGTTTCATAAGTATAACCAAAATATTTTTTATTATCCTATGGCCCAAAAAACTTCAATTGATTAGAAATAATTTTGAACTTCGAGATCTGTAACGAAGCCGTATGCATAAAGAGATGCCTGTACGGTTTTCCTATCTTTCTAACGTAACAGGATTATGATCCATCAACCTGCTAGTTCCTATTATGACGGACAAGCTGGGGAGTGTATTATGGAAGCTGAAGAAGTTTTGAAACCTCGCGATTGTATAACTCAAGTATATGTACAAAGAACAGGCAAGCCTTTATGGGTTATTTCAGAAGATATGGAAAGAGATGTTTTTATGTCAGCGAAAGAAGCACAAAGTTATGGTATTGTTGATCTTGTTGCTGTAGAAACAATCTCTAATTCCTCGACAAACTGATTATAATAATCAAGTAAATTATTTCTTAGTATCCAAAGAATCTTTTGTTGGTCATCCATCAAGAAAAAAATTAATGCAAACTTATCTACTGAATCTAATACTAATTAAAATTGGGGTGAGTCGGTCGGGAACCTACCTAAATTTCGTTTAAGAGATAAATTTTTTTTAATTTTTAAAATTTCATTTGGTTTCCTCGAATCAGAATAAAAAATAAGAATTACTAAATTGTAATCAGAATTCGTAGTAATATAACTTCTGATGGTTGAGATTAATCCGAACCCACTCATTCTGCGTAAAAGTCAAAATGCCTACCATTCAACAACTCATTAGAAATAAAAGACAGCTGATGAAGAATAGAACAAAATCACCAGCTCTTGAAGGGTGCCCTCAGCGTAGAGGAGTTTGTACTAGGGTGTATGTGCGACTTGTTTAGATTGAGGACTCACAGAAGTTGAAGGTCCATATAGCAGGGGAACCTTTTCCATTCTAGTCAGATACAAAATCTATCATCCATTTTAGGGATGAAATTTATGGTTCCTATTGGTGCAAATCCAATCACCCCAATGTTGGATGTGAAGCAATTCTTCGACGATAGCAAATAATTATTGATTCGTAAAGCGAAGAAAAATAAGTGCTACCTAGGAAGATTTAGTAGGAGTAGAATCTTAATAATACCCATATCACTGTAGAAACGGATTTGTAGGGTTAGCTGCTAAGCAAACTCCCAGGATGAAATATCGTTACTAGAATAGAATATATAGATTTTGTAATAAAGAACTTATTGCTTAAGAATTTGTTTAGAGCCCGAGGTCGAGGAGTATACAAATCATCGATAACATCCTTATTATTTCCCTTAAGGGTGTAAAGAAGGAAAGGCTCCGGTATGTAAGGAGGACCCCACCGTTTGGAAGGAACCATAGAAACAAAGGAAACCATGATTTTTTTTATTAAAGGTTTAATCCCTTGCCGAGGGGTACCGAGATAGAATCGTGGCTGGGAAGGTTACAGCAGCAAAAGTCATCGAAATCTTTATTTTCCATATCAGGTGAGTCAGTCAGGAAGAGAAAGTAGAAAAAGAAAAATATATATTTCTTTTCTTTCGGTTCATAGCAACAACAGCAATAGTATTGATAACTAAACTAATAATATAATAATATTAATAATAATAATATTATTAATATTAATATTATTAATTATAATTATAGTTTGTCTAATTCAAAACAAATAGAATTATTGATAAAAAAATATATATATATATATATTTTTTTTATTACCCCCTCCACCCCGCTCGGTATAGAAAAAATAAATACCGATTTTAATAATTTATTTTTGATTAACTATTTAGTTTAGTCTCGAATAATTATAAAATAAATTTATCAGCAATATTTATTTGAAAATTCCTTTCTTTATATTTTATAAATAGATGTTACTTCTCCGTAACTTCCCAACTTATCTAATTTATTTAGTTACTCATCAGAGTAGGCATTAATGACTAGAGTTAAACGTGGTTCTGTAGCTCGGAAGCGTCGTAGGAATATTCTTACACTTACATCAGGGTTTCGAGGAGCTCATTCGAAACTCTTTCGAACCGCCAATCAACAAGGAATGAAAGCTCTAACTTATTCTCATCGAGACAGAGGTAAACGAAAAAGGGATTTCCGTCGTCTATGGATTACTCGGATAAACGCAGCAGCGCGAAAAAATAGACTATCTTATCATACATTGATTCAGGAGTTGTAATAAAAAAAAATACTTTTAGATAGAAAGATGCTTGCTTAAATAGCTGTACTAGATACAAATTGTTTCTCTAACTTGTTGAGTGAGACATTAGAAAATAGTAGAGAAACTTAATGATAAATCTCTCCCCAGGAATCGCAGATTGATCCGGGGAGAGTGGAAGGAAGAGAGATCATTTTGGTTCATATTCATAATTGAAATAAATTGATGAGACTCGTATTATTATATACAAGTATGAATATCTATACGTAGACATACATGATCAACAAAAGTGTGAATGATTAAATTATATCTCTATCTTGTTTCTATTCGTAGTAGCTGCATGTATTACTAGTAATAGCAACTAAATAAATAATTAGTAGATATGAGAACTTAAATTAACTTAAATTAACTTTCATTATTCGAAGAAGGTAACAACGCTGAGATACGAGCCCGTTTAATAGCAATAGTCATTAAGCGTTACTGTTTTGAGGTCAATTTATTCATCCGTCTAGATAAAATTTTGCCTTGTTCACTAATGAATCTCCGGAGTAAACTTATATTTTTATAATCTATAGTTTCTCCAGATCTAATAGGTGGCAACCGTCTACGGGAGGATCGTTTGAATTTGCTCATGAATTATTTCATAAACCTTTAAAATATTTTTTTCATTTCTTTATTTCTCTGTGAATCTCATGCTTGTAGCAATAGGGACAAAATTTCTTTAATTCTAACCTAGTAGGTGTATTACGACGATTCTTCTGAGTAATATATCTAGAAACACCTGAAAATCTCTTTTCATTATTTTGGGAGCGACTAGTACATTCCAAAGTAATTGCTATTCTTACATCTTTACCCTTAGCCATAGTTAATTTTAATTTTTAAGATCTTCAAGATCCTTCTTTTTAGATTTTAGTTTAGAAAATATTTTGAGTGGGAATAGAACCATTAGCTTTTATTTACAATTCCTTCGCTTGCTCAATGGCAATTTTTCGAATCCTTCATAATAATGAAATGGAAAAGAAAAATAATTAAGAAGTTTTGATCATTACCATTACATAGTTGAAGTAATGATTAAAAATTCTTAATTATTTAGAAATTGAGTTAGGAAACCAATTAGGAAGATTTATTTATCAAATTTTTTAATTAATCCTTATTGAGGTTGGTAATGACAAAAATTTGGAAGTCTAGATTAGAAGAATGGAAGAACTGAAGCATCTGGAAAAAAACAATTAATCTCAATTAATGAACCCGCTAGTAAACCGAACCACAACGTAGCTAACACAGGTGCGGTAGAAAGATATGTTTTCACATCTTGCATTGTAAGCTCTCCTTTCTCATTTCATTCTTCTGTATATCTGGTAAATCTAGTAAAATAATACCACTGTAGATCTGTCAATTTAAGGAAGTAGTTTCAATTTGTTATATATCTCTGATTGGAAGACTCGAGATGTTCCACAAAGGTTTGTATAAACAAATATGTGGGATTCTAGAAAAAAGAGGAGAAGAAAATTATCCTTCTTCTTTCTTTTCTCACTTGAGAACCATCAATTAATAATTAATTTGTCTCTTTGAATTATCTATATCCGTATATACCAATATTTCAATCTATTCTACTAATGAATCACGAAGGATTTTTTGGATTATCCAACCAAATAGGTACAAATAATTTGAGTATTTATTTAAATATATCATATATGTACATGTTATATATATATCTATCTATATATATATCTATAGATATAGATAAAACTTTTTTTCTATCTATAATTAATTATATAGATGTTTAATTTAGTAGGGATGTAGCGCAGTTTGGTAGCGCATTTGTTTTGGGTACAAAAAGCCGCAGGTTCGAATCCTGTCATCCCTATACTAAAATTTACATAAAAAAGGAGTCTTTGAAATATTTGGTACTCCCCCTTTCCTACCCTAAGAAAGAAAAGGCGCTCTTAGTTCAGTTCGGTAGAACGTAGGTCTCCAAAACCTAATGTCGTAGGTTCAAATCCTACAGAGCGTGATTAAGTTACTTAAGGGAGAGTAGGCCAATTTTTACATATCATTTTATTTCCCTTAATGAAATGAATCCCCCTCTATTCTTTTTTAACCCTCTTTTATTTAAATGGAATCATTTGCTTCATTTCATTTCTATTGGTACCAAATAGAAAAATTCAGTTATGAATAAAGTATTATGTTTTCGAGCTGGGAGTGTGGAAGTGCAAACAGAAGTAATCAAAAACAATTTATCTTTATTACAAATCTAATTGATCGCCACGTCGATATTGTAGGTATGCAGTTACAAATAATCCAGCCAGAGTGATTGGTATTAAACCCAAAACTATTCCAGACAGCAAAGCTTCAACCATTTTTATATCTCCTCACTAAGTAAATGAGGTAGTATCTAACACAGGTATTACCTAGAATTGTTATAAATCTCAATAACCATGAATTAAGTTTGGGAAGATACAGTAATTTTTTAAGAACTTCGAAAAGTTTTCCTCTTTGTTTTTCTAAATAAGTTGTATCTTATTCAAACCGGTGGATGGAGCTGAAGCTAGAGTTAAAGCAGCGAATAGAAATCCGAGATGGCTAAGTAGAGTAAGCATGTAAGGAGATCCTAGTATTGGTAACAAATTAATTAGAAACTTTTGTGAGATGAACAATAACCTAAAATTTTTTTCTTCAATTTATATTATAAATGGAAACATTTTAGTTTAATATAGCTTCCCTAACAAAAAAGAACTTTTATTTTCATTGTTACTCCTACCCTTTTCGTGAACGTGAAAAAGATGCTTCAGTTTTAAAAAGACGAGGAGCATTGTATTAAATTAGTCCCTATTCGATTCGGAAATAAATACTAAAATATCTACTACTTTATTTAATACTTCGGTGACGAATCAAACTAATTAATAATAATAATTTATTTAATTAATTAGATTTTTTAGCTCTTACCACCTAAACAACTTTCTTCGCTAATTAGAACGGCATTATTCCTTTTCCATCCATAGGTACAGATTAATTTAAATCCATTTCGCAACTATTCTAATTTAACTACCTATCATAATTATTTATATGCTATAACCAAGTTTCTCACTTCTACCAGAGTACAAACACGAAATGAAAATTAGGAGCATTTCGAGGAAGGATAAATAAAAGAATATTATTTATATATATATTTTTTATTTTTATATTTCTTTTTCTTCTTCAATACCCAGTTTAAATACACTATTTAGAGTCCGAAGTTTAGCTATAACAATTCCATGTACATTCTTCTCTAATAATATCCTTAAATAATTCTTTATTATAATCCGAAGCGATACCTATTTATTTTATGGTTCTCCAAAACGCTAAAAATAAAGAAAAACATTTTAGAACTTACTTACCTACCTACTAATTCTCCTATAGGATTCATAGCTGTGGTTCGGGAACCCAAATAAAAATACAAGGGTCGCAGGGAGGAAAGAGAAAAAATTCTTAGTTTTGTTTCAGGTGTAAGAACACCGAATTTCGATTTACTTAATTAAGTCGTTAATTTTGTCAACCTATTATTTTGTACCTAGAAGTAAATCAGCATTTTCTTAGGCCCCTAAAGCTATTTTGGCAAAACTCATAAAAAAAAAGTCATGTCTTAAAAAATCATAATAACTTAAAATTTCATATATTTTCAATTATACTAATTCAAATTTTTTAACTATACCCTTATCGATGAATTACGAAAAAAGAGTTCATTTCATTTATCTCAAACAAGGTAGGTGTTCCTTAGAGGCACCGTTCGTTCGTACAGTACCAAGAATCACATTCTTTGCATAACGAGCATAACGAAAAAAATTTAGGTGAATATTATGTTGTAAAAACTTTTCACTTTCCACATTTCGTCGAAGCTGTCTGCGTCCATATAAACATCCCCAGCTTGCTCATAGTCATCCCAATAATATATATATAATAAATAAGCCCATAATATTTTTTTTAGCTGCATATCTACTTATAACAACTCCGAACCTAGTAGTAACTGTTGTTATTAATTCAGCTTCTTTACGATTCACTCGACCACAATTCAAAAATATAGATAAGTTTCTCATTTTAATCTTCCTCCCATTCCAGCACATTAGGAAGGGAGAAAAAAAGGAGGGAGGTGGGGGAGAGCAATAAAACGAGGAAGAAAAGGAGGAAGAAGATAAAATCTGAGTGACTAATTTTGTTGAAGCATATTAGTGAAACTAAGCGATACTCGACGGGCGATACTAAGAAAAGGAAGCAAATAAGAAATCAAAAATTTTGAATTATCTTAAGTTTTTGTTTCTTTTATTGAAGTTCTCTTGCCTCGTTGAAGGAACGCTAGCTATACTTATTTAGTATGCTGCGAATATACCCCTGGTATAACATTGATAACTTAACAAGGTTTGAGGAAAGATATCAGTAATTTTTATATTCTCTGATTCCAATCTTTCATGAGATTAACACCTCCTTGCTTCTACAAAAATATATGGAGCTAACCATGTCTGGGAATACGGGAGAACGCCCTTTTGCTGACATTATAACCAGTATTCGCTACTGGGTAATCCATAGCATCACAATACCTTCCTTATTTATTGCAGGTTGGTTATTTGTTAGCACTGGTTTGGCTCATGACGTTTCTGGAAGCCCTCGTCCGAATGAGTATTTCACAGAGAATTGACAAGAGGTTCCACTAATTACTGGCCGTTTTAACTCGCTAGAACAAGTCGATGAATTCACTAGATCTTTTTAGGAGGTACCAACGACTATAGATAGAACTTATCCCATTTCTACAGTTAGGTGGCTGGCTGCTCATGGACTAGCTGTACCTACAGTTCCTCTTCCAGGATCGATATCAGCAATGCAGTTTATCCAACGACAAACTTTACCTAGAGATAGCACTACGACACAACCAAACCCAAACAAACAAAGTGTAGAATTGAATCGTACCAGCCTTTATTGGGGACCGTTACTAATCTTTGTACTTGCTGTTCTATTCCCTAATTACTTCTTCAACTAAGGGGAAGCAATAAGGGCTCCCTTACCTTATCTGGAAGAAAGATAAAATTTTTCTTGTCTATGACTGTTCATGTCTCGAGTTATGATTACACGAGGAAATAGAAGAAGGAGTAGGATAAATGGCCAATACCACTGGACGGATTCCTCTGTGGCTAATAAGTACTATAGCTGGTATTCTTGTAATCGGTTCAGTAGGTATCTTTTTCCATGGCTCACACTCCGGATCAGGGTCATCCTTATAATAAAATGATATGAATCTGAACATGGTTAACAGACTATCCATGCGAAGAAAAATGTATATCTGAATTCCTTCGGGAACAAAAAAAATTTTTTTGTGAAACAATTTGGTTGATTAATATATCTCCCCATCAATGGGAAGAAGTATTAATCAACCGAACTATATCAGATTATGAATAATAGTATAATAGAATTTTTGAAAAAGAAAGTTTATTGAATATCTCAAATTAAAAGTCATTAATAAGGTTCAATTTATTGATTAGTAGTAACTCCCATAGGAAATACTGGGTATAATAAAAAATTCAATTTCTTTCATTATTGTAATGAAGGGAAAGAAAATAAAAAAAATAAATTCTTATTTTCTTCCTCTTCCCCCCATTTACTTTCTTTATTCTTAATCATTTTCAATGAAGCATTTGAACTTTGGTAGTATTAGTTAAAAGAACCATTTCTTTCTCAAAACGAGCCATTTTAGGGGGTTTACTACAAAAATCCCATATATTTCTACAATAAGCTATATAGGCCATTTTCATATACCACTCATCTGCTTTCCACTCCTTATGAGACAAAATTTTTTTTAGAAAGATATGTGAGATATACTCTTTCGGTAATTTATAAGCAGAATGAACAAAATAACAAACTTCTTCTATATCTATGTAATAATCAGCTTCAACTTCTTCTGAAGCAAAAAGAAAACAGAATAACAAAATTTCTGATAATTTTTCGGTTTCTCTCTTGTATACCTGCAAATCATTATTTTTACTTTGAAAAAGATTTTTTTCCCATAAACAAATATTTTTTTTAGAGATAGAAAAATATTCTGTTTTTGTAGGATTTTCTTCAAGATAAATACAATTTTTGAAGATAGAATATTTTCCTAATCTTTGTCTCATTCTTCTCGAGGAATTATCATAGATGGATGAAAAAGAATCCTTATGATATACATGAGGAACTGAAGAACATTCAGCGAGTTGATAAATATGCTTCAATGCCTGTTGGGCCATCTTTCTAGAGATGCACGTCTTTGAAGTGTATCCCCAAAAATCCATAATTTCTTTCAGTAAAGGAAAGAAGTAGTGATATTCGGAACTTTCAATCTCCAAAAGAATCATTACCTTATTAGATAAATTAATAAAACTTAGATTCGATCCGGTTGTTGGTAATCAACAAGAGATGGAAAATTTTTTAATCAAACGCTTTAACTGGTTCGAACTAAGAGAAGTAATTCGAGTTAGGGAAGCCATAGGAGAGATACGAACTTGAAAATTCATTTCAGCTAATTGAACTTTTTCAAATTGTTTCTTTTTCAATACCAGAAATATTTGTGCTAGGACGACTGATACGAAGAATAGCAAGAGACCCTCAACACGTAATACATCTTGAAGTACTATTTCTGCATCTCCTTGACCGAATCCACCAACATTAGGATTATTTGTTAAAGGTTGATCAACCTTTACGGATTCCCCCTCTGGAACAATGAGTTCTGGTCCTGGAGGTACAATATCAATTACTTGACGACCATCTGATGTATTCTCAATTATTGTTTCATATCCACCTTTTTCTTTACGTAAAACTTTCTTAATTGTACCTGTCGTTGAAGCATTATAAACTGTATTATTGCTTTTACTCCCATCGGGATAAATTTGTCCCCTTCCCCTATTACCACCGACATATATCGGATACTTTAAAAAATGAGCATCTTTATTAGTTGCAGGATCTGGTGCAAGAATTGGGAATATAATCTCACTATATTTCTTACCAGGAACAGGACCTATTACAGGAATATTTTTCTTGTCAGGACGATAAGTCTGAAAAAAAAGATTACCTATTTTTTCTTTTATTTCTGGGGGAATACGATCGGAGGGAGCTAATTCAAATCCTTCCGGTAGAATAGGAACAGCTCCTACATTTGAAGCTCCTTTCTTACCATTAGCAAGTACTTGTTTCACTTACGTATCATAAGGAATCTTAGCAACTGCTTCAGATACAGTATCCGGAAGTACAGACTGTGGAACCTCAATATCCACCGGTTTTTTCGCTAAGTGACGATTTGCACATACAATACGTCCAGTTGCTTCTCGAGGATTTTCATAACCTTGCTGTGCAAAGATGGGATATGCTTCCGAAACACGAGACCAAACTATTGTATTTATAATTATCAGCGTTGAAATTAATTTAAGTATCCATCTCTTTATCCAATCATAAGCATAAGTTTTTTTATTTTGCATAGTTCTATTATTCATTCTAATTTTTCTCTCATGAGTAGAGTCTTTTAATCTAGCCATTACAGCTATCGATCCTCATAACTTTATCGTTGCATCAATGATAAGCATAAAAAATAAAAATATTCAACTTCTGTTTCAGGTCCTTCCACATCTATAATAATATCGTTTTTCTGCATATGTGTATCAAGAGACGAATAACAAATGGAAATTGAAAAATTTCTTTCTCTATCTATCTGTCTATACGAAAGCCAATTCGTTAAACAAAAATTATTTACTCATTCATTGTATGATAAGTCGCTACAATTGAGGGGGATATACGGTTTAAATGACGGAGAATCCGATATTTAGGAACAGTATCTAGAATAACTGGAAAAGTTGACACGAAACAAGATATTATATGTTTATTACGAGCGAATCCCAAGTGTTCTAAAGAGGAACCTATTACTATTTCCCAGCCATGGGGCAAATGAGATCCAATACGTGAATCGGTTGATGAAGGAATAACAGGGGCTTTCATGGTATCACTCAAGCTATAAAATGATTCTTGAATCCAGGAATTTAAAATAGAAAGCCTTTTCTTACCTGAAATGAGCGAAGCGCCTAAAGTAGTGAAGCAAATTATACCTGTTAGTAAATGTAAAATAGTTTGAATACTATTCTCATTGTACATTCTTATTAATCGAATCGTTTCTTCATAAATTTCTAGATTAAGATCTTGGGATTTATTCCCCGGAAAATTTGACACCAATTCATCTAACCAAAGTAGCTCTTCCACTTTTTGAGGCCCGTCCAATGCCCCCTCTTCTTGAAAGGAATTAAGGAAAATTTGAGATTGATGGGTATCCCACCAATTTTCGATCCAAGGTTCTAGAAGCCATTCCTTCAGAGAAAAAGAAACTATCCAAGGGAAAAATATTAAGCATCCTATGTATTGTATAGATGCTGATGCTTGATACTTAGCTAATCGAAATTCTCGTAGTGAATCCGACTGACCCATTAGTTCCGTTTGAAATCTAGATAGGGTACGACTTATCGAGCGAGGTACGAAACCTGTAAATTCGTAAGGTAAAGTTGTTTTTTCAAAATATCTCAACTTGAAAAGAGACTCATGTTGAGAGTTATTCTGCATTCTTGATAAGGGATGGAAAGAAGGATAATGACTTCTCCAAGTATTCAAATCATTTAAAGTAGCTTTAATCCAAGCTAATTTCTTATTCATTTGTTTCACCCTATCTGAATCCTTCCCGAAAGATTGATTTGAAACAGAATAAGTTTCACCTTGAAATTCTTCTTTGTTTTTGCTACCGAATCTATATCGCTTCGATTTCTCCATATTCTTCTTTACAAGTTTTCGGAAAGGGTTATGAAGAAAAAAAGAAAGATACATGTTTTTTGAGAGGTAGAAATTAAGTTTATCAAAATAAACTTTCGATGAGATATGAAGCTGTTTAGTAACATCGGAAGAAGGTGGATGTGAATTACGAGTTTGATCAAAACAAATGACGGGTAATAATTTCGTTAAATTAAAAAACTCGAGGTTCTTTAGTAAATTTAAGAAACATGAACTAATCCTATATTCCGAAAGACTCCAATAAATGATAAATAAAGTATTTCTCAATTCTGTATTCGTATAAAGAGTTATGGCTTGCCAGGAACCCCTTGATGAAAATAAGGTCATATTTTCATAGGATAAAAAGTCTTTTTTTATATACCGTATTCGTTTGCCAGCCGTATAAGCTCTTTCTAAGGAACGATATGGGGTCTTCATAAACCACCGGAAGATTTGCCAGTGATACAATTTCGTAAGTGCTACCTATAGTTCTACTTCGATAAATTCGACGGAAAAGAAGTAACAACATGAAATAAAAATTTTTATTAGTAGAAATTTTTCTAGTGAAACTTTCCTATCTCTTTACTAATCTAAGTCTTAGTTTAAGTTCAATTTATAATCCTTCGATGGATATTTGTAAAAAACGGGCCGATTCGGCAGCTTTTCCTTCTACCTCTCCTAAAGTTAAGTTTTCACCAGTATAAGTTAGAGGGACATCTTGTTGACCTTTCATTCTTAGGCAAAGGGTACGACGAGGATAAATACCCTCTTGAACCTCCATTCGTATAGCTTGGATATCTTTTATGAAGAATTAGATACGAATGCGACGATTTTCACCGGGGAATCCCCAACGAAAGATACAAACAATTCCCTTTCGTTTGTCGAATTTATTATAACCACTACCTATGTTCCACAGGATTGTGCACCACAAGTAGGAGCTGGAGGCCAAACCAGCGATACCATAAAAGCACATTACGATTCCTTGTGGAATAAAAACGATTCACTCATATGATAAGAAAGATATTAGATCTTTACCGAAATAACTAGAAATTCCAACTGAGAAAAATCCTAGTGCCCCCGACAGAAGGATGAACGCCAAAAAAAAATTACTAATTCTTCGAGATCCCCTTATAAATTCTATTCGGGACCATTCGGATTCCCAATTCATAAATAGAATCTCCTAAATCGTTTTGTAGTAAAAAGCAGAAAATTATTTTTGTTTAAAACTGATTCTTCATTTCATTTATATATATGTATTTGTATATAAAATAAAGTGTTATATACAAACCTAAATTATATATAAATAGAGCTTTTTTTATTTATCTAAATTTTGATTTAATCTAATCTATCATAATAAATAACTCATTCATTGTGAAAAGTAATAGAAATTTTTTCTAGAAAGAAGAAACGGATACTCATGAATCTAATAAATTACTAATTTTTATCATAAAATAGATAAATAAAAATTAGTAATTTATTGCTTTTTTGTTTCGTAACAAAAATGGATTCGAATCCTTGTTAGTAATATGAAAATAGTCGTTATTAAGAAACAATTATTTACTAATCAAATTCTATACAATTTCATCCTGTTCGATATATATGAACAAAGAAGCCGATGTGATTGCTGGAGAAACTAATCCTACTAGAGGCACAAGAGTAGAAGGTAAGTAAGAGGCTGTCGTAGAAAAGTAACCTTAAGTATATTTGTTAATAAAAAAATCATTCTGAAGAAAGAAAAGTGGGTAAACTCATTATACCTTGTTTATGAAAAACATGCTGGAGTTGATTCTTCCCGAATTAAAAAATCTCGGTTCATTCCTCGATCCGATACTGAGGATGAGAAGAAAAATTGAGATAAATCGAAGGAGGTATTACGATCATGATGTGAAAAATTATCACATCCTATTATAAATTATAATATTTCGCGGAACCAGTAACATTATAGTGGGGTGGTGATTTGAGAGGAAGAGGAGGAGGAGGAGGGTTAATTGTGAGAAATATAACTTCAACAATAATTGATGAGAAATAAATAAAGAAAAGGAAAAATTTCTAATTATCTAGAAGAATAAGAAGAATAATTATTTTTCTCTTTACGAGGAGCTAAACTATAAAGTTCAAATATTTCACTTGAAACACCTCTTAAAAGATTCCGTGGAACAATCAAATCAGGTGAACCATGATCAGATAAAGACTCAGCAACTTGAGAACCGTCAGGTATTTTTTGACGTAATGTCTGTTCAGTTACTCTCTTACCCGCAAAAGCTATATATGCCTTAGGTTCGGCAGTAATGATGTCTCCCAACGTACCAAAACTAGCAGTAACCCCACCTGTTGTAGGATATATAGGAATAGCTATATATAATAATTTTTTTTGTGCTTGATGAATCTGTAAAACAGCAGGAATTTTAGCCATTTGCATTAAACTCAAAGTTCCTTCTTGCATACGTGCCCCTCCAGGAGAACAAGCAGTTATTACTGGCATTAATTTTCTAGTAGCATATTCAATAAAACGAGTAATCTTTTCTCCTACTACAGAACCCATACTACCTCCCATAAATTGAAGATCCGTAACACCAGGTGCAATAGGAATCCCATTTGGTTTACCTATCCCAGTTTAAATAGCATCAGTTAAACCTGTTCGTTTTTGATAAAAAATAACCCGATTTTTATAAGAATCTTCATCAGAAAATTTAAGAGCATCTCAAGCAACCATATCTTCATCCATGGGGTGCCGAGTACCACAATCAATTAGAAATTCGATTCTTTCTGTACTACTCATTTGCAAATGATACCCACACTCTTCGCAAATCCGTTTATTTTGCCTTAGAAATCTGATGTGAAGCATATTTTCACGGTTATCACATCAAGTCCATGATCCTTTAGTAGTATCAATTTTGGTATGTCTATCTTTCCTCCTTTCGCTGGGGACATATCCCTTAGTTGCTTTTTCAGTGGAAGCCCCGATTAATCCACTAAATTTGCGTTTGTCTTCAAACCAATTCGTTGGAGACGTAAAAATCTCCTTCTCCTTGTGAGCAAGTGGGAGAAACAGAAATAGAATTATAAACTCTTTAAGTTTAAGTTTTTCCTGTTATTCCTCTTAGTTAGCAATACTTATCTATCTACTTATAAAATAATAAATTATGAAATGAGAAACTGATGAAAAAAAATTTTTTCTTAAAATCTTTTAATCTCACTATGAATTCCGAACTAGATTCGGATGAGGAGTAGTATATTGATTAAGATTCAATTACTAAAATTTTATCGATCCTATAATAAAGTTTTTATTCTTCCCTTCAATAAAAATTCAATTTTATTGAAAGCAATTCATATGAACTGGGAAAGGAGGAAGAATGGGATAAAGACTCTTAAATTTTTTATTTGAATCTCTAGAAGTAGCGAAATAAATCGATTTTGTCTTTCCAACAGTGAAAGAATATAACCAAGAGAAGATAGAACCATAAAAAAAGGTATATCATTCAGTGGGTTAGAAGGGATTCGAACCCTTGACCTCATGGTTCGGAACCATGAACTCTAGTCCACTAAGCTACAAACCCTATGGAAAAGGAGAAGGGGAAGTGGAGAAGGAAAAGATGACTAAGAAAGAGCTCTTTCTTAATCATCTTTTCCAAATAGTAATCCTGAATTGCTATTCTTTTTAGTAGTAAAAAGAAAATGAGAATTTAAATAAATCCCTTTTTTGTTGGTGTTGAAAACGAAAAAGCTAAATTGGAAGGAATGGATAAATTATAGAGTATCAATTGTCTCAGATTCGAATTTAATTTCTTTCCATGCTTCGCAAGCAGCTGCTAATTCTGGACTCCACTTAGAAGCCTCTCGAATAATTTCATTACCTTGGCGAGCAAGATCACGTCCCTCATTACGAGCTTGGACACAAGCTTCTAAGGCCACTCGATTAGCTACAGCACCAGGTGCATTTCCCCAAGGGTGCCCTAAAGTTCCCCCACCAAATTGTGATGCAGAATCATCTCCGGAAATCTCAGTTAAAGCAGGCATATGCCAGACATGAATACCTCCTGAAGCGACAGGGAAAACACCAGGCATAGATACCCAGTCTTGAGTGAAATAGATACCACGACTTCGATCCTTTTCGATATAATCGTCGCGAGGTGAATCAACAAAGCCTAAAGTTACATCACGTTCTCCCTCTAATTTACCTACGGCAGTACCTGCATGAACATGATCTCCACCAGACATACGTAATGCTTTAGCTAATACACGAAAGTGCATACCATGATTTTTTTGTCTGTCGGTAACTGCATGCATAGCACGATGAATATGGGGAAGTAAACCGTTGTCTCGACAGTAGTGAGCCAAAGTTGTATTTGCAGTAAAACCACCTGTCAAATAGTCGTGCATTACAATAGGCACCCCTAATTCTCTAGCAAAATATGCCCTTTTCATCATCTCTTCACATGTACCTGCAGTGGCATTCAAGTAATGCCCTTTAATCTCGCCTGTCTCAGCTTGAGATTTGAAAAGGGCTTCTGCTACAAACAAGAAACGATCTCTCCAACGCATGAAAGGTTGAGAATTAACATTCTCATCATCTTTAGTGAAATCAGGTCCACCGCGAAGACATTCATATACAGCTCTACCATAGTTTTTAGCAGATAAACCTAGTTTTGGTTTAGTAGTACATCCCAATAAAGGACGACCATATTTATTCAATTTATCCCTTTCAACCTGAATACCATGAGGTGGACCTTGAGAAGTTTTGGAATAAGCAGGTGGAATTCGTGAATCTTCCAGACGCGAGGCTCGTGAAGCTTTAGATCCAGAAACATTACCTACGATGGAAGTGAACATGTTGGTAACAGAACCTTCCTCAGGAAGATCTAAAGGATGAGCAACATAAGCAATGTATTGATTATCTTCCCCAGCAACAGGTTCGATGTCATAGCATCAACCTTTATAACGATCAAGACTGGTAAGTCCATCAGTCCAAACAGTGGTCCATGTACCCGTTGAAGATTCAGCGGCTACTGCGGCTCCTGCTTCTTCAGCTGGCACCCCTGGTTGAGGAGTCATTCAAGACGCTGCCAAAGTATCAGTATCCTTGGTTTCATAATCAAGAGTATAGTAGGTTAATCTATGATCCTTAACACCAGCTTTAGATCCAACACCTGCTTTAGTCTCTGTTTGTGGTGACATAGGTCCCTCCCTACAACTCAATTAATAACTCTTGCAGCGACGAAGTCTACTCGACAAATCATCAAATTATAAAAGTTTTTCTGTAGGAGTAGGAGATAAAGAAAGATCTACGAAAATTTTTCTAATAAATAAGGAAATAAAACTATTATATATTCCGATAATAAAACATTAGTATTGTATATGATTTCTGGTATATGATGCAACCTAATTATCTCTATCTCTATGAAATTCAAGTGTTTTCATTTCGATATAAATCCAGAATATTTTATAAGTTTTTACTATACATTGACCCGAAAAGGTTTTAAGTGTTAAACTCATTGGTGGGGAGATAGAAAATTCCTCAAATTAGTATAGTAAAAAAAAATTTTGTTTTTTATACTGAGGAGAGGAAATAATAAGGAATGGTAAAAATAGTCATAGAAGTAATAAAGACAGTAGAATCTAATCTAGCTGTAGTAGATATTTTCAGACTTACTTGATACAACATAATTATTCAACATAATTATTCTCTAAGTATTCCATGAATTATATATACTTTTTGTACATTTCTATTCATATTATTTACAGATGTTAAGTAACTATAATTTACTAAAAAATAGATTAATAATAATTAATCAGACTATGTTTACCATTGTAGATAGTACTACTACTATCAGTAACACTACTAGTATTAATGAGTAATACTAATAACTTATTAAGTTAAGGAAAATTATAATTATATAATAAATAATAGCCATAATAAATAATGGCTAATAATGTGTAATTAATTTCAATATCTTCTTCTTGTTTTTCTCGTCTTTCGCATCTAACTTTTCGCACTTTATTATCGTATTCTTCCTTCCTCTCTACTTATTTATGAGATACAGAAATACATAAGAATATTTTATCTATCGTTTCTTTAAAAGTATCGAATAAATGTCTCATAGTTTTTATCTATTCCCCTTCTCCTACTTCTCGTAATAGATAAAGTAAATAGTAATTTTTACTAATCATTGACCGACCAACTTGATACCAAAATTTGATGCAAGATTTACATAAGCAATCAAAAATTTCAATTATTACCTACTATTTTTTAATTTTATGAAAACAAATTATATTATTCTTGGAGTTTCTACACTTATTTCCAAGAATGTGGGACGTGTTAGTCAAATAATCGGACCAGTACCAGATGTAACTTTTCCTCCAGGTAAAATGCCGAATATTTATAATTCCTTGATAGTTCAAGGTCAAAATCCAGCTGGTCAAGAGATTAATGTTACTTGTGAAGTATAACAACTGTTGGGTAATAATAAAGTTAGAGCTGTAGCCATGAGTGCAACAGATGGTTTAACGAGAGGAATGAAAGTGATTGATACTGGGGCTCCCTTAAGCGTTCCAGTTGGTGAGGTTACGCTTGGACGAATTTTCAATGTTCTCGGAGAACCTGTCGATAATTTAGGTGCTATAGATGTTGGCACAACGTTTCCCATTCATAGATCAGCTCCTGCCTTTACACAATTAGATACTAAATTATCCATTTTTGAAACAGGAATTAAAGTAGTAGATCTTTTAGCTCCTTACCGACGTGGAGGAAAAATTGGACTATTCGGAGGAGCTGGAGTAGGAAAAACAGTACTAATTATGGAGTTAATTAATAACATAGCGAAAGCTCACGGAGGTGTATCCGTATTTGGTGGAGTAGGGGAACGTACCCGTGAAGGAAACGATCTTTACATGGAAATGAAAGAATCGAAGGTTATTAATGAACAAAATATTTCCGAATCCAAAGTAGCACTGGTTTATGGTCAAATGAATGAGCCTCCAGGGGCACGTATGAGAGTTGGTTTAACTGCTTTAACTATGGCTGAGTATCTTCGAGATGTTAATAAACAAGACGTACTTTTATTTATTGACAATATCTTTCGTTTCGTTCAAGCAGGCTCAGAAGTTTCTGCGTTACTAGGTAGAATGCCTTCTGCTGTAGGTTATCAACCAACTCTAAGCACAGAGATGGGTTCTTTACAAGAAAGAATTACTTCAACAAAGGAAGGATCTATAACATCAATTCAAGCAGTTTATGTACCTGCGGATGATTTAACTGATCCTGCTCCTGCTACAACATTCGCTCACTTAGATGCTACCACTGTATTATCTAGAGGATTAGCTGCGAAAGGTATATATCCCGTAGTAGATCCATTAGATTCAACTTCTACAATGCTTCAACCTTGGATCGTAGGCGAGGAGCATTATGAAACGGCGCAAGGTGTTAAACAAACCTTACAGCGTTATAAAGAACTGCAAGACATCATAGCTATTCTTGGACTAGATGAATTATCCGAGGAGGATCGTTTAACTGTAGCAAGAGCACGCAAAATCGAACGTTTTTTATCACAACCTTTTTTTGTGGCAGAGGTTTCTACAGGTTCTCCAGGTAAATATGTCAGTCTCACTGAAACAATCAAAGGTTTCCAAATGATTCTTTCTGGAGAGTTAGATAGTCTTCCTGAACAAGCTTTCTATTTAGTTGGTAATATCGATGAAGTTACTGCGAAGGCTGAAACCCTACAAGTGGAGAGTTAAGAAAAATGACCTTAAATCTTTGTGTAATGGCTCCTAATGGAATTGTTTGGAATTCAGAAGTTCAAGAAATTATTCTATCTACTAATAGTGGTCAAATTGGGGTATTACCCAATCATGCTCCACTTCTTACAGCATTAGATATAGGAATTATAAAAATAAATGTTAATGGGCAATGGTCCACTATGGCTTTAATGGGTGGTTTTGCGATGATAGATAATAATCGACTGACTGTTTTAGTTAATGAGGCAGAACAAGCCACTAAAATAGATCCTCAGGAGGCTCGTAATAATTATGAAGTGGCTCAGGCTAGTTTAGCTACGGCTGGGGGTGGAAAGCAAAAAATAGAAGCTAGTTTAGCTTTCAAAAGAGCTAAAGCACGACTCGAAGCTATCAATGCTACATCATTCTCTATCTCAAATTGATAATCTCTTTCTCGATAAAAAAAAAGTAGTAGGAGATTAGTTAGAAAAAAAGAATTCAGATTTTTATGTAAAAACTAGAGAAAGGAAACCTATCAAATACTGTTTATACCTTGAGACACCTGATAAGTTTTCCTTGTACCTACTATTGGATTTGAACCAATGACTCTCGCCGTATGAAAGCGATACTATAACCACTAAGTTAAGTAGGCTATTATGATTATGTATAATTATATCATACCTATAATACGATTTATTAGCAATATTTTGATGGAAAATGATAGAGAGACATAAAAAAATATTTGACTTGACAAAAGGTAAAATAGAAGTATATATTACTTAGTGTATTCAGGAAAAAAAAGGGCTATAGCTCAGCGGTAGAGCACCTCGTTTACACGTGCGCCAATGCTTCTCGAAAAAGCTTATCGATTAATCCGATTTATAGAAGAAAATCTTGTGTAATAAATTCATGTCTTACTCCTTTTCGCTTCTAGGTAGGAGAACAGTAGCATGACAAAGGAATGGAAGAAGAGAAATAAAAAAGTAAAAGTTTATTAATTTGTTATTTGTATTTAACTACCATATATATAAATATCTAATTATACATAAACTTGACTCATTTCAATCTGGAATTACAATTTGGTTGATATGGTAAATTTTTAGTTTATCAAAGCTAAGCATGATGAGGACAATACGAGGACCTCCAGATATTCTTCTTCTCGCTTGTCCAACTTTAAGGTGTATAAAGTTTCACATTCGTTCATAAGCGATAGAAATTATAAAAAAGTCCATGCTAAATTAAGCATACCTACGTCAACATTGAGAAACTCTTTCGAAAAATTTTGGAATTACTTTAAAGACATTCTCCAAAAAAAATGTCAAGTACGCAGAGTCATCTTATTACTGAAAAATATAAAAAAAGGAAAGGATGGCAGAATAATTAGTTTAAGCTTTAGTTGAATTAGTTAATGAAAGAGCTCAATGCAAGGAAAATTGCATGTTGAGTTCCTGAAACGAATCAAATCAAACTTTATTAATTAAAAAGATTCGGTTTGTTTTATCGAGAACGTCTACGGTTCGAATCCGTATAGCCCTATTTTCTTTCAATTCGCTTCCATCAAGTATTCCTAGTTTATGGAACCCGACAAATGGAACGATAAAAAAAAAAAAGTAATTACTTTTCTTCGTTGATTGGATAGCCAATACCTGTTACGCATCTTTAGAGATTCTTCTTTTATCGGAGAATGAGAAACAGAAACAATATTTATTTTTTTCTTTTGATTTCGTATAACTGAGGATTTTTGAATAAAAAAATTTTCTGTTATTTCTTCTACTATAAGTACAGAATATATCCTACAACTACATTTTTTTCTTCTCATATCTTCTCTACTATATATACTATATATAGTTATATTTATTTTTTTTGTTTCCAAGTAAGACACAAATAAGAAAATTTGTTACTGAGACATTTCTTATTACATTCTTAGTCAATTAATGGTTTCAATTTCACTTATACTACTTGGTATTGAGATTTGAGGAAGTAGAACAGAAAATATTCTTTAATTTGTTTTTTCTCCCCTAACTTATTATGAAGCATTAGAACATTTATTTACTTGAAAGAAAGGAGTCTCTCGATGTTCTTAGTCTCTAAATATAATTATTTCTGGATGTTCCTCCTAATAGCTAGTCTCACTCCCACTATAGCATTCATGATTTCCAGAATTGTAGCACCTATTAGTAAGGGACCAGAAAAGTTTACTAGTTACGAATCTGGTATAGAACCGATGGGAGATGCTTGGATCTAATTTCAAATTCGTTATTATATGTTTGCTTTGGTTTTTGTTATTTTTGATGTCGAAACTGTTTCTCTTTATCCATGGGCTATGAGTTTCAAGCAACTGGGTATACCTGCTTTTATTGAAGTTTCCATTCTTGTTTCCATTCCGATCATCGGTTCAATTTACGCATGGCGAAAAGGAGCATTGGAATGGTCTTAGTTCCTGAATATTCAAATTCTAAAAGTGAAGCGGGAAATCTTGTTGAGTCTGTCAAAAATTCTATGAATTTACCCTTACCTGATCAAACTACTTTAGACTCAATTATTTTAACCACTTTTAATGATTTTTCGAATTGGGCTAGGCTCTCTAGTTTATGGCCACCTCTCTATGGTACTAGTTGTTGCTTCACCGAATCTGCTTCGCTAATCGGCTCGCGATTCGATTTTGATCGTTACGGTTTGGTACCGAGATCCAGTCCTAGACAAGCCGATCTTATAATAACAGCTGGAACTGTTACTATGAAAATGGCTCCTTCTTTGGTAAGGTTATATGAGCAGATGCCTGAACCTAAATACGTTATTGCTATGGGAGCTTGTACCATTACAGGAGGTATGTCTAGTACAGATTCATATAGTACGGTTCGAGGGGTCGATAAATTGATTCCCGTAGACATTTATTTGCCTGGTTGTCCACCAAAACTAGAAGCTATTATAGATGCTATAATAAAGCTTCGTAAAAAGGTAGCTCGGGAGATGTACGAGCATCGGGATAGGCTTAAACAAACAAGAAGATATTTCATTCTGAATCACCAGTTTAAAGTTGTACCTATTATTCATACTGGAGAATATGATGAACAATTATTTTCTAAGTTTCCTGAGTTTTCAATTGAATCCAACTTAGATATACCTTCCCAAATTATTGGAGAATCCAAAAGTTCCATATATCCCCAAATATCTTTTTAATAAATTTTTTAATAAATTGGAGATACTTGAGTAGAAAGGGGGAGGGGAAGTAGAAAAAGAGAAGGAAGCAAAACTGTAATATGTTAAAAACTTTTACCAATGATACCAATGAAATACAAGGTCGATTATCTGCTTGGCTAATTAAGCATAGGTTAGCCCATAGACCTTTGGGTTTTGATTACCAAGGTGTAGAAACTTTGCAAGTAAAGTCTGAAGATTGGCCTTCTATAGCTGTTGCTCCATATGCTTACGGTTTTAATTATCTACGCTCTCAATGCGTTTATGATGTAGCTCCAGGGGGGCTACTAGCTAGTGTATATCATCTTACGAAGGTGCATAATGATGCAGATCAACCTGAAGAAGTTTGTATCAAGATTTTTGTATCGAGGAAAAAACCTAGAATTCCATCTGTTTTTCGGGTCCGGAAAGGTGCTGATTTTCAAGAACGAGAATCCTACGATATGTTGGGAATATTTTACGAAAGTCACCCGCGTCTCAAACGTATTTTGATGCCTGATAGTTGGATGGGATGGCCTCTACGTAAGGATTATATTGTACCTAATTTTTATGAGCCGCAGGATGCTTATTGAGTAAAAAAATAATAGGCAAAATTTCGATACGGGTGGATCTTACATTATTGTATGCCCATTCCGTACAAAGTTGCAAAGAAAGTAGGGTTCTTATTGTTATTAATCAATAATTGAACCTGATTCTACTTAAATTACGAGAATTATTTTGACCTCCCAACTAGTCTGACTAACTTATTGTCTGACTAACATGGCTGGGGAGGTTAAAGGAATCAATAATGAAAAAAATTATTAATTTTTTTTATTTCATTATTGATTCTCCCTACTTTACTCCCTAAAGAAACAAAATATTGGAGACTAACTAACTGACTAACTGACTAATTGACTGAATAATATGAGTAAGAGAAGAAGAAAATAAATATATATATATTTATTTTTTTTGTTGCAATATATAGCTTATCTTTACGTAGTTCGGTTAAAATTCACTTTTTATCTTAGAATCTTAGAAACCTTTCTATCATTTGAACCGACTCGCGAATTCAATATATAGATAGTTGGACTCAGTAACGTATAACTAGTAACACAAGCATCCATGATAAGGGCAAGATTAGAGGTAACAGTGAGAATAGGTTAAAAAAAAATTTAGTAGAAGTATTTCATTCCACTACTTATTTCGCTCTGCCTTGTCCCACATGTGGTATGCCAAGAACCAGATTTGAACTGGTGACACGAGGATTTTCAGTCCTCTGCTCTACCAACTGAGCTATCCCGGCTATCCTAACTTTTATTATCTTAACATAAGTTTCCAACATCTGTCAACTAAATGATAGATTTAGAGTAAAAAAAAGATAATTTTTTTCCTCCTCATCAATTCAATTTATGATTATATGTAGTTAAACTGTCATCATGTGTCGCCAAGTAACTATCACTTTTGATTGTAATAAATTGAAATGGCATTAGTATAAGTCACGATATAACATACTGAATATTTAACTAAAGATTGGGGGTAGAGGGACTTGAACCCTCACGGTTTCTAAAGCCAACGGATTTTCTTCCTACTACAATTTACATTGCTGTCAAGAAAGACATGTAGAAATGGACTCTATCTTTATCCTCATTTATACCTTTATCCTAATTTATATAATTACTCATCGCGCTAATAAACCATCTATTATGATAGAACCCTATTAATATTAGGTTAGGTACATAATAAAATGTGCACGATGAAATATGAGAATCACGATAAAAAGAAATAAAAAATTCATTCTATTTCTATTTTTTATTCTAATATTTCTACCTATCATTTCATTTAATTTCTCCATCAATCAGTTATATTTTATGATATATCGGATGAAGGGGAACCAAATACATTCTACATTATGGATAAAGAGTTATTGAAACTAAAAAATTTTAGTTAGGATAGCTTCCATCGAGTCTCTACACCTATTTTACCTTACTCTTACTCCATCTCTTCACTTTATCCCCCCTGTATTCCTACTTATGGATAAGGATAGAAAAAAATTATTAGTTGAATTTGTATTGCTAGTTTGACTCGCATCAAGTAAAATTCGGCTCGGGATTACCTTTCTTCCGTCTAAATTCAACCTAGGTTTCCCTGAATCTGAAAACAACCACTTAGTTAGTTTCCCTACTAAGGCTCAATTCTATTAAGTCCGCAGCGTCTACCTATTCCGCCATACCCCCTTTTTACTTTATCATAGTGAATCTCCCTCCTTAACATACATAGCTCTGCCTTCATATAAAACACAGATTCTTTTTTTAACTGGAATTTATGTATGAGTCAGGCACTAGAGGAATGAGAAGAATAGAGATAAACAAAATATTTTATTATATTATTTTGTATATACTTCTTGAGACTGACTACGAAGTAGTATAATAATTTTTTTCCTTTGGTGCAATACCTTTCAGTCCAAAAAGTATTACTATCATTGTTATTAGTAATAATATAGTAGTAGTAGTAGTAGTAGTAGTAGTAGTAGTAGTAGTAGTAGTTGTTGTAGTTGTTGTAGTTGTTGTAGATAATAGCTTGGTAGTGATCAGTTGTAGTGATCAGTTGGTAGTTATCAGTAATAATTATAAGCGCTTTATTACTTGTGGTGCACCCATAATTAATGAAAAATTAGGAATAGACAGGAAAATGGATACATAAAATTGATCTATTCTCACTTTATATCAGTGAGTCACTTTATGATATCATTCAAAAATAAAAGAAAAGGTAAATGAAAGAAGATAAATAATACATTTTTTGTCTTTTATTTCATTGAATCTATCTCCCAATGGAAATAATCATTGTATCATTCATGATGATATTATTGCGTTTCGAAGCCTAGATAGTTATAATACCAAATGGTACGAGTTATAAAGTTACACAAAATTGAAAAAAAATTCAATGTATAAATATGATCATTGTGTACTCATATACCAATATATTTCTATTTGGTGCAAGGATGGAAAGATATTGTAATTTAATCAATTCTATTAATAGATAATAGAATTTATACAACTTAGTGCTATTCACTAATAGTGAAGCCTGTTTAGCTCAGAGGTCAGAGCACCGCACTTGTAATGCGATGGTCACCGGTTCGACTCCGGTAGCGGGCCTTTTTACTTCCGATTCATCACTAAACCCCATAAATATTTTCAATATATAATATTCATTTATTCGAGATATAATATTCATATATTAAAAGGGAGAGGAGAGAGGGGGTAGGAACAAAAATAATGGATTAGTTGAAATTGATTTTCTTTCTCGTTTGTCTAGTTTCTAGTTTATCATGTTATGATACCTTATTTTGAAGATATAAGGAGTCATTGAAAATAAAAATTTTTTGATTTTCCATATTAAGATGAAATTATTGTTATATTTCTACAATTCCCATTACTTCCTCTACATCACTGCGTACCATAATAAAGAAAGGAGTTTTTATGTCTCGTTACTGAGGACCTCGTGTAAAAGTAATACGTCGTCTGGGGGCTCTACCAGGACTGACTAGTAAAACACCCAAGTCAAAACCTAGTTATATTAATCAATCTACGTCTAGTAAAAGAATTTCGCAGTACCGAATTCGTTTGGAAGAGAAACAAAAACTACGTTTTCATTACGGAATTACGGAATGACAATTACTTAAGTATGTTCGTATTGCTAGAAAGGCAAAGGGATCAACAGGACAAGTTTTGCTACAATTACTTGAAATGCGTCTAGATAATATTATTCTTCGATTAGGTATGGCTCCTAGTATTCCGGGAGCTAGACAATTGGTTAACCATAGACACATATTAGTCAATGATTATACTGTGGACATACCAAGTTTCCGTCGCAAACCCCAAGACATTATTACTATACGCGATCGACAGAAATCTCAGAATCTGATAAAGAAGAATAGAGATTCTTATCACAAGTATGGTATACCAAATCATTTAAGTTTTCATTCTGGACAGAATACAGGATTAGTTAATCAAATTATAGATCATGAGTGGATCGGTTTGAAAATAAACGAATTGTTGGTGGTAGAATATCATTCCCGTCAAGCTTGACGTAGAGGAATATGTTTAAACTTCATTCCGAATATATTTTATTATTTTTATATATCTACCAATTTTTATATATTTATTAATTCGAATGGATGTGGATATTAACCATAGGTGTCGAATATATGAAAAATTTTTGTTATGATATGTTAGAATGGCTCTTATTTTATAAATTGATTTATTCGCCCCACCTCTTCCTTATAGCCTTATAGGGAAGAAAGACAAGGAAAAATGAAGATGATATCTATAGATATTTGTACAATTTGTACATCATGAATTGTTTCGAATATATAAAAGTATCCTTAATTGAAGAGATATAGATATAATATAGAAATATAGATATAATATAGGAATATAGATATAATATAGAGATATAGATATGATATAGAGATATAGATATAATATAGAGAAATAGATATGATATAGAGATATAAATATGATATACAAAAATTTGTTAGATACTCATTCATATGCAATTTATAATATATGATTCCTATTTCATTCCGATTCGAATCATTCAGGACCGATTATGATGAAATATGTCTCAATGAAGATGCAGATAAGGAAAGAGAGGGATTCGAACCCTCGGTAAGCAGACGCCTACATAGCATTTCCAATGCTACGCCTTAGACCACTCAGCCATCTTTCCTTATTTAAATACTTTTTTTCATTCTAGTATGTAAGTGTTAGAGATGGCAAGTCTTTTTCATTTATTGTACTACCCAAACCATTTCCATTAGACATTACTGATCATCAAATGAAAAAAAAATTTTTATTCTATTTAACTAAGTATCTCTCTTCTTTTCGGTAATTATGTTATTGAAATATGAAATGCAAGAAAGAGATTCTTTTTCTTTCTTCTCTTTATCCGATCCGTCGGAATGGAAGAGGAATAAAATAGAATATTATTCATGATATTAACAACAAAGAATAGAAGCGGAACGTTAAATTCGATGAAGACAGATACGAAATATTTGTAATATTTGCAATATTTTTAATATTTTTAATATAAAAATATATAGACTTGATACTATATTATATTCATTATATATATATCATATCTGTTTCACTTATACTTAAATCACTACAAGTATGGAATTGTTTATTTACTCCCTATCCTTTAATATCTTCCAATTACTTACTATTAATTAATCTTTAGCTATATATAATAACAGTTTCTTATTAATTACTATTTACACCATATTACTTACGATAGAAAAGTAATTCATGATATTTTTTATTTTTTATAAATAAATGGTAAATTTAAAAATTAATAAAACTTATTATAAATTTTAGTATTATTACCATCATTATAACTACTGTTCCTATTACTGCTAGTATTACTACTATTATTACTATTATTACTATTATTACTACTATTACTACCACCCCATCCACTTCCGTGGCGACTCCTATCATCATTATCATTACCGCTCTAAATCATTATCACTCTAACTTACATTACATATGAAAAAATTCGTAATTTATTACGGAAAAGAATCAGGATTCCGAAAAGAAATTGAATTTTTTTTTTTGATTCGTAACACAAAAAATGATTTTTTTATTCCTCTCCTTATCATTCTAATTAGGATATTAAATTTCATATTAATTTCTACTTTGATGAAGTACTAAATATGAAATGATTGAAATAACTTCGTATATTACTCCATATTATTCAAATAAAGAAAAAGAACGATATATATATATATTTTTTTTCCTAGTATATTTCATACAAGAACATTCTTTTCTTACGGATTCATCTTCAAAGATAAAAAGTAATGGATTAACTAAAAATCAATCGACTATGCCTAGATCTCAAAAAAATGATAATTCTATCGATAAAACTTTCACAATTATAGCGGATATTCCACTACAAATAATCCCGACAACTGGAAGGGAAAAAGAAGCTTCTACTTATTACAGAGATGGTGTGATTTGACTTCGGACTCGCAAAAAAAAGAATGGATGCAAAATGAGACATACTAATAAAATTAGATGAAATTTACGTTTAGTAAAGGTGAGTCTTGAAAATAAAGCAATTCCTTTTGTCGTGTACCCTCGACAAATGCAGCCTCAGATACTTCTACTTCTACTTCTTCTATTTTTTTGTATTAAGCAAGAGGTTTAACTTATAATGGATCCGACGAAATCTTTTTATAGGCTTGCGTAGCAGAAGAAGCACTACGTGCAGGAATCAACAATACAAAAGCTTCGTTATAACTCATATGCATCACGTTTTCGTACTTGCTAGTAAAAGATTTGTGGCTAGGACAACAAGTTCCCATCTTATTTGTATTTTAGGTACCCATATAACCATCGGAGATTGTTGAAGTGGCTTGTCTACACGAAAAGCGAAACGTTAAGAACAAAGAAATTGCTAAAGGTTATACTTCTAAATAGTTAGAATCTTAGTCAGAAGAATAATAATCTTTGCAAGAAGGATGGCTAGAAATTAATCGTAGGAAACGCTAGCCCCTGTGAGTTTATTATATTGGGTAGAGTTAACCTCTTTTTCCGTTTCTACTCACCTAAATCTTACTTCGTCTACTATACAGGAGAAGCCGTATGAGATATGAATCTCATGTACGGTTTTGAAGCGGAGTTTATTCAAATTAGATAAACAACCGTAATGAATGTCGGCTCAATCAGAGGGAGAGTATGCGGAAGCCTTACAGAACTATTATGAAGCTATGCGCTTAGAAATTGATCCTTATGATTGAAGTTATATATTGTACAATACTGGTCCTACTCACACAAGTAATGGGGAACATGCTAAGGCTTTAGAATATTACTTTCAGGCATTGGAACGAAACTCATCCTTGCCACAAGCTCTAAATAATATGGCTGTTACCTGTCATTACGTGCGACTATCCATACTACTCAAATTACTAGTTTGTAACTACCATTGAAAAGAAAAAATAAAATGGAGGCTTTCTACATATTTACTGTTAAATAATAGTATTTCCATAGCTGTAGAGAGAAGCAATCTTTATAGAAACTTGTCCCTAAGGAAAGGAAAAGAAGTAAAGCCTATATAGACTATGGATAAGGTGATTAAACTGATAAATAAAGTACCGTAAAGATAAATTATTGGAAGTTTTAGTTAGTACAATAAGATCTGTCCAACTTTCGAAATCAAAAGATCAACTTATGTAATAAGTTTGACTTAGATGAGCTACTAGGCAGCGGTATAGAATCAGATCCTAAGGATCGAGATCTCTATAAATAGATTTGCATCAAATAGATATTTCAAAGATTTCTCTGTGAAGCTGAGGTAGTAAGGTAGTTACCACTTAGAAAGAAATTGATTTAAAATTAAAAATTTTTTCTTGAACTTGAGATTTTGTTTTTCGCTAATTCAATTAAATCTTTCCTGCTGGTGGGAGAAAAGATAAAATCTTAATTTTTTCATCTCGAATTAAGTTTGAAACTTATTCCATTAACCACTTCTAGTTCTTCTGATTATCAAAATAATAAAATAATCTAAATTTTTTCTTTATGGGGTTATTTAGGTGTATCAGGAACCTCAATAATAGTTAGTTGAGCTGTATGAGGTAGAAAACTCTCATGTACAGTTCTAGGAGGAGAAACTTTTTTATAGCTAGACCTACCTTGACCGAGGGGAACAAGCCGTTCAGCAAGGGGATCCTGAAACTTCCGAAGTCTGGTTCGATCAAGCTGCTGATTATTGGAAACAGGCAATATCGCTGGCTCCTAGTAATTATATCGAAGCACAAAATTGGTTAAGAATCACGGGGGCGTTCAAAAAAAAATATTTTTCATTAAATAACTAAAATTATTTCTTTTTCTATTTTTCTTCTAATATTATTATGTTTAGGATTTTGCGAAAAAAAAANANANAGAAAGTAATAAATATATACTTCTACTGATCAAAATCAAAAACTTTATTATTTCTCATCTGATACACCTCAATATTCTTCCATTTTTTGTAATATATGCTCTACTTCGAACAAATAAATCATAGATTTTCAAACAGAGATAATAGTATTCCTCAGTAATACGAGAAACAGGAAAAGAAATGAGAGGTGCAATTAAAGATTCTCTCATAAAGAAATGGTCCATTAAGCATCTATGATATGTGTCATAATAAAATTGAATACTTGCCCTTGGTAACCTCTGTATTATAGTTGTTCTAGTAATATACAGGGAAGAAAGAGAGGGGGGAGTTTGGAAGACTCAAATCTCTTAGAAGTTTACCAATTATTGTTGGCGGTTCTTCCTATGCCTCGTCTGAAAAGAGGAGAATCTCGATGGCCATTCGTTCACCGGAACCAGAAGTCAAGATTGTAGTAGAAAAGGATCCTGTAAAAACCTCTTTTGAGAAATGGGCTAAACCTGGACACTTTTCAAGGACCTTGGCTAAAGGTCCTAGTACCACTACTTGGATTTGGAATTCACATGCTGATGCTCACGATTTCGATAGCCATACTAACGATTTGGAAGAAGTTTCTCGCAAAGTTTCTAGTGCTCACTTCGGTCAATTAGCCATCATTTTTATTTGGTTAAGTGGTATGTACTTTCATGGAGCTCGTTTCTTCAATTACGAAGCATGGTTAAGTGATCCTACTCACATTAAACTTAGTGCCCAAGTTGTTTGGCCAATAGTAGGTCAAGAAATTTTAAATGGAGACGTAGGTGGTGGTTTTCAAGGAATACAAATAACCTCTGGTTTCTTTCAACTTTGGCGAGCATCCGGAATCACTAGTGAATTACAACTTTACTCTACTGCTATTGGTGGATTGATCTTTGCGGCACTAATGTTTTTTGCTGGTTGGTTTCATTACCACAAAGCTGCTCCTAAATTAGTTTGGTTTCAAGATGTAGAATCTATGTTGAATCATCATCTAGCTGGGTTACTAGGATTAGGTTCCCTAGCTTGGGCAGGACACCAAGTACACGTCTCTCTACCTATAAACCAACTTTTGGATGCCGGAGTAGATCCCAAAGAAATACCTCTTCCTCATGAATTTATTTTGAATCGTGACCTTTTAGCTCAACTCTTTCCCAGTTTCGGTAAAGGATTAACTCCATTTTTCACTTTAAATTGGTCCGAATATTCGGATTTTTTAACTTTTCGTGGAGGACTAAATCCAGTAACAGGGGGGTTATGGCTGACCGATACTATACATCACCATTTAGCTATTGCAGTCATTTTCTTAGTTGCTGGTCATATGTACAGAACTAATTGGGGTATTGGGCATAGTCTAAAGGAGATTCTGGAAGCTCATAAAGGTCCTTTTACAGGTGAGGGTCATAAAGGTCTCTATGAAATCTTAACTACTTCGTGGCATGCTCAATTAGCCCTTAACCTAGCTATGCTAGGTTCCCTAACCATTGTCGTGGCTCATCATATGTACGCCATGCCTCCATATCCATACTTAGCTATTGATTATAGTACTCAACTCTCTCTCTTTACACATCATATGTGGATCGGTGGGTTTCTCATAGTTGGAGCTGCTGCACATGCAGCTATTTTTATGGTAAGAGATTATGACCCGACTACCCAGTATAATAATTTATTGGATCGTGTTCTTCGACATCGTGATGCAATTATATCACATCTTAACTGGGCTTGTATATTTTTAGGTTTCCATAGTTTTGGCTTATACATACATAACGATACCATGAGCGCTTTGGGACGTCCCCAAGACATGTTTTCAGATACAGCTATACAATTACAACCTATTTTTGCTCAATGGGTACAAAATACTCATGCTTTAGCACCTAATTTAACGGCTCCCAATGCAACAGCAAGTACCAGTCTAACTTGGGGAGGTGGTGATTTAGTAGCTGTAGGCGGTAAAGTAGCTTTACTACCAATTCCTCTAGGAACTGCAGATTTCTCAGTGCACCATATTCATGCTTCTACTATCCATGTAACTGTCTTGATATTACTGAAAGGTGTTTTATTTGCTCGTAGCTCCCGCTTAATACCAGACAAAGCCAACCTTGGTTTTCGTTTCCCCTGCGATGGACCTGGAAGAGGAGGAACATGTCAAGTCTCTGGTTGGGATCATGTTTTTTTAGGTTTATTCTGGATGTACAATGCAATTTCTGTGGTTACCTTCCATTTCAGTTGGAAAATGCAATCTGATGTTTGGGGTAGTTTGAATGATCAAGGAGTAGTAACCCACATTACAGGGGGAAACTTTGCACAAAGTTCAATAACTATTAATGGATGGCTTCGTGACTTCCTATGGGCTCAAGCCTCCCAAGTAATCCAATCTTATGGTTCTTCATTGTCTGCATATGGTCTCTTATTCTTAGGTGCTCATTTTGTTTGGGCCTTTAGCTTAACGTTCTTATTTAGTGGTCGTGGATATTGGCAGGAACTCATCGAATCCATTGTCTGGGCCCATAATAAACTAGAAGTTGCTCCTGCTATCCAGCCTAGAGCCTTGAGTATCGTATAAGGACGTGCTGTAGGAGTAGCTCACTACCTTCTAGGTGGGATTGCCACAACATGGGCATTCTTCCTAGCAAGAATTGTTGCAGTAGGATAATGGCTAGGAGGATTTGAAAAGCATCATGGCATCAAGATTTCCAAAGTTCAGCCAGGGCCTATCTCAAGACCCAACTACTCGTCGTATTTGGTTCGGTATCGCTACCGCACATGACTTCGAGAGCCATGATGATATGACTGAAGAGCGTCTCTATCAAAAGATTTTTGCTTCTCATTTCGGTCAATTAGCCATCATTTTTCTATGGACCTCCGGTAATTTATTTCATGTAGCTTGGCAGGGTAACTTTGAAGCATGGGTACAGGACCCTTTACATATAAGACCTATTGCTCATGCTATTTGGGATCCCCATTTTGGTCAACCAGCTGTAGAAGCATTTACTAGAGGAGGCGCCTCAGGTCCAGTTAATATAGCTTATTCCGGAGTCTATCAATGGTGGTATACAATTGGCTTGCGTACCGCTCAAGATCTTTATATTGGGGCTCTCTTCCTGCTACTCCTTTCGGCTGTCTCTCTGATAGCCGGTTGGTTACATTTGCAACCTAAATGGAAACCAAGTGTATCATGGTTCAAAAATGCAGAGTCTCGTCTCAATCACCATTTGTCGGGACTTTTCGGAGTAAGTTCTTTAGCCTGGACAGGACATTTAGTTCATGTAGCTATTCCTGAATCAAGAGGTCAGCATGTAAGGTGGGATAGTTTATTAAACACACTACCACATCCTCAAGGATTAAAACCTTTTTTCGAAGGTCAATGGGGTATTTATGCTGAAAATCCTGATTCCAGTAATCATTTGTTTGGTACTTCCCAAGGATCAGGTACAGCTACTTTAACGTTTATTGGCGGATTCCACCCACAGACCCAAAGTTTATGGTTAACTGATATTGCTCATCATCATTTAGCTATTGCAGTTGTTTTTATTATTGCTGGTCACATGTATAGAACTAATTTCGGGATTGGGCATAGCATAAAAGAAATTCTGGAAACACATACTCCTCCGGGAGGTAGGTTAGGTCGAGGACATAAAGGTCTTTATGACACTATAAATAATTCCCTTCACTTTCAACTAGGTCTTGCGCTAGCTTCTCTAGGAGTTATTACCTCCTTAGTTGCTCAACATATGTATTCCTTACCTTCTTATGCATTTATAGCACAAGACTTCACCACCCAAGCTGCATTATATACTCATCACCAATATATTGCAGGGTTTATTATGACAGGTGCTTTCGCTCATGGAGCTATCTTTTTTATTAGGGACTACAATCCAGAACAAAATAAGGATAATGTTTTAGCTAGGATGTTGGAGCATAAAGAAGCTATCATATCTCACTTAAGTTGGGCTAGTTTATTCTCAGGTTTTCATACTTTAGGACTCTACGTTCATAATGATGTTATGCTTGCCTTTGGTACCCCAGAGAAGCAAATTCTAATCGAGCCTGTATTTGCTCAATGGATACAATCTGTTCATGGTAAGACTCTATACGGTTTTGATCTACTTCTATCCTCAGCAGATAGTCCAGCTTTTAATGCTGGTCAAAGCTTATGGTTACCTGGTTGGCTAGATGCTATCAATAATAATAGTAATTCACTATTCTTAACTATTGGTCCTGGAGATTTTCTAGTTCACCATGCTATTGCTTTGGGCTTGCACACGACAACACTCATTTTAGTCAAAGGTGCTTTGGATGCACGGGGATCCAAGTTAATGCCCGATAAAAAAGAATTTGGTTATAGTTTTCCTTGTGATGGTCCAGGACGAGGTGGTACTTGTGATATTTCAGCCTGGGACGCCTTTTATTTAGCTGTTTCTCGGATGTTAAACACGATCGGCTGGGTCACTTTCTATTGGCATTGGAAACACATCACCTTATGGCAAGGAAATGTAGCTCAGTTTAATGAATCTTCCACATATTTGATGGGATGGTTAAGGGATTACCTATGGTTAAACTCTTCACAACTTATTAATGGATATAATCCATTTGGTATGAATAGTTTATCGGTCTGGGCATGGATGTTTCTATTTGGACATCTTGTCTGGGCTACCGGATTTATGTTCCTTATCTCATGGCGTGGGTATTGGCAAGAACTCATTGAAACTTTAACATGGGCTCATGAACGTACACCTTTAGCTAATTTAGTACGTTGGAAAGATAAACCAGTAGCTCTTTCTATTGTTCAAGCACGATTAGTTGGATTAACTCACTTCTCTGTAGGCTATATCTTCACCTACGCGGCTTTCCTAATTGCTTCTACATCAGGTAAATTTGGGTAGTCACTATTCTTACTGAGTAACAGTTACTGGATAAAGCTTATCTCTCGCTTAAAGCGAAAGATATGCTTTATCCATTATGCTTTATAAAGATTAGGAGAAACAAAATTAAGGAAAATCTCTTTCTATTTGAATTTCTTACTGATTAATCGAAGAGAAAAATTATGGCGAAAAAGAGTCTCATTGAGAGGGAGAAGAAGAAGGAGAAGCTGAAGCAGAAGTACCAGGCTCTTCGTTAATATCTAAAGGAAGAAATGAGTAGTCAAACTTTATCTATAGATAAGAAGTGGGAGATTCAGAAACAATTACAGTCTCTACCACGTAATAGTACACCTACTCGTATTCATCGTCGTTGTTTTTTAACTGGAAGACCTAGAGCAAATTATCGTGATTTTAATTTGTCTAGACATAAACTACGCGAGATGATTCACACGTGTTTATTACCTGGAGTAACAAAGGCTAGTTGGTAAAGAAGGAATTTAAAACAAGTTAAGTAGGGATGAAATGATAAATTTTCCAGATAAGTTAAGAAGTTTTTCTCTTAAAACTTCAATATAACTTGTCTTGAGTATTTCTCCTAAAACTTCAATATAACTTGTCTTGAGTATTTCTCCTCATTCTACTATTCTATAGCGTGGCGCGGGGTAGAGCAGCCTGGTAGCTCGCAAGGCTCATAACCTTGAGGTCACGGGTTCGAATCCTGTCTCCGCCAAATCTGTGACACTGTAAGAATTTGATAATTTGAGAAATGGTAACTTTCTTTTTCAAATCTTCGTAGATTCACCCTATTTTACCACGAATAATCTATCTGGATTGTATTATGAGGATGGGGTAGAGATAGGAGTTTTAGGGGGCCGGCCGTCTCCGGAAGAGAGAAAGAAGAAGGGGGAGATAGGGTTGGATCAGAGAAAGGTTAAATAAAAATTTATCTTAAATATCGATTTCTTTGAGAAATAGAAAAACTTAACGACTAACTATAACTGATATATGAATCTCTTTTAATATCTTCATCTTCTAAAAGGCGGGTAGCGGGAATCGAACCCGCATCTTTTCCTTGGCAAGGAAAAATTTTACCATTAAACCATACCCGCTATTGCTAATTTATCAAAAGATTCTATGTATAGTATAGAATGTAAACTTATATACAATCAATTTTTTTATTACATAAAAAATTTTATTACATTAAAAATTTTTTTTGAATTTGAAATTCAAATTATTGAAATTTCAAATTCAAATTATTTCTTTACTTGTAGAAGAAAGAAAATATTGAAATATTTTTCTCTTTTTTCCTCTTTCTTCTTCTCCAAGAAACACCTATCTTATTTAGAACTTATATGAAACATCACTTGAAACTTTTGATGGAATAGCTACCAAGGAGAGAAGGAGGACCGAGATGAAGAGGTATTAGAAGGTATTGAAGTGACAAGTTAGTAGTACCAGGAGAACTAAGATATAAACGAGTTAAGGATACCCACAAGAGAGACTAATCCTATCCGTAGTGAAGCACCTGGAAATACAGCATTTTTGCTACTCGACCAACCATCAGGAGAGGCAAGTACAACAGGCACACCAATTACTAGAAGGAATGAAGTAGTAATTAATGCAAAAACGGCCAACTGAAAAGCAATAGTCATAATTATAATTCCCCAGGTTTTTAACTAATAAAATATGTTATTATTATATATATTATACTATCTGATTCCCATCTATAAGAATCTTCCCCATTTTCTTTAATGGGGCGAATTCATCATTGAGAAACATTCAATTTTATTTTTTTATGTTTACGTATCTCTTGGCTTGTAGAAGTATAAGTAAAGTATCCAGCCCAGAAGGTACAAAAGGAAATTCAATCTTTTTTCTTTATCCTGTACATAAATTTAATTCTCAACCAACAGACAATTTCAAAATTTTATATAAAAAATTTTTCATTTCTGAAATGAATCCTGATAATCGATACTTTTCATTATAATAATAATAATAATAATAATAATAAATAATATATTATTCATAAAAGATAAAAGTAAAGTTATTTTCTTTTGGAGAGATGGCTGAGTGGTTTATAGCCCCGGTCTTGAAAACCGGTATAGTTTCACAAACTATCGAGGGTTCGAATCCCTCTCTCTCCTCTAACGAAAGAAAGTTTTACTTAATAGTATTAATAATTAGGTAGCTCGGCTATTTATTTAGCCGAGCTGCCGTACCGTAAGATGAGGAACTGGGAGAAGAATAAAGATTTTTATCAAATTATCTTCTACTCCTTCTAGTTCCTAGTTAAGGGGTGTCATAAAGAGAACAGGTTCGGAATCACGATCGATCCCTTTTTCGAATCCAGCTGCAGCTGCACGTGCTCTCCCAGCGTGCCACAAGTGGCCTACGAAGAAGAAGAATCCCAATACGAAGTGGGAAGTGGATAACCAACTACGAGGAGAAACATAGTTTACTGCATTAATTTCAGTAGCTACTCCACCTACAGAGTTTAAGGAACCCAAAGGAGCATGAGTCATATATTCTGCGGAACGTCGTTCTTGCCAAGGCTGTATATCTTTCTTCAACTTACTCAGATCCAAGCCATTGGGACCTCTTAGGGGTTCCAACCATGGTGCACGAAGATCCCAGAAACGCATCGTTTCCCCTCCAAAAATAATTTCTCCAGTTGGGGATCGCATAAGATATTTACCCAAACCAGTAGGTCCTTGGGCAGAACCTATGTTGGCTCCAAGGCGTTGATCTCTAACTAGAAAAGTAAAAGCTTGAGCCTGGGAAGCTTCTGGACCAGTAGGACCATAAAATTCACTAGGATAGGCTGTGTTGTTAAACCAGACGAAACAGCAAGCGATGAAACCGAAAACTGCAATAGCTCCTAGACTATAAGATAGATAAGCTTCTCCGGACCATACGAGAGCACGGCGAGCCCATGCGAAAGGTTTAGTTAAGATGTGCCAGATTCCACCGAAGATACAAATAAAACCTAACCAAACATGTCCTCCGATTATATCTTCCAAATTATCTACACTAACAATCCATCCTTCTCCACCGAAGGGTGATTTGAGTAAATATCCAAATATAATACTCGGATTAAGTGTAAGATTTGTAATTTCTCTTACATCTCCACCACCAGGAGCCCAAGTGTCGTATACACCTCCAAAAGTTGTAGCCTTAAATACCAAGAGAAGAGCACCAAAGCCTAACAGAATAAGATGGATACCTGAAATAGTAGTCATTTTATTCTTGTCTTTCCATACATAACCAAAAAAGGGAAAAGATTCTTCTAGAGTTTCTGGTCCAATAAGGGCATGGTACACACCTCCAAAACCTAGGACGGCGGAAGAAATTAAGTGGATCACCCCAGAGACGAAGTATGAAAAAGTATCCACAACTTCTCCACCGGGACCTACACCCCATCCTAGAGTAGCTAGATGTGGCAATAGAATCAATCCCTGCTCATACATAGGTTTCTCTGGCACAAAATGAGCCACTTCGAATAAATTCATAGCCCCAGCCCAAAAAACAATTAATCCAGCATGAGCTACATGGGCACCTAGTAATTTACCAGATAGATTTATAAGTCGAGCATTACCAGCCCACCAAGCAAAACCAGTGGTTTCTTGATCACGACCACCTAAAGCTAAAGTTCCATTAAGGAGCGTTTCCACGGGGTAAGACCTCCTCGGGGAATACAAGGTTTTCATGAGGCTGATCTTGAGCGGCCATCCAAGCACGAATACCCTCATTCAGAAGAATATTTTTAGTGTAGAAAGTTTCGAATTCAGGATCTTCCGCTGCACGAATCTCCTGGGAAACAAAGTCATATGCTCTCAAATTTAAAGCTAAACCAACCACTCCAATAGCACTCATCCATAAACCAGTGACTGGTACGAATAACATAAAGAAGTGTAACCAACGCTTGTTAGGAAGAGCAACCCCAAAGATCTGAGACCAAAATCTATTAGCAGTTACCATGGAATAAGTTTCTTCGGATTGAGTTGGGTTGAAGGCACGGAATGTATTTGCACCATCACCATCCTCAAACAGAGTATTTTCTACAGTAGCCCCATGAATGGCGCATAAAAGAGCGGCACCTAAAACACCAGCGACCCCCATCATGTGAAACGGGTTCAAGGTCCAGTTATGAAAACCTTGGAAGAACAGAATGAATCGAAAAATAGCTGCTACGCCAAAGCTGGGTGCGAAAAACCAACCAGACTGACCTAATGGGTAAATCAGGAATACAGAAACAAAAACTGCAATTGGACCGGAAAAAGCGATTGCATTATAAGGACGTAATTGTACAGATCTAGCAAGTTCGAATTGGCGTAACATAAAGCCTATTAGACCAAAAGAACCATGAAGAGCAACGAAAGTCCATAGACCACCTAATTGGCACCAACGAGTGAAATCTCCTTGTGCTTCGGGACCCCATAAAAGCAATAACGAGTGTGCTAAACTATTAGCTGGAGTAGAAACTGCGGCAGTTAAGAAATTGCAGCCTTCTGAATAAGAACTAGCTAATCCATGAGTATACCATGAAGTTACGAAAGTCGTACCTGTGAACCATCCGCCTAAAGCGAAATAGGCGCAGGGGAAAAGCAGTAATCCGGACCAACCTACGAATACAAAACGATCTCTCCTTAACCAATCATCCATACTATCAAATAAACCTTTTGGTTCTTCAGAAGACTTTCCAATGGCTATAGTCATAGTCATTCTCCTATTCAACTATTTCAACCATTTTTGGGCACCCTTCGTATTAAATTTAAATAGAAAATTTTACATCCCCTTTCTTCTTTTCTTATAGTCCCCTCCTCTTTCGACTCTCTCTCGCTTTAAGACCCTACTTTACTTCATTTAATTCGTGAAGCCAAAACTTCTTTATCAATCTAAATAATCAATTATATAAATACTTGATTATCTTATTTAATTCAATCTTCGGCTCCGAACATTTAATAGGAAAATTATACTACTTTGAGACGGAATCAAAAATGAAGGAATATTTAATTAATAACTTTTTATTTTATTTATCAATCCACTCCTCCATGAAAAGAAAATTATTCTATTAACGTCTCTTTAACTTAATATCAATTGCTTATTGTTTCATCTCGTTTCAGAAGTGCATCTATAACCTTTTCCATCTCCATCTTACCCACGAACCAACCATCGAACTTTCGAACTTTGTATAGAATCCAATATTATACAACATTTGTATAACATAAATATGGAGGAAAATCTATCAAGTTATTTTTTTATTCTCATTTCCGAAACTCTTCTTCCACTATAGTAGGAGACTCAGATATTATTATATAAAATGATTATTCTTCATTATTTGTTAAATATTTGTTGGATTCCTCATTCATCCAAGAAAGAGAAGATATATTCATTATTTATCAAAAAAGGATATCGGTGAAGTCGGAAAACGAAAAGGAGTTGATTAGTATATTACTCAATAAATTAAAGTATATGTTCATTTTTTTTTAGTATCTCATTCTACTTCTCCAACTTCATCCAAAGCGACTAATGTTTGGAGACTTAAAAAAAATACTACTTAATAATGGATTGGGTATTAATGATTGATTAGAAATAGAACATCACTGAATAATTTCATGTTATCATTTTTGGTAAACTCCAATATTAGAATAGCCAAATTATTGGAAGAATGATAAGTCAAGTTTACTAATATTAATATTTTTATTAAATTATCATACTTCAAATCCTTAATTCTTAGTTTAACCGGTAAAGATGTAGTGAAACATAAGATTGGCAAGGTATGAGATAAATAAAATATTATATATTATATAGGTATATATGGATACTTTTTTCTTTTCCGTAAAAAAAAACTAAACACTACTTTTGTTGAAATAAAGGAATAAAAATAATAAATTTTATTTAAATAGTCTATTTAATACTAAATTGAAATTTTATATCTATGGTTAGGTGTATATACCACTAATAATGATTTTAAATCAAACTCATAAAAAAGTTTTTGTTTTTATGACTCATCTACTCTCTACTCTAAATAAAAACGGGTTAAAATATATTAAATACTACTTTTTTATCTTTATTCCTAGGGAGTTTTAGAAGCAGATGATATAAAATTTTTATCAAATTTATTTTCCGTTCTAAAAGGGGGAAAAGAAGCATTATTGGCAATAATTATTAAAAATTTTCTTCACTTCTTCTCTTTATTAATCTAAATTTTTTTTATTTATATAATTTACTAAACTACTTCTCAAACTACGAGCCCTTTATCAGATTTGAACCGATGACTTACGCCTTACCATGGCGTTACTCTACCACTGAGTTAAAAGGGCAATAAATGATAGACTATATGGAGATTTTATAAAGTTTGCCACGATAAGTTAGAATTGTCAACTTGGTTCATGTGGATAGAAAAGAAATTGAAGATTCATCCTTCGCCTTTTACTTGTCTTATTCCCTAATTTTGGGAGAAGTATAAAGAGAATCTAAATGAATGAATCTATGTGGCAGTTAGTATTGTTAATAGTTCTTTTAGGGTCATCCGCGAGAGATAGGACTGGCGGGCTAATGGAAAAAAAAGAAAAAGTGTTTTTATCTTATGTATCTTAAATAGTGGTGCCACATATCTTTATCTTTTTATTCCCAAATTCTATGCTTGTATATCCTACATTCCTAATCTTTCCGCGTATCTTAATTTCTCTCCGTACCACTACTAATTAATTAGTACTACTGCTACTGCTACCGATTCTTTCGTAATATTTGCGACCCCGAAAATTACGGCTAAACGTTAGTTAATTATTAATCAGAAATTTCGATAAGTAAAATTTTCTTTTTTTGCTTCACTAACCTCATATCCAGTTTCAATTGAAAAATCCCGAGAATTTTTAGTTTCCTTTCTCTGACCCTTTACAAAACAAAATATGGTAAATCTAAAATGTGTAGTATATGTAGAATATTTTCAATATATAGAATATTTTGAATATATTAATCAAATATGTTAAATATGTAGTAGAATATATTAAATTCAATATATATAATATTTTTTTATATGTTAAATATATTCAATATTTTGAACTACCTTCATCTCCATCAGGTTATTTATCGAACGTAGGTAGAATATAAGTCCAAAATTTCATTGTGTTAAGGATAAGAAAAAGGCACTTTCTATTTTTAGAATTCTTACAACTTTCTTTTTACCCGACAAGAAAAGGAGATCGACTTTCAAACTATGTTTGTTCGTAGTAATATGAAAGTACGAATATTAAGATATTAGATGGAGATAAAATATTTTTATAACAAAAATTATCATAACTATACATATTTCTCTAAAAAAAACAATTGTGTTTTTTTTCTATCCGATCCCCTGCATCGAGTGAATCAATTACTAGACTGAGAAAGAAAGGATGGGGGGGGAAAGAGCGAAAAGAGGGAACACGAATAGGATAAAAAGAATCAAATTTATCATTATTGTTTTTCCTCCTGCCACCCTTTCCACAAAGGTGAAACAATTGTTCCATATTTAAATGTTTACTTTATATAAAGATATAAAGATTCTAGTTTAGAGGGCAAAGACGTAATTCAAGAGAAATAAGATTATTAATGAGAAATCAGATCATTTTTTCTATTTAATCCCCCCTTCCTGCTTCTCTCGAGAAACGAGACGAAGTAGCTTTCTTTTTTACGGTAAGGGAAAGAAAGAAATATTTCATTAAGATTATAATATGTAATCTATATTCAATTACATTGAATATATAATACTAAATTATATTCTATCAAGATAAATATTTAGTATTTCTAGGATTATCTGAAGCAAATATAAAACCAGGAGAATAATCATTGAAATAAAAATTTTATATTCTGGAGTGACATGAGCAAATCGAAGAGTTAATTATGTGGGAGAAAAAAAAGTAAGTGGAGATATAACTTTCGTAGGTAATACGAGAGTAGAGGCAGGTGTAAGAAGATTTGTGAATGGAAGTAAAAATATTTATTTATATTAGAACAAAGAATGATCCAATTGGGTTATTATCCCGGAAAAGAGAGGGAGGCTGGGACAAAAAAAGAAAATTGAATCTTTTATAGGGAATTCAGACCAATATCCAAAGACCCATTTTTTTTTCTTTCTACAGATACTAACTACAGATACTAAAGAAGTTCATGGTACTTCTGTTGGGATCCAGATAACTAAATCAAAAATGAGAAATGAAGACTGGAGTAATTTGTTACTATAAAAGAGTAATAAAATATTCCAGTAGATTATTCTTCATATAACTATAATTAATAATAGATAAAACTTCTTTCCCCCCCCCTTGTCTTAGAAGGAAAGGATAGAAGTGGTAAATAATAAAGAATCCATATATTAGAAGTTTGATATTTATTCACTAGTAAAATTTTTCATATTAAGATAAACTTGTGGGGAAACATGATTTCTAGGCCTAATATATAGCTTCTGCATGAGAGATTGAATATTCAACTTTCGAAAGGCTTGGTGACCCATTGGAATAATAATAATGTTCCGTGGGGAAGGAATAAGAAATAAATCTGATTGAACGAAAGTCCTTTTATAAGTAATTCTTTTTATTCCAACAGGTATTGCTTCTAAATTTACCTGATATTCTAGATGCAATTCATAAGGTCTTAGAAAGAAATGATACTGATGTACCGACTGATTGGTCAATATTTGATTCCATACCAGATTAGAAATGAATGGCTTAAAGTCCTTTGAAAAATTCAATGATTCTTTTGATTGAGGAAGTTCGACGAATGATCCTAGAAAAATACCAACAAAATAATCAATCGGTTCATCATAAGGATTTTTTGATCTCCCTTGTTGCAAAAGACGACCCTGCTTCAAAATCATAATTTCATCAGCCATAAAAATAGCTTCTTTTTCATCATGAGTAACCATAATTGTCGTAATTTCATTGTCTTTCAAATAACGTTTCAACCATTGACTAAGGTGTCTACGTAACTCTCCATCCAATGCTCCAAGAGGCTCGTCCAGTAAAAGAAAATCTGGTTTAATTGCCGGACTTCTAGCAGGAGCAACACGTTGTTTCTGTCCTCCTGACAGTTCCCCTGGATACTGAAGAGAAATGTCTGAAATTCGAAGACAATCTAATAAATCATTTACCTTATTTCTCACTTTCTGATAGGAGGATCCTCTCAAACGAAGCCCAAAAGAAGTATTTTCATAAACAGTCATATTTTTGAGAAGGGCATAATGTTGAAAAACAAAACCCATGTGTCGATATTGAGTAGAAATATTAGTTGTATCTGTACCATGCAACCATACACTACCATAATCAGGACTATCAGGACCCGCTATTATTCATGATAAACTTGATTTTCCTGAACCAGAGGGACCTAGAAGAGCTACCAGAGAAGCTTTAGGAACATATAAACTTACCCGATCCGGAACTTTTGAATTACCCAATGATTTAGAAACTTCATAAACAGGAATACTCGTGGTAATTTCTCCCATCACAAAGATTTTCGTATAAAAAAAATATTATCTATATTATCTATATATCTTTCGTAACATTTATAGTAGGAAGTATTATGTATATCTATAATATTAATATATATATATATATATATATATATATATATATATATATATATATATATTAATATTAAGTATTAATTATATTAATTATATTAATATTCACTTTATTAAGATTCACTAAGATTCATCTCCCTACATATGATTCTGTAATTTCTATATTTTCATCCGTTTCTACTTCCAACAATCTCTTTCGTTAACCAATGATAGAAATTTAGACCAAGCTTCATAGATGAAAACGAAGAATTTTCATTATTAATTGGGACCAAGAAACATCACCAGAATAAGCTATTGACAGTGAGGAGTGATTTGAGTAATATGAATAAAAGGATTAAGCCCCCATCGTCTAGTGGCCTAGGACACCTCTCTTTCAAGGAGGCGACGGGGATTCGAATTCCCCTGGGGGTACTATAGCAACTTTACGAAAAGTGAAAGAAACATATACATAATCATTTTTATTCCTAATGTTAGATGTAGATTGTATTACTAAGGGGTGAAGCAATATAAAAAGAGAAATTCAAAGTGGATTTCTTTACTTGGGTCGATGCTCGAGTGGTTAATGGGGACGGATTGTAAATCCGCTGGCAATGCCTACGCTGGTTCAAATCCAGCTCGGCCCAATATCAAGTTATTCTACCCCATCATCTCCATCTCATTTCTATCGTTTTAAAGTACCCCACCTTCTTTTCTACCTCAATCAATACTATATAATTCAATTTTTCATTTTTGTTAATAAGAAATAAAAGTAGTTTGACATGTGGCCCTTATATACCTTAAAATAATTTATGTTGTATTAATTGGGATTGTAGTTCAATTGGTTAGAGTACCGCCCTGTCAAGGCGGAAGCTGCGGGTTCAAGCCCCGTCAATCCCGGTTTTAAGAATCAGCTCCATAAGGAAAATTAGTTTCACAAAATGGATGAACGCTATAAGATAGATGAACGCTATAAGATAGATGAACGCTATAAGATAGATGAACGCTATAAGATAGATCGACTCTATAAGATAGATCGACTCTATAAGATAGATCGACTCTATAAGATAGATCGACAGATAGATTGAGTCTATAAGATAGATCGAAAAAAGATAGATCAACTCTATAAAATAAATGAACTATATAAAATAAGAATTCGATCTACTCTCCTACGAAATCTTTGTGGGAGGTGGGGAATAAAAAGAATAATAGATAAACTTGATTATTCAAATTATTTTCATTTCAAAAAAAAACACAAGTTATTTATTTAAATATTGAAAATGAAATCACTTATTTCTACTCACCAAATTAACTAGTCACGTGGTAAGCATATTCTTATAATTATTATAATGATAATTTTTCAATTTCTGCGTCATTTCCTTCTATTCCTCCGCATCTATCCCAAGTTTCATTTTTGAATACTTCCACTTCACCTATTTAGAACAGTCGTTGATTAGTTAATTTTTATCAAATTTATCTGTCATTTTATATTCTTTTTGTTCCTACCCCCTTCCCTCCCTCCTCCCTCACATCTTCTTCTCCTCTTACACTTCTTTATATTACATATGCTTATACTATTATATATGCTTCTCCGAAGATCTTAATAGTAAAAGTATTCTATTTCGTAACTCTAAACTTGATTAATTGGAAGAATATAAGAGGAGTCTCTGGAACAGAAATACAAATAAACATGGAGATATCTTCACATGATATTTTCATTTAGTCTAGATTTTTATCAAAATGATATATATATATATATATATATATATATATATCATTTTTTAGGATTTTTAGGGGGGAAGTGAGGGATGGGTATCAAAGAATATTATAATATCGTCTTCATTTTGAGTTGGTTGTACTCCTAGACTCCACAAAACAAAGGTCATCCTTACCTTATCCTTATAAAAGACGAAATTCTAATCAATTTAAGCATCCCTTTTAAGTGAGAGTTAGTAACAGCAATAGGAGGAAGATCAAAAACATAATAGAAATCTTTTTTATTTTTTTCCAATTAATTAATTACCCCCCCCCCTCTTTGCTATCAATTATTCTTCTATTTTTTCATTATATAAATAAGATTCTCAATTTCATTTTGGAAAAGCCATCCATTTCTTAATAACATTCTTGTCATTCCATTTAATAATATTCTATTGGATACGAAGAAATTCGATAAATAGTTATGACTTTCTAGTAAAGTACCATAAATATAAGAATCATTAAATGATTTATTATTTAATTCGATCCACCTTTCCCGATGATTTAGTAAGTCGAAACGAGAAAGTTTCTCCCTCGAATTTTCGATCAACCAACTTTGATACAGATATACGGGAGTAAAGACTTGTGGATGCTTTAGTTGAACACTAATCTCTTCGATGCGTTTGAAGATCTCAATATTATTCTTCTCAGCGACCGATAATTGATTCCACCAACCAACGGATAAATTATTTGTAGGATCCCGACCATATCCACGACGAAGAAAAAACTGTTTAATCTTTTCACTTGAATGAGATCTTTCTCACTCCCTTCTTGCTCCATAAGTAACATAGAGTCTCCTTAGCATTTCATCATCTATGAATAAATCTCCGCGTGAAGAAACGAAGTGACGAGTTTGAAATGATAGACTGGTGGGATCCCAAATGAATCGTCCTCCCATAAATAACATGGGTTTATTGAATAATTGGTATTCTATTCGATATTGCGTAGATAATTCAGGAAAGCCTAAAATTTCAGATTGATCCTCTGATAGAATATACCCTAACTGAGACTCTAATTCCTGTACGTTTCTCCGTCTAATTCTAGGTAAAATTCTTTCATAAAGAAGTTGTTCTTTTGTTTTATACTCGACAAACTGATCAGAATTAGTAATTTCCTGCGAATTTTCAGAAAAAGTTTGCCCCTTTTCTTTGACGAACGAGAAGCTATACAAAAATTCAGATTCGTTAGGTTTTCCTATCCAATTGAATAAATTGCTTCTAATGAAACTAAGACGCCATGTCCTAGGAGCCCAAGTTGTTCTACTCGCTAATCCATATAGTTTCTCTTTATACCGAATTGTCTTCCTAAATATAGATTTATTTCGTGGTCCATCTTGTTTATACATGAATTTCTTATTCGTTACAGAAAGAATTCCTCTCTGCATCATATTCAAAGAATGGCTCAGTTCAATTTTTGGAAAAAATTCAAATTTATTATTAATAGACTTACTTTGAAGTATCTCTAACCAAGGAAACTCTACTGAGGGACTTTCTGAAATACCACAAGCTAAATCGAAATCATTCTCAACGAATTTATTAAGAGAAATTGAATTTTCTTGTTTACATTCCGATATAAACCAAGAATCTCGAGCTGCTAATCCAGCTAAACAACCCAGAATGTGGGATAGTACAGTTAATTCTTTTACAGTTAGTTCAGTTACGGAAGGTTCTAAGTACCATTTAGACAAATAATAAAATTTTTTTTTCCATAAGTCACTACCTATATATAAAGGATTCATGGGAAAAAATTTTATAAATATGTTTTGTATAACAGCTCTTCCTACTTTGTAAAGAAGTACTCCTTTATTCCGACAAAACAAAATTCGATTATTTATATATGTAAAACCTAAGGTTTGTCTGTGAAGCGCTAATCTTACTTTATTGATATGAATATTTGAATCATTCCCAGTAGTATTAATTGATGAAACTTCATTAGCAAGTGCTACTAGATCTCTTACATTATAACCCATAGTTCTATATGCAAACTCATTAAAATGGAGCAATTTATTTTTAAAATAGAAACGTTTACTATGTAAAAGAATATATAAATTCTCTTGCCGTTCCAATATATTAATCATTCGTATATTTATTAGCTTATCTAATCGATTCGGAGAAATTAAAGCTGGATCAATTTCTTTAGGAAGATGAGTAGAACCGATAATTGTAACACCCCCGGTACTTTTATTAATAAATTCAGTATTGAAATATTTCAATAAAATACCAAGTAAAGAAGTCGGATCAGATTCTACATTTTCAGTTGAACGATTTACATTTAATTCATGGATATCTTGAATCCATATAATGCAAGGAGACATTTTCTTTGCCAACTCCAGTATAAGAGTTAGTCTTCAAAGACTTTCCATCAAAATATTTATCCAACTTTCAGTTATAACATCTGGTTTGTTATACAAAGGTTTGCTGATAGATATTTGTATTAGAGGAACATAAGAATCTGCCGCTAAATTTTTGATTAAATAAGATCTTCCAATTTCCATAGGACCTATAGGTGGAATTCCTTTAGAAGAAAATAATTCTAATTGAAATGGAACTGGTATTCCATAAAATTCGTGATTCAGGATCTTCGTTTGCCACAATTTTTGTGGAGAGATGATTTTTTTTCGGAAAGCTAGTAAGATCCATCTCTCTGCTAAGTGAGAGGAATAAGAAGAGTAATTGACTAAATCTTTCTGATAAGTTTCTCCTAAATATCTCAAATAATTAAATCCCGGTTTTTTAGAAATTTTATAACCAAAATCGTAACTCCCTAAACTGTGGTTTAGCTTCAAATCCGATCCATATTGCGAAATACTTCTCCCTGTTATTACAGATTGAACTAATAATTCTTTCTTTCTTCGGGAAAGGTCCAAACTTTTACTATGAAATAACCATTTATTTAAATTTCTTTTAGTGAATAAGAAAAATTTACCATTTTTTATAAGATAGGTAAGATTTTTCAGGAGAAGCATAAATATATTTTCCGTTCCAATTAATTGAGTTTGACTTTCATATACCGATGCCTCCAAGTAAGACCCTCTTAATGGATCTCTTAAATATTGAATTACTTTGAAACGTCTCCGCGAATCGATGTAATCTAAACCTATTAAAGTAGAGAAGTGATTTTCGGAAGCTAAGTAACCAAGGACAGATAAGCTTATTACAGTAAAAATCGAGGCATTCGAGATATTGGTGAATTGGAGGTGTGACCATATATATACAAATATTGATTTGTTTCGTTCATTCTTAATCTGTCCCAACAAACGTCTTTCTGAATTTGTATGAAATTTATTCAAAATATTAGTTTCGGAAATAAATTCTATATATTTCAATAAATCTTTTAATATTTCTTTTATATACTGCATAGCTTTATATAAAATATATTTAGATTGATCAGTAGTATCCAGTGATACTTCTGGAAATGTTTCTAGAAGTACATCATTGAGGTATTTCCACCACTCAAGGGTGGAGAACCATGAGGTGTAATTTTGAAAAAAATTCCATTTCTTTAATAAATTATTTTTCTTCAATACCCCATTTCGTTTATTATCTTTAATCAATTTATTAGTTGTGCTTAATGAAAAATAAGATAATACTTTTTTATTCCTCTCAGCTTTATCCCTCTCATTAAAATTCGGATTTATGCTTGTCTCATCTACAGATCCTTCTCCAATAGCATATTCAAGATTTTCCTTCAGATCTGACTCTAAAAATGATTTATTAATCCACTGAAGTTTCTTATTATTCTTATTCCGAGACTGATAAAGAAATTCATACCATAATTTATTTTTATAAGATTCAATTTGGATATGATTCAGATTTAATTTCGATGAGAATCGTATGTATCTATTAAAAGTATACCTTCTTGAAACTAATTCTCCTGAGAAAGAGAAAGGTTCACAATAATAATTTATTTTGAAATTCAGTATCGTTGGTTCCGAACAAGTTATAGTTGAAACTTCTTGCGTAGAATAACGATCTACTTCTCTATAAATGGATGAGTTAATCTTGATTAATTGATTGAATGATTCGTATAAGTGATTAGTGAGAGATACGAAAGTATAGTTCCAACGTTCCCTCAAATGATTGAATAATAAATTATTAAATACTTGTGATTAGGTGGATAGTAAAATGGAATCTATTTCGAGATTGAAAAGGAATGGTTTTATTTTATTGATAGGCAAAACACTAATTTTATTATATACAGGCGAAAAATTTAAAAATTTTTTGTATGTAAAATCATAATTTATTATATCAAATTGTCTTACAAAAAAAGATAGTCTTCTATCATACCCAAAACGAAAATCATGTAAATAATCCAAAAATTCTCTTGTATTAGTGTTACGAAAATTGAATTTTATTAATCTTTTATTTAATTTGTTTGCCAAATTAAAGCGATTGTTCCGATTCTTGTACACCCAAGTAGAAAAAGTTTTTTCAGAAAGTTTTATACAAGTATCATAATGTACTTTTTTATTATCGAAAAAAGAAATAATGATATTCTTTATTAATTGTTTATTAACAAGTACTTGTGGTATTAACTTCTGCTCAATAAATATCTCTGAATTTCGTGATAAATTATAGTTATAGTTACGTGATACTTTCCTGTCTAAATGTATATTCTTCCTATTAGAAATCGATTTTACTAAGGAATTTAATAAGGTATTGAAAATAAAGTGAAATTTCAAATAATAATTTTCATCCAGGTTTTTTGAGTGCGTTACAAGAAAACGAGTATTAAGAAATCTTACTCCATTAGACCATCTTACCAAAGTATTATGGGAAAACGAATCCGAATCATTGTTTAATTTTTTGATCCTATCAAAGGATTCATATATATATGAATTCCAATAAATATATTTATCACGTTTGATATAATCAGACCATTTCTTTCTATTTGTTCCCCAATGGAATGAGTGTCGATTGACTATACTTCGCATGAAGTTACTCGAAATTTCATTCTTCACCTCTTTTATCCAAAGTCTATTCATTTGATTTATTAAGCGAAACAAATGAAATTTGTATATAAAGTAATACTTATTCAAGATATCACCGATATATATATAATTTTCCTTATTCGATTTGTACCATAATTGAATCTTCTTATCGTAAATCATCGGGGATACATAGTTTCGAAATTCTTCTTTAGGATAGGCGTGAATTCTTTCACGAAAAACTTGATCAATAATTTTATTATTTTTATTAATATTATTTAATAAAGGAAAATATTTATTATTATTTTTTTTCGATTCATAGATTCCGTTTAGCTTACCTCTAATCTGGAAATAAAGTATCTCATTATAATCTTGATTAGGTTTAGTGATTAATAAATTTAAAAGTTCAACTTCCTTCACAAGTTTCTTCTTTAATTCGATATACCTATTGAATATGTATCGCTTGCTGCATCTACGGTAAGTCGACCAACATGAATAGAAACAATTCTGAGATGATTTTAAGATAAGTAAAATAATTTTTGGTTCATTTGAATCATACTTATTTTGCTGGATCCCCGAATTCGATATTGAATAAACAAGAGAAGCCTTTCGAAATTCCTTCCTTATCTTCCATAAATTAATGATTCTATTAGTGTCTGATATCACATAGCTTTTCAACAAAAAATTAGTTCGCCATCTATTGAATTGAATTTTGATGAAAAGTTTCTTATCAATCTTGTCATATACAGGTTTAATATATTTTTCCTCAAATGGATTCCACTTAAGGATCCAAAAATAAATCTTCAATCTTATTAAGTGATTCATATATTTCCGCTGTTCCTCTCCTAAAGCAGAAGAGGAGTAGTTTTTTAGAAGGATGTAGAAATTTCTTATTGAAGAATGCAAATATTTTTCCCATATCTTATCATCTTTATGTTCCTTATAGTTCATACTTCCATAAATCATTCTCTCCAAATGACAATTATTTATTTCAACAATATTCCTACTACTATTACTACTCATAGTATGTATAAGTATGGGTAGTAGTACGAGTAGTGGAAAACCCTTAAGTATTAAACTTTTCTTAGTTTCTGACTTACGTAAGTCACGTAAGACTGTTGAACCAAGAATTCATAAGTCGAAGAGCTTAATAAGATGTTCTCGATTAGAAAGAATTCCAGTTACTAATTTGATTAAATTCCAGTTGATACATGAGTTTAACAAATATTCATACTTCTTTATTTCTTCCAATTCCAAATCTTTATATAAAAACTTGTGTTCCAATAATTTCTGTTTCATTTTCCCTTGGCAACAGTTACATGAAGTTTTTCAATAGGTAAATCTTCCAATTATTCTTTTTTCCCTACATAAGCTTGAACTAAATGATTGTCATTTCCTTCCTCTTTGCTAATAATACTCTTCGCAGTGGAACTGGCAAAGAAACCGATTAACTAAAAATGAATAATACAAGTTTCAATGATCCTTCCCCTCCCCTCTTCCCCTTCCCTCTCCTCTCCCCCTCCTCTTTGCCTCGTAAGAGGAAGAATCATATTACACATATATCTACAATATTTCCAAAGAGATAAGGAATATTTTTTATACAGCTTCTAATTTTACAAAATTTTATGTTACCACATATTTATGATGACACAAAGAGGAGTTTTCGTCAACTAAAAAAAAAGTTTCATTTCATATTCAATATCTATTTCATCAATTTATGAGAAAGAAAAGGGGTACTATTTATCAAAAATTATTCCGATACTTATAATAATATTATGGGCGAACGACGGGGATTGAACCCGCGCATGGTGGAACCACAATCCACTGCCGTAATCCACTTGGCTACGTCCGCCCCTTCAATAGAAAATGATTCTACTGATCCTGACGAAATGACCTTAGAGATTAAAAATCCCTAAGGTCATTTTTTAGTTTAATCATTGCATCTCAAAAATTTTTAGTTTCTGAAAAGATTAAAAAATTACATTGTTTCTTCTTTTTCTCCCCATAAGGTTTGAGAACCTATAGGAATACTAGCCATTTACGGAAGGAGCTTCAACAGAAGCTAAATCTAGAGGGAAGTTGTGAGCGTTACGTTCATGCATAACTTCCATACCAAGGTTAGCGCGGTTTATGATGTCAGCCCAGGTATTGATTACGCGGCCTTGGCTATCAACTACGGATTGGTTGAAGTTGAAACCATTCAAGTTGAAAGCCATGGTGCTGATGCCCAAAGCGGTGAACCAAATACCTACTACAGGCCAAGCAGCCAAGAAGAAGTGTAGGGAACGAGAGTTGTTGAAACTAGCATATTGGAAGATTAGTCGGCCAAAGTAACCATGAGCAGCTACAATGTTGTAAGTCTCTACTTCTTGACCAAATTTGTAACCTGCATTAGCAGACTCATTCTCAGTAGTTTCTCGGATCAAACTAGAAGTTACCAAGGAACCGTGCATAGCACTAAATAGAGAGCCGCCGAATACGCCAGCTACACCCAACATGTGAAATGGATGCATAAGGATGTTATGCTCAGCTTGGAACACAATCATGAAGTTGAAAGTACCAGAGATACCTAGAGGCATACCATCGGAGAAGCTTCCTTGACCTATGGGATAGATTAAGAAAACTGCGCTAGCAGCTGCGACAGGAGCTGAATAAGCAACAGCAATCCAAGGACGCATACCTAGACGGAAGCTAAGTTCCCACTCGCGACCCATGTAGCAAGCTACACCAAGTAAGAAGTGAAGAACAATTAGTTCGTAAGGACCACCATTATATAGCCATTCATCTACGGAAGCAGCTTCCCAAATAGGGTAGAAATGCAAACCGATAGCAGCGGAAGTTGGAATGATAGCACCAGAAATGATATTATTTCCGTAAAGAAGGGAACCGGAAACTGGTTCACGGATACCATCAATATCTACAGGAGGAGCTGCAATGAAAGCAATGATGAATACAGAGGTTGCGGTTAATAGGGTAGGGATCATCAAAACACCGAACCATCCAATGTAAAGGCGGTTTTCAGTGCTGGTAACCCAGTCGCAGAAGCGACCCCAAAGGCTTGCGCTTTCGCGTCTTTCTAAAGTTGCGGTCATGGTAAAACTTGGTTTGTGAAGTAATAATAGGTTCCCCAAGCATAGAAACTTGTTATTTTATAGTATTACACAATCTTTGTTCTTATGTCAACCATACTCATTCCCGAATTCTATTTTTTAATTTTGGCATTGGTAACTCTGAAAAAAAAATTTCACTGAAATGAAAAGACATAGCATATTTTTTTCTAAGAAAAAAATATGCCACGTTTCTTAATAACTGAAGCAAGTTCTTTCTTGTGAGTCTACAAAAATGGAATCTAGTTACTAAATATAATGTAGAGAAGAATTGCTTATATGAAAAATCAAATATACCATATTGATTATTTGATATTGAAATCAATTTATTGAATCTATTTTTTGAATCAATTTTATTTATCATTGAAATCAATTCTATTATTACTTGCTATATCAGGGAAACGAAGAGAAAAAGAAGTAAAAAATTTGATTTAGTCATTTGGGTCGCCCGGGGCTCGAACCCGGAGCTCGTCGGATGAAAGTAGGTAGATTAATCTTTTCTGAGTGAAAAAAGAACAATAAACCTCTTCCCAAACCGTGCTTGCTCTTTTCATTGCACACGGCTTTCTCTATATATCCAAGTATGTATTTCAGAATAAGTTTCATCTATTTCAGAACATTTATATCATCATAAGTTTTCTTTTTTATTTCACAAGAAACATCTCCAATTTTTTCTTCGCAATTGCTTATAACTTACCAGTCGTTTCAAAACTTTTTTTTTAACCTATTTATTTACTCATTTATCTCTATCCTACAGTAGATTCATAAAAAGACTCATTTGAGTAATGTCCAAATACCAATTTCTCTTCTTTTTCGTATTAAATTGATGGAAAGGGAAACGAATCAGGTTTTGTTTCGAAAAGAATAATTTTGAAAATAATTTGAAACTATATTTCTTCCATATAAAACATATCGTACTTTTATGCTTACAAGCTAAAGTTTTAGCACATGAAAATCGAAGTATATATTGTACTCGATATAAGTCATTTTTGTTTGAACATCCGCTGTAATAATGTAAAAGTTTCTTCCGAATATGGTTAAATCGGTTGAAAATCTCATCATCCGTCGAAGTAGTCCAAGATAATTTACCAGTTGGATGTCCTAAAGCGTTGCAAAACTTATCATTTGCTAAAAGTCTAATCAGAGGTATTATGGGAATTACCGGATAAAACTCTTTGACGGGAAGATATGTTTTGGGTAATTTATTTAATACCCTAGCTTCAACTATAATGTTTCCGAGTCAAACGTCAGGGATATAACCTAGGAGAAAAAAACGATGTTCTAGTAATTTTTCTAGAAAAATTCTATGTGGTTCAAACCAAAGATGGAAATAATATTGCCAAATTTGAATAAAATATTGGTTCCACTTTTTACTCGTATCTCTAAAGGCTAGAAAGGATTTATTTTCATATCTTAGATAATGGAAGGGGGAATTTTTTAAAAAGTTTCTCCTTGATAATGAAATCCATGATGACTTGATAAGATATTTCACTTTCCTTCTAGAATGAGTTTGATCCAGTAAAGTGCTATATGGTAACAATTGAAAATCATAAGATTGGTTCCATAGAGTAATTAAAGGAGATTCGGATTCGTAATAAAAGGAATTCCATAAGAAGGAAGATAATCTAGTTATTTCTTTTGAAGGATTCGAGTTATATATATCTAACAAAATAAAGTTTTGATACTTATGAAAAGTCAATCATGTAGAGTATAAAGAAGAAGCATCTTAGACTCGTCTACGAAAAATTCGAATAAGTATTTCTAGAGAAAGTAAATAAGGTATCGTAATATTCGAAATACAATTTGAATTCAAACAATAATCTTCCATGAAGGAAAATATGGAATGAATAGATTGGTAGCTATTCCATTTCTTTCTTAGCAAGAATCCAGTCGGGACTGATAGAAATAATTCTAAAATTATTGTTAAACTTTTTCCTATTGAATCTAAGCAAGAATTTATTTTGGAATCAAGAGATTCATTCTAATTGTGATTCGTAGGAGGATCTGAAAAATTTTGTTCACGTATTTCCCGGATTAAACGTTTCACGAATAAAAAACTGAAATGATTTTTTGATTTTTTTAAACTGAATTTCCGTCTCTTCTCAAAAGTCGATTCATTTGGAAAACGATTATAAGCAATTGCGTAAGGATCATCTTGGAATGGAAGTGGATATAAGAAACGTTCTTGCCTTGAAATGCTTCCTTTACTTACTCGTCGTAGTTCCTCAAATTCTGATGAAATCTCAGCTGTAGTTCTCATAGGAGCAACTCTTCGAAATACAAGATGATACATAGTGCAATCTATGGTAAATCAAATAAGGATTTGATAATGAAATTCTATTACTAGATTTAGAAATCTCAAATTTTGTCAATAGAATTTTTATCGGAAACAAAAAAAAAAACTTCCTTGTTTGACTTCCTTCTCTGAATGAAATTATCCTCGGAGAAGGATGGGAAGTAGAGAAAGAAGTTTCTTTTTGATAACTGATTGCTCTCCTGACTCATAAATAAACCATTTTATTGGTAAACTATTTTAGTCAGCAAACTTGTAATTTTTCACAAATGTCTGAGTATTTAGGATTCATTTCGAGTAGAAAAACCTACTATATGAAGTATAGATAGGAATAAACCTCTTCCTCTTATATTGTATTGGCTACTAAATTGCTTCTAACTTCTAATTAGTAGGAGGAAGAAAAGTTCAAAATACAAGTTTTTGAACAGAAGCTCGTTCTTTTGGTTCTACTTACGATTCAAGCGACTCAACTTTATCCATTAACTCTTCAATACTTTGACCTATCTATTTCATTTCTTCACCATCAATTGAATTGAATAGTTAATAGTAACTTGTTCAGTTAATAGTAACTTGTTCAGTTAATAGTAACTTGTTCAGTTAATAGTAACTTGTTCAGTTAATAGTAACTTGTTCAGTTAATAGTAACTTGTTTAGTTAATAGTAACTTGTTCAGTTAATAGTAACTTGTTCCTACTTTTCAACTTAATGTTTATATTTCAATGTTTTCAATATTCCAATGTTACATTAGATGAAAGTCGATTATTTCACTTCCTATCTGTCTTATTCCAGTTCATATTTCAATTCCTCATAATGCTTCACTGGATTCGTTAAATAAAAAATAAATATGAAACGACATGCTGTTTTTTCTATTGAGTCACCTCAATAATCAGTCGTAGTCTTACAAACCTTGCCAATGGTCTGGATGAAATTTTTACTTCATCTAAATGTCAAAAATTCTTTAGTCGCACTTAAAAGCCGAGTACTCTACCATTGAGTTAGCGACCCAAAATTCATATTGTATCAATCTCTTATATATTCCCTTACTAAAAATTACTTAGATATACTTAATTTTATAAAATAATATGGATATAAAATTATCTCGTCTCGTATACAACATCATTGAAATAATATTGAATACTATTAAGTATTATATTATTAAGTATTATATACTTAATACTTATTAATACTTAATACTTATATATTCTACTTAATATTTAATATTTATATACTTAAAATATCAATAATATTTATATATATAATATTGATATTTTATTTATATAAATATTAATCGTAAAAATAATATTTTAGGAAAATCATATGCATATGATAGTAGTACGGGGTAAAGAAGCAAAACAAAAGTAAAAATGATAGAAACAAATATCAAAAAATATTGATTTATATTTACTATATCTACATAAGATGCGAGACATCCATGTGAGATGTATAGATACAATAATCAATTTTTTTTATGTATGATGAATAATACTGATGATAAGCTGATAGAATAGTGGAATAATAGAAAGAGTATCTTAAAAAATAACATAGGCTATTACTATTCGAGGTTGAAGAATAGATAAATCTTAGATTCCTCACCTTCCTTCTATTCCTCCTTGCTTTACTTCTATTCTTACCAAGAATCCAATTTTTTATCGATTAAAATAAAATTCCCCTCGATTCTAAAAAAAATTCAATTGATAATTTTGAGTAAGAGAATCAATTCGTATAGTTATATAAAAATTATATCTATATGATTCATTATTGTCAATAACGGGAGGATAAAAGGAAAGAATTAAGATCTTTGAACTACAATGAACTACCATTTCAATTTAATTGAACTAAAATTGACTCTTTCCTCCTCTAAAAAAAGGTAAGATAATTAATCATATTTTTCTCAATTTATTTAATCTATGCCTTCTAACGTAATAATCTTAGAAAAAGAAAAAATTTTGATTCGAATTTAATTTGAATCGACTCTTTGAATCAAACCAATCGAATCAAATTTTTCTTTTTCTAATGTTACTCAGAAACAATAACTATTTATTTTACCCTTACATATTTTATTAGAGTAACAAAAATATTGGTTATATTAATTGTATTTCTCAGTGGAACGAGAGTAACTAAATAGATGTATAAGAAAAAGAGAAGGAGGGGGTAATAAAGAGACGATTGCGCAAAACCAAATAGTAAATTCATGAATCTCTCCTGAAATTTAGTCTTAGTTTGTTCAAAAACCCCTGCTTTTCTGAAAATATTACAAACAGTTTCTGTAGGTTGAGCTCCTTGTTTAATAGGATGAGCAATAGCTAAAACATCTAATTGAGTTTGATCCTCTCTTAAGTTGTAAAAACCAACTTCTTGAATAGCTCTTCCTTCTCTTCAAGATTGAGCATCAATTGCAATAATTCGATAGGCTTTTTATCAGGATAGGTGAACCGGACGTACTCCCCCCCAATCAAACCGTATATGATTATTTTTTTTCATACGGCTTCAGCTTCAACTTCGAATCTAAAGGAGGAAAACGAACAACTTTTTTTTAACAACCCTTCAGCTGTTCCTACCTTTCGCTCCTAATAGATAAAGATATCCCCGTAACTCAAGTATGTTTTCTCTCTCTACTTTGAAGAAGAGAAGTACCAGATTCTTGGTCCGCACTTCCTGAGTCGTCTCTAACCTATCCCACTTATCCCTCTGAAACAAGTAAGGGATTCCGAAGTGAAATAAAAATTTATTAAATAATAATTCAATAGGTTTTTTCTTGTTTCTAGACTGCTTCCTCTATAATCATTAGGTTGAATTTCTACTTTGGTGGTTCTTGTCCATTATTCACTTACCTCTACTCACTTGCAAAAGAATTTAGAGCAACCCTATTTTCTTACTCCCCACTTCTTTCCCAATCAATTCTCTTCGTATCCGAAAAGGATTTTTCCGACATATCTAATAATTAATTGATTTTATGTATAAATCAAATCATTAATTGTTTCTATTTATAGTGAATAATAGTGGGAGGTACTTAGTGTAGACTAACGAACCTTAAAAAATTCTTAGTTTATTTAACCTTAGATTATATTCCTCAACAGATAGATTTTGAGAATCATAACTACTCAAGCTTCATAATAATGATTTTATTCGAACTGATGTTGAAGTAGGAGCATTTCTATTAGCATCTGAAATGGTGGTTCGAGCCACAAAATCAATCTATATTATTCGTCACAAGTCGCACGTTGCTTTCTACCATACCGCTTCAGACGAAGTTTTACCATAATTATTTGAATTTATATGAGTGATTGAATAAGAATAGATAAAAATTAAATAAGAAGTTTATATACTCTTACTTCAGATATTATGCGACCCATTTCTATTGTCAAGCTACACTTTTATACGATACAAAACGATTAATTTTATTTCTTCATAAGTTTATTCTTCAATTCTTCACTCGTATCTTTTGTTTGCTAGGCACTCAAAGCTTCCTTAGCAGCATACATAACTTCGACAGTTATGTCTGTTATACCATTTTGTCATGCAAACCTCTCGGTATTTCTCTTTATTTTACCTCTAACAGATCCAGGAATTTTATTTGATTCAAGCTGACTTTCCGAATTCCAAGCTAAATCTTTATCTGTAGATAATGATTTAGTTATTACTTCTTTAGTATCATGACCACCAAAAATTTCTAAGGGATAGTCTTCCATACCTGAAGTGGATGAATTATGAACCGAATCAGCTATTTGATTAGTCCCTTCGTAACCTAAGAAAGGTCGATAACCTAAAGGAAAATTCTGGATATGAACCGGTGAAGAAATAACTCCGCAGGGAATATCGAGACGTTTACCAATATGACGTTCCATTTGAGTACCAAAAATAGCTGATGGTTCTATACGAGCAATCATATCCCCAACTTCGGTATGATCGTCTGTGATAAGTATTTCATCACAAAAACCTTGAACTTGTTCTTTGAACCATTCCGAGTCATGTTTGCAGTAGGTACCTGCACAACTAACACGAATTCCCATCTCTCGAGCGGGTATCTTGGTCATTGAACTAGCATGAGTTGCATCACCAAAAACTACAGCCTTTTTTCCTGTCAGATTCTGACAATCGATAGATCTAGAAAACCAAGCAGCTTGAGAAATAAATCTTGTTTGCTGATCAATATAAGGTTCGTAGTTAATCTTTTGATTCGTCAAAAGAGAGGTCCATTTATTAACGTGTCTCTGTATTTGTCGAATACACCGAGCAGTATCTGCAATTCCCATGGGAGTAGTCGAGATATGAGGCATCCCAAATTCCTTTTCCAAATAAATCGCTGTCATTAAGCCTACCTCACGATAGGGAATTAAATTGAACCAAGCTTTCGGTAATTTTTCTAAATCCCCTACAAATCCCCCTTCAGGAATTACTTGGTTAATTTTTATGCCTAAATCTTGTAATAAACGTTTTGATTCACGACAATCATGTTGGTTATGAGAGCCTGACGTAGAAATACCAATAGTATTTGCAGAAGGTACATCTGTTATAGATTGATCCAATTTTCTTTGTTTGCGAGCCTTATCCAAATAATATCGAACTATTTGTTCCAAAGTTCGATCTGCTGCTTAAGGTTCGTTAACTCGATGATGATTCACATCTGCAGGAGTTACATCAGAATTAACACTAATAGATGCTCTATCAACGAAGTTTTGTGAATCTTCTTGTGAAATACTAGAAGTACATGTAAGTGTTGATACGATTAAATCAGGACACTCTTCTTTATCTTTTCACGTAATATTATCAGCAACTTTCTCTTGAGATCCACGTGCCAATACATGTCGATCCACTATACTAGCAGTTACAGGAGTAAAATCCCTCTCTCTTTCTAGCATGGAACGCATAACATTGAAATAGTCATCTCCTAAAGGAGCATGCATAATAGCATGAACATTTTTAAAAGAACTGGCTACCCGGAGCGTTCCGATGTGAGCAGGGCCAGCGTACATCCAATAAGCTAATTTCATAAATGGTAATTTTTTTTTACTATTTTCAATGAGACGATCTTTTTTCATTCTACATTGCACAAATATCTTTTGCCATACCTAGATAGGTTCCCGGATAGGTTCCCGGATAGGTTCCCGTATTCTAGATAGATTTTTGTAATTAATATAGATGAAGGAAGAAATATCTTGTATCACTTGTATGAAATAATAGAAATGAATCGGATACCGAATAAAAGAAAAAGAAAGTTTCTTCGGCTTGTTTGTAAGTCAATCCTCCCCTTCCAACTCAAGTAGTTTCTATTTGAAAATATTAATCTGGGACGAAAGGATTCGAACCTCCGAATACCGGGACCAAAACCCGTTGCCTTACCGCTTGGCCACGCCCCATTTATCTACAATGCTAGTAAATCTAGATATAAGAGTTTTGTCAATCTACTCCACAGATTCATAAATAGATTCATAAATGAGTTTTATAGAAATTTGTTCGAGACGAAGTATAAGATAAATATGAAAATTTTTTAATTTATGACATTCATTACCTCTTTGAAGCTGGGAAAACCTGTAGTAAGATATATTAATTAAAGAGTTTTTCTCTTTTTTTAATTAATGATTAATGAAGTTTTTTCGTGTTATAATTAACCCTTGTTACAATTTTATTGAAGAGGAAAAATACCAGCTACGTTTCATATCGATCCAGAAAATACTTTTCATTTAAGTAGTACTATCTCAGTTAAATCACCCGAAGCTTATGCTATTTTTGATCCAATCGTAGATGTATTGCCGATTATATCTCTATTCCTTTCCCTTTTAGCTTTTGTTTGGCAAGCTTCTGTAAGTTTCCGATAATTCCTTGGGGTCTCCGTCTTTTTTATAACAGCCTCTTCTTATGAACCTATCAGATAAAATCTATTATTAATTTGACGTAAAATGAGTTGAAGATATTCCAATTTAACAAGAATATATTATAATTTAAGTCGATTCGAGCCTTAATCGAAATATTTTCATATCACTCTTTCCCAGTGGCTTGGTAAGGGAAAGGTTTTCATTTTTCTTCTTTTAACCTTTCCGGTACTTGGTATAGGTAATATTTTTCTCTTATCCCTCCCGCCCCTGGTCAATATCGGGGTCTCATGAATCAAAAAAATTTTTGAAATATTATTTCAAATTATCTTTTCTTTTATTTATAAATAAAGGGTAAATAAATAATGATTCTTCCTCAAAGAATAAATATATATTATGTATATATGTATAAAATATGTTGCATATCCTATGCATATATACATAATATATGTTTTAGATTCATCATATGTTACACACGATATATTATCAGAAATATGACCATAAATATGAGCATATTATTTATCTTCTACTCCAACTTTAATTTGGTATTCATAAAGTAACCTTATTCTGATATTAGTTATCCTAATAATAAATAGTGTTATTACTACAAAAGAAGAAAAATGATAGGAACTAGTTAATTATTATCACTTCCGAACATGTAACTTGTAACTTTTCAAAAATGAAATATATAATTCTAATCATTATCGGATTCAATAGAGTAGTTATTAATGATTAATTATTACAATTATTACTCGTCTTGCTTAATTTACGGAAGGGGGATTGATGCTTGGTACAAAAATAAACATGATTTTTTATTCTACACTTTTCAAGCTTATCAACCTTCTATTTCTTACTCTCCTCCCCCCCTCCCCACCGGAGAAATGGCAGAGCGGTTAATTGCGACGGTTTCGAAAATCGTTTGAACTTTATTTAGGTTCACAAGGGTTCGAATCCCTTTTTCTCCATTTTAGCGGAATTAGTATATAATATATATAAATATATATATGTGATTAATATTAATTCGTAATAAAATAATTGATGTAGTATATGCCTCTCCTGAATCTCGGTATATCTAACGTAAAATTCTATTAATATTAAGTTTCTATTTTTTTCTTCTTTATCTTACCAATCGACTTCGATTCGTTTTATATAACATCCTATCAATATCTTATCGAAGCAAGTATTTTTTTACTCTATATAATTCCGATACAATAGATATTTCTATATTCAATTATTTAATTCAATTCTTCATTCTATTTTATTCTAGTACTAGCAATAATCCCGGAGATTACGTCATGCTTACCCTTAAGCTGTTCGTTTACACAGTGGTTATATTTTTTGTCTCTCTTTTTGTCTTCGGATTCCTATCAAATGATCCTAAACGTAATCCCGGGCGTAAAGAGTAAATGACTAAAAAATTTTTTTTCATTTCAACAGGGAAATCCTTCTCGAAAGTCTCATAATTTAGATTCAAAATGAATAACGGAACGGAGAGAGAGGGATTCGAACCCTCGGTACAAATATTTTGTACAACGGATTAGCAATCCGCCGCTTTAGTCCACTCGGCCATCTCTCCAATATGAGGAAAAGAAATCTTCCTAGTATATTATTTAACATATTACTAAAGTCAAAGTCTATACCGAAGAGATGCAGTGATGAAGAATAATAAATATACGTATAATTTTTCTGTAATTCGTTATTTATATAGTAATGGAGTATAAGAAATACGCAGGTTTTCAATCGAAATACTATTATAAATTCATCTGAATCTTATGTGAAAATGAATTTCAGCCTAGCCAAACACTGGCCAGGCTGCCTTTTTGGATAAACCTATACCGAATCAATTATTGATACAATTCCTTACCTAATTTCGAAGCTAGGATAACTATTATAAAAGCGCTTACAAGGGCTACAATAATTTGACCGTCTGAGATTGATGTCATTCTCTTTTTATCTCCCCTAATTATTCAGTAATATAAGCCACAGGTTAGTTCAATTTCTTGATACCCCACGAAATGATTTTCAAATTAAACTATTTTCATTGGATTTTGGTATTGAATCGAATAAATCAATAGGCTCTTTATTATTGTACTGATCCTGGCTTCCCATAGCTATACATATAACATTATACATCGTAATAGCATACAATTCTTTTGATTAATAAGTAGTACTCGAATTTTTTTAAATTGATCTATCAGTGACAGACAAAATAGTCAAAAATGAAGATGAGAAATATTCATTAATATTTGATAATATTAATATTTAATAATTCAGTATAATTAGTAGTAGTTGTTGTTGTAATAGTAGTAGTTGTAGTAGTAGTTGTTGTTGTTGTAATAGTAGTAGTTGTAGTAGTTGTTGTTGTAGTAGTAATAGTAACGAATGGAGGTGGAATATTTATTACGATCGTTATAGTATCACCAACTAATGTATAATTCGAAGTTATTTCTCTGTTTATAAAATCTTATTAAAGTTTGAGGGGTTAAAACGAAATGAATTTAGAAATTATAGCACAACTTACTGTTTTGGCTTTAATAGTTGCATCAGGTCCTTTGGTAATAGCTCTACTAGCAGCTCAAAAAGGTAATTTGTAATTCTTATTTGTCGCTACCTCCGGAGAGTAATAAACTTAGTAAGTTTCTCAATTTACGGAGGTCAGAGTAAAGAAAAGAAATATACACAATCTATTATCATTTTAAGGTAAGAGTAAGAAAGGAGAGGGGGATTCATTGGATGAGAAAGAAAATAGAGAAAAATAAAAATTTCTTCCTTTTCTTATTACCCCTCTTCCTCGTACTCATACCCATACCCATACCCATATCCATACTCATAAACATATCCATATCCATACATATCAATATCAATATCCATATCCATACCCATATCCATACATATACACACAAATTCAATACGAATACCCATATTCTTATATAGCTGGACGTAAATTGGGGATTTCAACTACAATTAATAAAAAGCGGGTATAGTTTAGTGGTAAAAGTGTGATTTGTTTTTTCTACCAACCTAAATGGTTGAAGGGTCTTTCAATTTCAATAAATTTGAAGACTAATAATTTTATTTCTACGACAAGGGTTTGGGACCCTTCCTATCAGGAACCATAGGAAAAGCATTTATTCCTGCTATAATAAATGAAAAAAGAGGTATTTTCAAATAGCAAAGCGGAATGTTTATCGAATCAAAACTATTGTTCGTTCTTATTCGACTAGCTAGAAATCCATGGAGAGCAACCTAAAATATCTTTCTCATCGTAACTGAATCTTCGAAATCTACGGATGAATTGAAGCTAATAAGCCACATAACAATCATTTTGGTTTACTAAAACGATTGGTATATATCTAAGTTTAGGCTCGGTGAGAATCATTTCCCTAAGGATCAGAAATGGTAGAAATAAAAAACAAAGTAATTGGAAAGATTTCTCTTTTTTTTCGTGAAGTTTGACTTCACTTTATCTTTCTTAAAAGGATCCACCTAGGAAGAAGTACCTATCGTAAGAAAATATTTTAGATAGATAAACTGACATAGATGTTATGGACATAGAAATAAAAGCGTGACTGATGGAATAATAAAAAGATCCAAAATTCTTTTTTTCCTATTTGAAACCCATATCTGCATCTTTTACCCATATCACGTAATAACGTAGGGGTAGGGGGTGAGACAGAATAAATGAAAAAAATGATATATTTTCCTTAATTTTTTTTTATCTCATAGAGGAGCCGAATAAAAAAAAATTTTTATGTTCGGTTCTGAATTAGAGGCGTCGATAGGAAAGAAAAATCGACGTCGACTATAACCCATAGCCTTCCAAGCTATTGATGCGGGTTCGATTCCCGCTACCCGCTTCTTCGCTTCCTTGCAAGGTAGGAAAGAAAAAATGTTTTTTTTACCAATCCCTATCATTTTGACTAATTATACTATTGGTACTCGATTACAGGAATGATACATATTTGTATCGTTTCCTGCAATCGAATATTAATACTTTTAGCTTAAATCGAAACACTTAATATATAACAAAAGCGTCCATCGTCTAATGGATAGGACAGAGGTCTTCTAAACCTCTGATATAGGTTCGAATCCTATTGGACGTAATATTTTAAAAAGACTATAATAGAAGGGATTGAAGTATACAGTATACAGCTATTTTAATTCGGAAGGACAGAGTAGTATGTAACGAGAGGGAGCCGAAAAAAGAAAAATTACGAATATAATTTTTTTTTCGATCCCCTCAAACTATAAAATATTTACTTTTGCTCTTCCTACTTCTGTTCCTGAAGCAAGAAAAATTCAGTATGTTCCTTAATAGCTTCTTTCAAAATAACTTCAGCTTCTTCTGTAAAAACTTTAGTAGAACGTATAATCTCAAGAAATTCAGGTTTATTTGTTACTAGATATTCACGTAGCTGAACAAGAAATTTCTTTACTTGTTCGACCTCTAATACATCTAAATATCCATTTACTCCAGTATAAATAGTAGCTACTTGTTCTTCGACTGAAAGAGGAGCCGATTGGGATTGTTTAAGCAATTCACGTAATCGTTGACCCCTCGCCAGTTGATTTTGAGTAGCTTTATCAAGATCAGAGGCAAATTGCGCAAAAGCTTCCAATTCTGCGAATTGAGCCAATTCTAATTTAAGCTTTCCAGCTACTCGTTTCATTGCTTTAATCTGAGCTGCAGATCCTACTCTGGATACTGAAATACCTACATTAATTGCAGGACGAATTCCAGCATTGAATAAATCGGCTGGTAGAAATATTTGTCCATCTGTTATAGGAATTACATTAGTAGGAATGTAAGCTGAAACATCCCCTGCCTGAGTCTCAACTATAGGCAAAGCAGTCATGCTTCCCTCACCTAATTGGGAACTCAACTTCGCAGCTCTTTCCAAGAGACGGGAATGCAGGTAAAAAACATCTCCTGGATATGCTTCTCGACCTGGTGGTCTTCGCAATAAAAGAGACATTTGTCGATAAGCCTGTGCTTGCTTAGAAGGATCATCATAAATAATTAAAGTATGTTGTTTGCGATACATAAAGTATTCTGCTAAAGCTGCTCCTGTATAAGGAGCGAGATACTGCAAAGTAGCAGGAGAATTTGCATTTTCTGCTATTACAATAGTATATTTTAATGCACCACGTTCTTCAAACGTATTAACTACCTGAGCCACAGAAGAGGCTTTTTGCCCAATAGCAACATATACACATATTACATTTTGACCCTCTTGATTTAGAATAGTATCCGTTGCTACTGCCGTTTTACCAGTCTGTCTATCCCCAATAATTAATTCTCGCTGACCACGTCCAATAGGAATCATAGAATCAATAGCGATAAGTCCCGTTTGCATAGGTTCATATACAGAACGTCTTGAAATTATACCGGGAGCAGGAGATTCAATTAGTCTAAATTCAGAAGCTGGAATCTGACCCTTACCATCGATGGGTTCAGCTAAAGCATTTGCGACACGACCCAAATAGGCATCACTTACTGGTATTTGAGCAATTTTACCTGTTGCCCTTACGGAGCTACCTTCCTGGATACTCAATCCATCCCCCATTAAAACAACTCCAACATTGTCAGATTCTAGATTTAAGGCAATTCCTACAGTGCCATCTTTGAATTCTACTAATTCACCGGCCATAACTTTATCAAGACCGTATATACGTGCAATACCATCTCCTACCTGAAGTACAGTACCAATATTGATAACTTTTACTTCTTGATTATACTGCTCAATTTACTTACAAATAGTATTGCTAATTTCGTCGGGTCGAATATTTACCATTAGCGTTCATTAATAATTTCTTAAGAAGTAGGACCTATGAAAGCTATTCAGTTGTGCTTTCCATGGCCCTAAGCAGACCAATATGATAGTCAATCATGCGTGAATGCAATTCGCTATTCAAACAATTATTTGAAACTTCTGAAGCTCTTTCTAATGCGAGACGAGAAACCTGTTGCCTAACTTGTTCAATTGCTCTCTGTTCCTCGAAACGAATAGTAACATTTTTAGAATCTTCTAAACGTTTTGAATCTTCATCAGCAATATTAATCAAATCTTGTTTTTCTTTCTCCATTTGAGAAAGTCCATCGACCCGAATTTCATTTGCTTTTAATTCAGCTTGTCGTAAGCGAATCCGGGCTTGCTTAGGTTTATCAGTAGCTTCTTCATATCATTCTTCCGCATCACGAATAGTACCCAAAATGGTCCGTTTACGCTTATCCAATAAATCACTCAATGAAAGTAGATTTTTTATCTATAGATGTATGGATAAATAATCCCTTCCCAAACCGGACGTAAATTTTTCAATTCATACGGCTCTCCTACTCGATTCCAGTGGAAGAGATTCCAAAATCTATTCTTGATCGAATATGCCCTCCTTACAACTTCAAATTCTTCTTCTAAAACCATTACATTTTTATAGTTTTAGTTTCAGAAAATATTTCTATCATTGAGGGCTCTTTCGACAAATTCTGCTTCAATTGCCAGCAAGATGGCTTTTTTGGGTAATTACAAATTATGCACAGGTTGCCAATTCGGCACTAAGTTTTTTTACACGAAACTTTACCTTATCTAGTAGTTTCTCCGATAAATAAAAAAAATTATTAATATGAGTGTTATATATTAAAAAAATTTCTAACTATGTTTCATAATAATTCTCGGATAGTTTTGTGGGAGAAAGAGAACCCCAATTGTGCCTAGACTTCAAGCAGTTTAGCTTTAACCATTTCTATAATGTTTCCTTCCTTATCAATCTCAACCGAATCGTTTCCTGGTTTCACGAAATGCTATAGTTCTTCCAGATTGTTCAACTAGAAGTAATTCGTCGAAATAATACACCTTCTTTCTAGGTGTAACTGGTGAAGTCCAGCAAAATTATTCAAATGTCCAATCCGCACACACTCCCTTTCCGAAGTAAACTAATAGACCAGGCACAACACCCAAATTAATTAAATTTGTTTCTAAAAGATTTGTATTTAGTTCAAAACTTCCTGCGGTAAGCCAAAAATGAAAAGGAATAACAGAAAAGATCAAATTTATCATACTCTCTCCCATCCTAGGTTTTTTAAGTCTTAGTTTGTGTCTCCCTTATTCAATCCCACTTAGTTAGAATGCGCACTTTTTTTTTACTTTGGAGCCAGCCAATTTATTAGGATGGGAAAAAATTCTATTTTTATTATTTACTTGTCACAACTAATCTCTCCTCTAAAGAAATCGTTAGAAAAATTTAGAGGAGAGTTTCAGTCGGAAGTGGTCGTAACTTTTTCAGAGATTCAGGTTGCACAAAAGGATTTGCAAATAGAAGTGCTGAAGCTACAACTAATCCATAAATAGTTGAAGCTTCCGTAGAAGCTAAGCTTAATAACAAAGTACCCCGTATTTTACCTTCTGCTTCAGGTTGTCTCGCAATACCTTCAACAGCTTGACCTGCAGCAGTACCTTGCCCAATACCAGATCCAATAGAAGCAAGACCTACAGCCGATCCAGCAGCAATAACGGAAGCAGCAGAAATCAGAGGGTTCATGGTAATCTCCTCTAATCAAGATTGGGAGCTTGGTCAATAATATAGAAACCTTTTCTCTATTGCCCACTGAGAATTAGGTGAAAAATAATTTAGTTAAAGCAGTTAATAACTCGAAATGTCTCTTGTAAGAGTGGTAGTATCACTAAAAGTAGGAAAGAAAAAGATATAAATTTTATCAAAAATTTTTTCTTACTAATTGACAGGATTTGTATCTTTTAATCTTATTCTTCCCATCGAGAAGCATTAAATTTTGTTTTTATCTAGAAATGAATTCTAATCGGCTAACTTCGATTTGTAAAGCTTCTCAATCTCCATAAATCTTATTAATAAGATAAACTTATGAACTCTATTCGAATTCCCATCAATCAACTACATTCTAGTTTCGTTTCATTATGTAATTCCACCCCTTCGTCACTTTTGTGTAGGGTATCTAATCTTTCCTAAAAAAAGGGGTATAGCAAAGAGATGTGAATATCATATCAGGATGGGGATAAATAATTGGACCAATAAATACAGTTGATAAAAAAAATGTATCGAAACCCCTTTTACTCATCTAAAAAGTGATTTCTTAAAAGAATTTCTTAGTACTCACTTCCCAATTGATAATAATATTAATTGAATATCACTTTTTTCTTTGTAAATGAAGACTTATATATCTCGTTCCTACTTAGATAAATAGAATGAAATTGATGATGACCTTCTATAGGTTCTCCAGTATAAGCTGCAGCTAAAGTCGCAGAAATTAAAGCTTGAATGGCACTTGTGAATAATCCTAGAAACATCATAGGTATAGGAACAACTGGAGGTACTAAAGAAGTAGGAACAGCAACTACTGATTCATCAGCTGATATATTTCCAGAAAGTCGAAAACTAAGTGATAAAGGTTTAGTGAAATCTTCTAGAATATTGATCGGTAGAAGTATCGGAGTTGGTTGGATATACTTACCAGAATAACTTAAACCTTTCTTGCGAAGACCTGCATAAAAATATGCTACTGATGTAAGCGGAGCTAAAGCAACGGTAGTATTAGTATCGTTTGTAGGTGCAGCTGATTCTCCATGAGGTAATTCAAAAATTCTCCAAGAGGGAAGAGCGCCCGACCAATTAGCGACAAAAATAGAGAGAAACATAGTTCCAATGAAAGGAACCCAAGGACGGTATTCCTCTTCTCCTATTTGGGTTCTAGTCAAATCCCGGATGAATTCTAAGACATACTCAACAAAGTTTTGACCAGTAGTTAGGATAGCCTGTAGATTTCGAGTGGCTGAAATAGCTAAGCCTAGTAAAATTGCGATAACAATCCACGGGGTTATAAGTACCTGTGCATGAACTTGAAAACTACCTATTTGCCAATGAAAATGTTAACCTACTTCCACACCGGATATCTCGCATAATTTAGTGAGTTTGCTAATGGAGGATTATGCACTATGCATATTACCTCTTTGAAAGATTGATTATGAAAGAAATATAAGAATAATCATTACTCTTGATTGATCTTATAAATGTTATAAATATCAATATTATTTTGACGACAAAATAAAAAATATTTATTTAAATAAAAATATTTATCGTTATTTTAATACATTTTTAGATTCGGCGACAGTGATAAAATCAAAAGGTTACCCACTTGGTGGAAAAGAAATATTAAATTTTCATGGAATTACAACGACCCTCTTGAATAGCTGAGGTTAGTTTATCTGAAACCCATCGAATTGAAGCTCTAGCATCATCACTGGCTGGAGTTGGGATATCTGTAGGATCTGGATCACAATCTGTATCAACTAAACAAATAGTTGGAATATTTAAATTAATACATTCTCTAATAGCTGTTAATTCTTTTTATTGATCCACAATTGTAACAATATCTGGTAAGTTTGTCATATACCTAATTCCACCTAAATATTTTTGTAATTGAGCTAATTACCTTTCTAAATTGGCTGCTTCTTTTTTCGGAGGCTCACCAAACGCTCCCGTATTTTTCTTAGTTTGCGGGTCTTCAAATTTCTGCAGACGTTTCTCAATAGTAGACCAATTTGTTGACATTCCACCAAGCCATTTTTGATTAACGTAATGACATCGAGCCTTTATAGCAGCTGATGCTACTAAATCAGCTGCTTGATATCTCGTACCTACTATTAAAAACTGTTTCCCCTTACTTGCAGCATTAGCAACTAAATCGCAGGCTTCTGATGAGAATCAAGCTGTTTAAGTAAAATTTAAGATGTGAATGCCTTTACGTTCCGTAAAAATATAGGGCTTCATCTTAGGATTCCACTTCCGAGCCTGATGACCGAAATGAACTCCTGCTTCCATCATTTCCTCTAAATTAATGTTCCAGTATTTCTGTTTCATCCTCTTTTAAACCTAACAACTATGAAATATATCTACCTATCTATCTATAGATAGATAGATATAGATATCTGTATGATAATTATGTCATTACATTTTCGGGATTCCTTCCTTTACTGCTTGCCCCCTTCATTCACAGTCGATAAGAAAGCGAAGAGTAGAAAAAAGGTAATTTCTTCTAAAAATGAAACAATCATTTTTCTAAGATCAATTTTAAATTTTTAATAATTAACGTGAACCTCTACTTCCGATAATTAAGATCAGTATTTATCTCTGATAATGATTCCTTCGGTGCTTCACGAATGACTCTCGTAGTAGGGAAAAAAGAGATTCTTCGATAATAAGAGAAAACATCTCGAACCTTTCCGCTGAAAAGTTTATTATTATTATTATTATTATTACGTTTGGAATAAGTTTCTCCTTACCTTTCTAAAATTACTTGCCACGTTACTTCTCGACATCCGGTACCGGCGGAGATTACCCCACCAAAAATAACATTTTCTTTTAATCCTTTTAACCAGTCAATTCGACCTCGAAGAGCGGCTTTGGCTGATACTCGGGTAGTTTCCTGAAAACTGGCTTCTGATATAGAACTCTGAGTATTGAGAGACGCCTTTGTTACTCCCAGTAATATGGGCTTATAGAGAACAACTTCCTGTAAAACACGATTCATTCTTTGTGCCCTTGAAAATTCAATCAATTCCCCCGGTAAAAAACCATTAGCCATTCCATCTTCTAAAGTGGGAACTTTTGATGTTACTTGACGGACAATAATTTCTATATGCTTATCAGATATCTGTACCCCTTGTGATTGATGAACCTTCTGAATTTCATCGACTAAGTTAATTTGACTTTGTTTCATAGTTATTTTGGCACTAAGGAAAGATCCCCAAAGACTTCCAAGATATTTTGTCATATCCTTATTCCAATCCTCAAACCCATTTTCTAGATTTATTGAAGTAGAATTAATTAGACGAGCTTCCAATAATTGCTCAACTTTAGGAGGACCTTGAATAGTATCACCAGATTTTAACCTTTCATATACTAGGGTTATTGACACATCACCCTTTTCAATAATTTGTCCGTAATGACTATGAACAGTTGCTCCTCCAGTGGCTAGATAAGGTTTAGCTAGTCTAACTATCAAAAGTTTTGAATGAATAGCTATAATTTGATAAGATTCAGAGATTGGTCGATACTTAGATGATACACATATGTTTCCACAGATAAATTGTCCAAGGTTTACTAATCCAACGGATCCTTCTTCATATGGTGGAAGGCCAGAAGAAGACCAAGTCAATAAATGATAGGTTGGATTTTTACATAAATGTAATTTATGTTTCTTTTTATTTTCATCTAAAGAAACCCATTTAGAAACTTGAGACGCATCACCTAAATTATGAAGTATTGAATACTTATTTATGATACGTTGACTATTAGAAGTGGTTGACGAATATAATTTTTGGAAAGAGTTCAGCGAACTGTGTAGGTTACCCAAAAGACCCAACTTTTTTAATAAAACTATTTTCATGAAATTTTTTTCAATTGACAAAAAGAAATTTTTCACTATTTTTATTGAACTCAATTCCTTATTTATGTCATTACTTCCGTTAGATTCCCTAGCAGCAGAAGTAATAGAAGAAGTTTTACTAGAAGTAATTGAGAATCTATTAAATTTCTTCCCAAAAGACTTTGTATCAAAAATAGAATAGATATCCGAATCAAAATTTCTTTTATTCTCGCCCATTATAGTGGATTTTTCTAAATTATTAGATAGATAAATTGGGACAAGATCAGATGGAGATGAAATAAGAGTAGATTCATATTCTCGATTTTCATTAGATAAGATACGAGTAATGCCTTGATACTGATGCAATATTTGATTCTCGTAATTGGACGAGTAACTAAAAGAATCAATTTGACAATTAAATAAATATTTTAGATTAATCTTATTATTATTTTTCTTTTCATTATTTTTGTTACTACTATTATTCTCCCTCGTCCCCAAAAAGCTGTGTTCCATCAAGCTAATTTGGAGAAATTTTTTCAATAATCCATTTGCCCTCGCTTCAATAGAAGAAGCATAAACTTTTTTTGCAGAAGAATCTTTTTCCCAATCTAGAACTAGACCAGTTTGAACTAATTGAGTACCAGTCTTATTCGTAACTTGAACTTTTCCACCATCTCCATAAAGGAGATACTGAATCATTCTAACTTTCAAAACTTCTGGTTTCTTCGGTAAATTTCGAGTAAAGATTTCTGTTAAATCTGGTTCTCCAGGTACTACAAATTCAATTGCAGGCCTAACAAAAATAAAAGGTTTTTCTTTAGGCGGTGCAATCCATTCAAGATAAAGCCAATTCTGAGATTGAAACTTATTAAAAATCTTTTCCCCTGGTGGTATCAAAATGTCATTTCGTTTAGATATGTTTCGCTTCTCTCTGGGATGATATACACGACCAGGTAATACTTTTGTTTCGTAACTATTATTCGTCTCTTTTCGTATCCTAACTGATCCACCTACTTGGCTAGTAATACCAGAAGTAATTCGTGTATTTTCTTGAATAAGACTATCATTCTCGACCGAAATAGATGAAAAGGATTGATGTGAGATGTGCACTTCTTCAGGAATGAGAGAAAAATTTCCTGGTTGAATCACTTGATATCTTGGTCGAAGTCTAAAAACTTTTATTTTTCGATCTTTAAAAGTTTCTCGAACTAAATCTACTTTTATACTGCCATACTTTATAATTCCCGAGCTCCTAATTCTGTATTTAGGATCACTGGAAACAGCAGAAATATCATTATTTTCTAGAACTCCATTTTTTGGTATATTAAGAGCAAATCGACCGGAGATTCGTTTCCTGCCCCTTTTATCGTGTCTTCCCGATGGAACAAAATTATCATCTTCCTCATCATGGATTCCACTTATTTCACAGTTATACAAAATAATACTCGAATTTATCGAGTTTCTATTCCTGTTTGACATACTAGGATGAGAATTCGAATGATTCAGAATCTGTGCCTCTTTCCTAAAAAAAGAATCAGGATTACTGGAAGTAACTTGATTAGTCTTTCCCCCTACCCCCCCTAAAAGTACCTTATGTTGAGAAGTGAAAAATTTTGTATTGATTCGATCTTGATTTTGTAGAGATAGGAAAGATGATCCATTTTCATAGGAACTTCCTGATAATATCCATAAGTGACCCGTATCAAATATTGAATGAACATTACTATGTAAATATTTAGATGCGTGACGTACTTTCTTACTCCGATGCATCTCCCCTTCCACATTAGAATAAATGTATTTCTGAACTTTTTCCTTGAAAGGAGACACTTTAGCACGAACCTCTGCTATTAGTTGTTTCGATTCCACGTACTGATTGTTTTGAATCAAAAGCAGACTTTGAGATGGAATGATTAAATTATGTATCTCATTTTTACTTTTTATAGTGAGGGATAAATCAGTGCGACATATCCAAGCAGGATGACCATGGCGTGTTCGTGTGGGGTAAACTAGATTCGCATCAAATTTAATAGTTCCATTTAAAGGGGTTCGCACATGCTCTGCAATATCACCCGTGTAAACTCCACCAGTATGGAAAGTTCTTAATGTTAGTTGGGTTCCCGGTTCTCCGATAGATTAGCCTGCTGTAATACCCACAGCTTCTCCCAATTCTACTAAATTACCATAATGAGTAAGACTCCATCCATAGCATAATTGACAAATCCAAAGCATACTTTTGCAAGTCAAGGGAGATCGTATCGAAATTTGTGGTGTTCCAAGAGTTATTAATCTATCAATAAAATCAGTACTAATATCTTAATTACGTATAGCGATACACCTTGTATTTGCATATAAGTCATCTGCTAATACACGACCCACCAGTTTTTTTTGAGGAAATATTTGTAAATTTTTTTCCTTATCTTCCGTAAAATGAAAAGAAATACCTTGAAAAGTATTACAATCTATTTTACGTACTACAATATGTTGAACTACTTCGACGAGTCTGCGTGTAGGGTATCCAGCATCTGATGTTCGTGCGGCGGTATCAACAACTCCTTTACGAGCACCGTAGCGAGGAATAATATATTCTGTCGACGATAATCCTTCACGGGAATTACTTTGAGTAGGTAAATCAATAATCTGTCCTTAAGGATCTGACATTAATCCCCTCATACCAACTAACTAATGAACTTGTGATGTACTTCCTCTAGCTCCTGAAAAAGACATCATATGTACCAGGTTTAAGGGATCAGTCATTCTAAAATTGGGATTCATTTCCTGTTTTAGATACTCACTTGTAGCGTACCATGTTTCAATAAGTTGACGCAACTTTTCTGCAGCATGTACATCTCCATAGCGATGATGCTTCTCTGAAGTATAACCATGACGTTCCGCATCTTGAATGGGCCATCTTTTTGTGGGTGCCGTTAAGAGATCGTCAATGCCTGATGGAATAGCAGCATGAGTAGCTTGTCGAGAACCTAAAGTTTTAAGTTGATCTAGGATGTGAGCTGCATACGTAACTCCAAAGTGAGCTACTAATCTGCTAATAATTTGTTTTATGGCAGTTCCATCTATCACTTTATTGTAAAATAGTAATTTAGTTGATTCTGCCGCGATAGAAAAACCTCTTGATTTTCTTAAACATAATCCACCATCAATTAATTTAAACTATTTATAAAAAGGGTTTGAATTTTTGTAACTACATAAATTAGAACATTAGCTACGCTATTATGGCAGGTTGTGGTCGATTCCTATGTTGAGAAACTTCAAAAAAACCTTGTATAGCTTCTTCTATTTGTTGATTAGAGGGAATACGACCGGCAGTTGTACAAATGTACATACTAAGTATTTCTTCTTTTTTATTCCTTCTAAATTGATAATTCTCGTAAATCTCGGAAGAAATGCCAAGCGATTCATATTGAATCTCAATAGGTACTTCTCTATTAATCGAAGTAACTATCCGTAGATCTACTTGCCATTGAAGCCATGAAGGACTATGTAAATTAATCTGTTTCTGTTTCTAAGCTTCAAGTATATCGTCGTAACTATGAAAATGAAACATTTTATAAAAAATATTTTTTTTTCTATAATAATATGGATGATATTGATTCTGAAAAATGCCTTGATTACTTTTGGTGGTTAACATATAAATCCCAGGAGGCATATCTTGACTCGGTACAGAAACGGGATTTCCTGTAGCTGGAGACAGAATATTGGTATGAGAAAACATTAGTAGACGAGCCTCTACTTGCGCTTCTAAAGGTGGTGGTACATGAACAGCCATTTGATCTCCATCGGGGTCTGCATTAGATCCTGCACAAACAAGGGGGTGTAAACGAATAGCACGTCCTTCTACTAAAATAGGTTGAAATGCTTGTATTCCTAATCTATGCAGAGTAGGTGCTCAATTTAGTAGTACCGGATGTCCTTGCATAACCTCTCTGAGTACTTCCCATATGATAGGTTCCTTGTCTCGAATCATACTTTTAGCCGCTCGTAGATTCAGAGCCAGATGTCTCCCAATTAAACCTCGAATTACAAAAGCTTGAAAAAGTTCCACTGCCATTTCTTCGGGCAATCCACATTGATGTGGGGGGAGGTGAGGACCTACAACAGTAACAAAACGACCTAGATAATCAACTCGTTTTCCAAGTGAGTTTTCGCAAAATCTCCCTTCTTTACCTTCGATCAAATCAGGGAATAATTTATAAGGTCTATTATGACTATCTCTCATAGGTTGCCCACGGGTACCATTATCAATAAGCGCATCCACAGCTTCTTGAACTAATCTTTTTTGGCATACAACTGAACCTCCTGATGTAGATCTACCTCTGGCTAAGAAATCTAAAAGTGTATTATTCCGATAAATAACCCTTCTATAAGGTTCATTTAAATCAGAAGTAATTAATTCACCTTCCCCTAATTCAATCATTGGCCTTAATTCAGGAGGAAGAACCGGTAATAACAATAGAATCATCCATTCCGGTTTCATATTTGTTTGGAGAAAGTGTCTAGCTAATTCGATCCGTCTAACCAAAAGATCTTTTCTTCTTTGAATTTTGCGATCTTCCCACTCGTTTCCCGTAGATTTTTGCTCTGTCAGCTCCCCCCATTCTGTATACGCACAATCCATAATATTTTGCAAATTTAGACTGGCCAATTGCTTCTCAATAGCATTTCCTCCAGTAGCTACTTCTCTATCTTAAGAAGCTTCGAATCCGGAAGGAGAAAGGAAACGAGGAAAAATTTCCTTCCAAGATTGATCCTCATATTTGAATAAACCCCGCAATTTCAATGAAGTAGGTTTCTTAGCTACTGGCCCAGCAAGAAAGAGATTAGGATAGGTATTTTATGTCATGAAACTCCCCCCCATTAGAGACGGACATGAACATTTTTATTCATCCGGCTCAAGTATCTCTGTATACTACAAAAAGAAAAAGTTTTATTATTTTTCAGATTCCATTTTTTTTTCCCGGTGTTACTACCTATGTATTAATAGACAGAAGAGAAAGATACTCATTATTCGAGTCATTCTATAAAGTTTATAGCTTTTCTGCTTCTCCACACTTTCGCAAATGCTAAATTTTTTAATTCATGAATAGTCTTTTCCCCCTTAGGAGATATATTTCTTCACAGAAATACTGCCAATTTTTTTATTAACTTATTTCGTAGGAGTTTCACTTGTTTTCGTTCCGATTCACTACCCTTCCTCCTTAGTTAGGTTCGCGTCTCACTTCGATGGTTATAATAATATATATTACAAGGATATGTGCGATGAATAAACTTTTATAACCATATGTATTTCGAATCTTATACACAAATAACAAATTTTTATTTTGTATTTTGTTCAAATCATTTTTTGTTTACTATTCGATCTTACGAAGCCCGACTATCTAATGATTTTTATACGAACCCTAGATTTGAATCCTTGCAGCAATTTTTTAATCAATTCTGCCTCTCCTTTTTGAGCTTCACATCTCTCTACTTCCTGAGAACGTGTCAAAATTAGAAGCATCTTTAATTTTATTAGGTGACAGTTTTTTATCTGCATAATCGAAACTTAGAATCAAGTCACACATCGCAGTATACTAGGCTTTCCAATTCTTTCAGAGGTTTTGCTAAAGGATTTGCGATACAACTAGGGAGGCGCTTTAGATACCATACATGAGTTACGGGACATGCTAATTTTATGTATCCCATTCGATACCTTCGAACCCTGGATTCAGTAAATTCAACTCCACGTTGCTCACAAATTTTCGAATACTCCCCTCGATTTTCGATACCTCGATACTTGCCACAGGCACAAATCCCACTTTTTATAGGTCCAAATATTCTTTCACAAGATAAGCCATCTTTTTCTGGTTTATGCGTCTTATAATGCAAAGTGTAGGGTTCAGTTATTTGTCCAACCATCTCTCCATTAGGCGAGGCTCTCTCAGCCCAACTACGAATCTGTTCGGGGGAAGCTAATCCGATTCGAAGATGTTAATTCCTTTCCTGGTAAATCATAAATTGGAGATTCCAATTAAATTTGATTAAATGTCTTTAAATTCTATTTTTAATTCTTTTTCAGATACAGTAATATGATCTGGGGTCAAAGCTAGAGATCGCGATTCTCGAACTAGTAATCGAAAAGATTCTGGAGCTGTTTCAGGTTTAGGTGTCGATTCTCCAGTTATAATAGCTCTCGGTACCTCAAAACGAGCTTGAATATGATCAGATTTTATCGTAAGCATCTCTTGTAAGGTATAAGCAACACCAGAACCTTCTGAAGCCCAAACTTCCATTTCTCCTACTCGTTGTCCTCCTCGTCAAGATTTTCCTCTAAGAGGTTGTTGCGTCACAGGTGCATAAGGTCCACTGGAGCGTGCATGAATTTTATCATCAACTTGATGGACCAATTTCAACATATAAGCCTTCCCTATAGTGACAGGTTGTTCAAAAATATCTCCTGTTCTTCCATCAAGTAATTGGCTTTTTCCAGGATTGTCAGATTCGAATAACCATGAATTAGCTGTTCGTTCACTAGCTTTATGTAATTCGGAAAAAACTAACTTTCTTGAAGCTTCTCTCTCATATCTTTCATCAAAAGGTGTTACTCTATGATGCTTCTTTAGAAAGTCCCCTGCTAAACCAAGTGAGCATTCAAAAATTTGTCCCACATTCATTCTCGAAGGTACACCTAAGGGACTTGAAACCGTATCAACAGGTGTTCCATCTTGTAAATAAGGCATATCCTGCCTAGGTAATATTTTCGAAATGATACCCTTATTTCCATGTCTCCCAGCTACTTTATCACCAACTTGTATTTCACGCCTCTGTAAAATATATACGTGCACAATTTCTGCATAGGTTGTCGAAGTTTTTTCTTAATAGATCCATTTTATATCAATAACTCGACCTCTTCCGCCTAAGGGTACCTTAAGACGAGTCTCTTTTGCTGCAACTACTTAAATTCCAAATATAGCTTGTAATGATTTACCTTCTGGAGCACGTAGTGACTCTTCTTCCTGAGGTGTCGATTTACCCACCGAAACATCTCCAGTTTCTACCCAAGATCCTGGTAATACAAGACCACTCTGATCTGAATGACGAAGTAAATAATTATCTAAATGGGGTATTTCTCTAGTAATTCTTTCGGGACCTTGACTTGTTACGCGAGCCTCAACCTCATATCTCTCAATATGAATAGAAGTATAAATATCTTCATATATGAGACGTTCACTAATAAGTATAGCATCTTCAGAATTATATCCTTCCCATGGCATATAAGCTACTAATATATTTTTCCCTAAAGCTAATTCTCCTCCTGCAGTAGCTCCACCATCTGCTAGGATTTGTCCCTTCTTCACGTATTCGCCTAAATGAATTCTGGGTTTCTCATGTATACAAGTACCATTATTGGAACGCTGATATACTATTGATTTGGTTTCTATTTCTTCCCCCCTTCTCAATAATGCAATTCTCTTACCATCGGTAGAATTAATTCTTCCCCCCTACGTGGCTACAATTACACTTCCCGAATCCAGAGCTGTTTGACTTTCCAATCCTGTTCCTACAATGCACCTTTCAGGTTTGGCTAGTGGAACAGCTTGACGTTGCATATTAGAACCCATTAGAGCACGATTTGCATCATTATGTTCAGGAAAAGGAATTAATGAAGTTCCAATAGAAAAATATTGTAGAGGAAAAATACTTCGAAGGTTTATTTGATCCCATGCAATGGCGACGAATTCTTGTCGATATCGAGCCGGAGTTACTTGTTCTTCCCGATCCGCTTCATCTAAGGCTAAAAAATTTCCTGTTGCTATGTGATAGTATTCATCTTCCCCTGCTGATAAATAAATGATATCTTCCTCTTTAGATACTTCAGATATTTGGTAGAATGGACTTTTTAAAGATCCCCAACTATCAACTTTGGCATGAGTGGCCAGTGATGCAATAAGTCCAGCATTCATTCCCTCCGATGTTTCAATGGGACAGATTCGACCATAATGACTAGGATGAATGTCTCGTACTTGAAAACTAGCGGTTCGTCTCGTTAATCCTCCGGGCCCTAAAGAACTCAATCTTCGTTTATGAACTATTTCTGTCAATGGGTTAGTTTGATCCAAGAATTGTGACAAAGGATGTGAACCAAAAAATTCTTTAGAAGTTATTATTAATGGTGTTGAAGTTACTAAGCTTTTGGGAGTCGGTAAATGTTCACGTTTATTTGCCCCACGTATAGCTTGGCGTACCGAATTTTCTAAACGATTTGAAGCTAATCTTAGTTGATCTTGCAATAGGTCCGCCACAGAACGAATACGGCGATTTTTTAGGTGATCAATATCATCAAGTATACCTATGCCGAATCTAATTTTAATCAAATAATCTACGGCAGCTAATAAATCTTGTGGTAGTGGAAAATTCTCGTTTTCAGGTACATCAAGATTAGGTTTTTCGTTTAAATTCAATCGACCAACTTTTCCCGGTTCACATCTCTGTTGAAAGAACTTTTTTTGCAACTCCTTACTCATAGACTCAGAAAAATTTGAATCTCCGCCTATACAATATATTTGTTTATAAAGTTCGACTACGGCTTCTTCCGCTGACTGAAGATGCTCCTTCTTCGTTTTTCCCCTCACACCATCTAGGAGTAGCTTAGGATAACAAATATGGCCCAGGATTCGTTCGATATTCAAACCTATAGCTAGTAGTGAAACTAAAATAGATACTTTTCGTTTTTTGCTTATACGGGCCCAGATCCTCAATTTCCCATCAATTTCCAGTTTTAATCTCCTTCCCCAATCTGAAATAATGGTGCCAGTATATATAGGAGTTCCATTATGATCCAATTCTGAATTGTAATAAATGCCAGGACTTCGTAAAACTTGATTTACAATTACTCTAGCAACTCCATTAACAATAAAAGTACCCTGTGAGTTCATCAGAGGGATACTTCCAATAAATACTATTTGTTTCTTTACCTCTCCCTTCTTTTTACGGGTCAGTCTGGCCAGCACATATAAGTCAGATGAATATGTTGTAGATTGATATATAGCATCTCTCTCTCCAATTGGAGGTTCCGCCAATTGGTAATCCCTACCAGAGAGTTAAGATTCAAATTCCTGATCTGTATCTTCAATTTTAGGAAAATTACTCGGTTCCTTAATTGACCCATAATTGATAAAACGATGAAATCCTTCAAATTGTATTTCTGCAAATTCAGGTAATACAAACATCTCTACTTTTTTCTTTAGAATCATAAGGAATTTCTCTGTAAAATTAGAATGGAACTTCTTATTTATTTTCACCATCACCTAACGAAACCTCGTCTCTATTTTTTTAGTGTACCCACCGTGATACGTATACATATATTCACACACACTTTATGTATTTCTCTTTCTATATTTCACTCAAAAAAGAAGAATAGGAAAAGAAAGGGGCTTGATTAATAATTTATTTTTTTCTATAATTAATTCAAGTTAAACTTCAAATTGAATCGAATTTAGAATTTCTATTGAGAAGCTGACAATTATATTACTTTTCATTATTATCCGTATCGTTAAGAGTTGAGGCGATCGGTACAAATAAAGGTAGGTCCATTTATAAGTAATAAGGGGCGATATGGCCAAGTGGTAAGGCATGGGATTGCAAATCCTTTATCCCCAGTTCGAATCTGGGTGTCGCCTTATTTTTACGTTACAATAAAGAGTTTTGGTTTGGGTTGATTCCTATGCTACTCAAAATACAAAGTGTATTGCTCCATATTACAGTATAGTCTATTACGTTGCATATATATTCATGTATCATAGATAAACAACCCTGTATTAAGCATAATATAATTTACAAATAAAAGCAAGTGGTTAATGTTAATGGTTCTTTATGAACAACTAGATACAGATATATATCTATTTTTTTTCCACTTCTAAGCTAAACTTATATACTTAATACGAAATTGTATATTCAGTTTCTCATCGAGTATCACCAAAAGCAGCATGTGATGAAAATAAATCTTCGTTTTGTAGTACCAATTAGCTTCCAGTATCCATCGCTAGGGATGTGAGTCGTACCAATAATAAACGAATTCAATATGAAAAAAAGGGGTAATTATGGATATAGTCAATACTGCTTGGGCTGCTCTAATGGTGATCCTTACTTCTTCTATTGCACCTGTAGTATGGGGAAGAAGTGGATTATAGTAGCTGAATGACTAAATAAGTTTCTTTATAGAGATACGAATCTCGTAATGGAATAATGTTTAAGCATCGATTTATTAAGTATTGAATTACTTCATATATTTCATAAAATTTGATGCTTGTATTTCGACTACCCTACCCAACCCCTGTTAAAAATATGGCATAATATAATAATGAAATTATAACTATATCATTATTTTTGATTTTTTTCTCTTTACTTTTGTTTCTAGATTGGATAATAATTACCATTTGTTTGCAAGACGCAAAGAAAGTAAAATTATTATTGACTTTTTCCTATGTTTCTTCTGGTATTTAATCAACTGATTAGCTAACTATACGAAGTAAATAAAAGAGAAAAAAAAATATATATATATATATATATTTTTTTTTCTCTTTTATTTCTCTTTTCTTACTCCTACCTTCTACCAGATAAACGACTGAAAAAATAGATTAGTATATGGAGGGTTTGAACCATGTGAAGAGGGTGCTTAGAAAGATAAATGAGGAGGTGCTTGTTTTACTTATTAGTATCAGTTAGAAATTTCTGCGACAGTGACACGAAGCGAAACGGAAGCATTTAGTTTTTTAGGCGCCAACCCTAACTTTTTAATTAATCCGAGATGTAGATCTTGGAAATAGAAAAATGAAATTATTTTTTAATAAATTTTCTGTTTGAGGAAAAAATAATTATATGTGATAATTACTTTATACGGGTCTATAACTGGATTGAAGAAAAAACTTTATTTGTAAGTATTTGTAAGTTTTTTAAGTTTATAAGTGAGAGAGAATTTTTTTCCTTCAACTTCCCCCCTCCCCCCTCTTCCAACTTAATTTTATTTGTTGTATGGCTCAAAAGTTTCCCCTATATTTATTTACAACATTTCTTTATATATAATATCTACTCTTTAAAATGTACTTATGTCCCTGAATTTTCCCTGCATCCATAAAAATATTTTTGTTGGACTACCAAATAAAAATCTCAATTTGGTTCGTTTTTGTTAGAATACAACTGCTTTTCTTATTAGAAGATATAGTTACTCTTCTTGTTAGAAGAATATAGTTACTCTTCTTGTTAGAAGAATTCAGTTACTCTTCTTGTTAGAAGCGAGAATAGTTATAACTATAAGAATAACTATAAGAATATTCATTTTTAAGAATATTCATTTTTCTTTCTATCAGTCTACAAGCTTCTTACTTCTTAATAGTCACCGAGTCATGCTAAAAAAACTAAGTAGTTTTGATTGATACACGTTCTAATTTAAGGAGATACGAGGCATAATTTTACTTTTGTTACAGGTATATAGATAACCAAATTTCTAAGAAAGAAAATTAAAGTTAAGATTCTATTTCAAGTTCTGGTACCAACTCTTAGACGTAGATAAGTTAGTCAAACAGAAATAAGTTATTTTCTAAATGCCAATTTTTTGCTACTTGTATATTGACAGAAAGTACTCGTAGATACTTTAGATTCCCTTTTTGCTCCCGGAACACATACATATATTTAACCAGTGAGTTCCATGTCTGTATGTAATACTTGAGATTACCTTCACTCTTACTTCCATTCCTACTTCCACTCCTACTTCCACTCCTACTTCCACTCCTACTCCTACTCATCACCTTACGTAAGTCACATTAGGGGTATTTGTTCATTTCGGAGAATAAAAAAGACACTATATTCGAGATCTAAAAAGAAATTTTCTATAAAATTTCATTTTTTTCACTGAATATAGTCCCTTTTTGCAACACTTCTCGGAACCTAATTATCCCCGTAATACATTAATTTTTTATAATATACTAAATTTCCAATTTCATCTGCACGAAATTTCTCGTAACAGAGAAGCAGATACGTAAATCTCTTTATCTTCATCAACTGCTTTGACTAGCTGTTCGTACATAGAGAATAAGTAGAGAAGCAGTGGGGATTAAGATGAAGAGTGCAGTAGCAATAAAAGCAAGGATATTTACTTCCATAATTTTCTCATATTTCACGTTTATTTAACAAAAATTTAAAACTATTACCTGACAAGAATGATGAATCTTTTTCGGAATTAACAAATTTCAAAATTGATAAGCAAAATTTGTTAAATAAAAAAATCTGTTGGATTAGTGAAATAAATTAGTTGAGGTTTAAAATATTATGTTTCTCTTCACTGAAAAAAAAATATTTATCATTTTCTTCTTCCTCTCGACTTTATTAAGGAAGTGGAGGAGAAAATGAAAGATTCTTGAAAATGAGAGATTCTTGAAGTTTAGCTAATTCTTCGACATCAATGAAATAGTATAACATAAGATTATTTCTTATCTATATATTTATGTCTATTAAACTATCTATCATTTTTATTCTTCCTTACTATCCAAAATAATATCTAAAAAATTCAATACAAATTAATTATTTTTGATTTTTATAATTTTCATTTTTTTTGTAGAGTAACAAGAAAAATTATTGTATGCCTTGAAGAGGATTTGAACCTCCATGCTTTTCAGCACAAGATTTTGAGTCTCACGTGTCTACCATTTCACCATCAAGGCATTACTTGAAGTACTATAATATAGAAGTAAACTAATTATGAATGTCTATACATATAGAAGTAAAGTCATTAAAGTCATTATGAATCTGTAAACGTTATAGATAAAAATGAAGTATTATATTTCTATATATATATATATATATATATATATATATATATATATATATATATATATATAGAAATATAGAACCGAATCAATTATATGTATCCATATTTATTACTTCTGTTACTCCTCACCTGTCATATTCATTTTAATGAAAAGATAAAATAATTGAAAAATTATTTCACCTTTTCATCCAACTATTTGACCTTCTTATCATTCTCTCGAATCTTTTGATAAAAAATTCCGACTGCAGTTTATAAGTCGAAAGGTAAAACAAAGATAAAGTGGATTCAATATAAAGTAAATTTTAATTAATCTCTACTTTTTAGGAAACAGAATATGAAATTTTTCAATATAAATCGTTATTAAATCAAATCTAAATCTTTACAAAGTAAGGATTTATTCCATTTAAATTTTTAAAGTTCTCAATTATCCACTAAATTTTCACATTATAAAATATTTTTTAGTTATTAATAATATTACTCATAGATATTGTTCTTTGAACAATAGCAATAATTGGGTTAGTTACTATCCCTAAAGAAGTTGATCCCACTACACATATAACTAAACTAAATTCAATAGGACTTTTTGATACTAAATAATTAAAAGAAGTTTTATATTTCCGAATATAAGAAGTTGTTTCTTCATTTTCTTCAGTGATAACCAATTTTATTATTCGTAAATAATAATATATAGAAATTACACTTGTGAAAGGTCCTACAGAAACTGATAAATATGGACCCGCTTTCCAACCAGACCAAAAGAGGTAAAGTTTTCCAGGAAACCCAGCTAGGGGAGGAATACCTCCTGAAGGTGATAAACATAAAGCAGGAAAAGATGCCAATAGAGGATCTTTTTTATATGACCCCGCATAATCTCCAATGTTATCCGTTCCGGTGCGTGAACCGAATAATGTAATACAAGCAGAGGTTCCTAGATTCATAAAAATATAAAATAACATGTAAGTTATCATGCTTGCATACCCATCAGAGTCTCCTACAATTATTCCAATCATAAAATATCCAATTTGACTTATCGAGGAGTAGGCAAGCATACGCTTCATACTTGTTTGCGTCATAGCGATGGAATTACCTAAGGTCATACTTAAAATAGCTATTATTTCTAGAATTAAATGCCATTCATTCTCTAATAAGGGGAAGATTATATTAAACATTCTAGCAGTCGAAGCTAAACCAGCTATTTTTGAAGTAACAGAAAAGAAAGCAATGACTGGGGTCGGGGCGTTAAAGTCGAAAAAATAACTAACTTTCTCTCTTATTCAAAACCGTGCATGAAACTTTTACTTCACACGGCTCCCAAGTAACAAAAATAAGTAATAAAAAAATTTTTTACAATTCTTATCTCTTTATTAGTTTATTACTTTCCCCGTGTATATAATTCAATGTATATATAATATCAAAAATTTTTATTTAATAAAATTGAATAAATTTCTCTTTCGGGGAATCCTTAATCAGCGATTCTTGTCGCGAAGCACGAACGTATTCAGATTATTATTTTCCAGATAAACTGAAACGAAGCCAGAGAATCTTCTGATTTTACTCATTTTCTGATAGACATAAAATTTATTTTAGGGTGATACTCTTTTTCGTTGACGAAAGCTGTTTCGTCACACTCGTAGTCTTCGAAGGATAAAGACTAATCAATAGCGTATATTCAATATGTTTTTCTTATGCGTCAAATTCCTCTTCGCGCAACTACCCCTGATAAAGTACTAGCAATACACCCTTACTTATTTTCTATGTGAATCGCTTCTAACTTTGCTTTACCCTAAAGTCCAGATTCTATAGAAATTATAGGTAAAAGTTATGTTTCAATCTGAGTAGAGATGCCAGGTTTTGTTCATTCTGGATGTCTATAATTTATTTCTTGACAACTCCCTCTCTTCTTCATTTTTTATATATAACTTCCGATCTCCTGTCTCTATCTCAGGATAAGGAATTGTATAATGAATCGCACTCCTTCATATACATCAGGGGTCCATTGATAAAAAGGGACTAAAGAAGGTTTAGATGCGATTCCTACAGTAATAAATATAAGCACAATTGAAATACTTGAAGAGTTACACATTTGTGTATCAATAAGACCATGGAAAATCTCTTGAAGTTGAATTTTCCCCCCAGACGAACCGTATAGCCGTGAAAAACCATAAGCTAGAATCAAAGAACTTGCTCCACCCATAAGTAAAAACTTCGTAGCAGCTTCATTAGATCGTACATCTCTCTTTGTATATCCAGATAATAGATAGGAGGATAAACTTAAACATTCTAAAGTAGTGAATATTATTATTAAATCATTAGCACCGCATAGAAGCATTCCTCCTATAGTAGCTGTTAGCAGAAAAATTAAAGATTCAGTAATTGCCACTTTTGTGCATTTCACATACTCTAGAGATAGGGGGATACATAGAAGTGACGATAATGCGATAGAGATTCGAAATATTCCATTAAAACCGTCTGTTTGAAAACTACCTGAGAAACTAGTAATAGGTTCTTCTTTTAATTGGAATAGTAGTACTGTTATACTTATGATTAAACTTATTGATGAAATTAAATATAACCAATATGTATTTTTCTCAGAAGTTAAATCTACCAATAGAATGATAATTAAACTAGAAATTGAAATACATTCTGGTAAAATACTACCTCCATCTGGGAGAAATGAACCAAAATCTAATTTCATAATTTTTTAAGGTGTAATTCATAATTAAGTATCAATTTGATATAACGCTAGATGAGAGAGAGGAATAATAAACTTTTAAGTAGTTTATAAAGCAATTTTGACCCATTAACTTGTAACTTCGAGGGGAATCACAAATAAGTTAAATAAATTTTTGTCCATCTATAATATTTTATTCTATTCGCTCCAATATTTTGTTTCTTCTAATCCGACATTACTATTACTACTACCATTACAACTATGATTACTACTATTACTTATGTTACGGTTCCAACGAAGAAAATGGGCAATAATAACAACAAAAGAAAATTACATCCTCATCAAGTCTTACTTTTTTTTTATCTGATACGTGATAAAGTTCCAAGAAAAATCGACTTTTTTCTATCTTATATAAAATTGATAAAATAGACGAAAGACTTTATGGATGACAAATTCAACTCGATTAAAATAAGTATTAAACTAAATCATACTTTATTTTTTTACTTAACGAAAATGAGCAAAAGCTCTATTAGCCTCTGCCATTCTATGAGTTTCCTCCCTCCTACGTACAGCATTTCCATTATCTTTAGCAGCATCTATCAATTCGTGACTCGATTTAAAAGCCATATTTCGACCTGGACGTTTCTTGGATGCTACTAGTGACCAACGAATAGCAAGCGCTTTTCCTTATGAAGATCTTATTTCGATGGGAACCTGGTAGGTTGAACCACCTACACGTCGTGCTTTTACCATAACATTAGGAGTTACTCTACGTACCGCTTGACGTAAGACCGATAATGGATTTTTCTTCGTTCCCTGCTTAACATTCTTCATAGCTCTGTAAAGTATTCGATAAGCCAATGATTTTTTTCCATTTTTAAGAATACGATTAACCAATGAATTAACCAATCGGTTACGATAAATTGGATCAGGTTTTTCGACTCGCTTCTTTGTTGTACCCCGACGCGACGTAACAGTAGAAATAGTTAAATCATTCTTTATTCTCTTTACTACTTTTCGCTTCCTGTAGAAACTAATAATTAATAACTAAATTATTTTGGCTTTTTTACTCCATATTGTAGAGTCGATTCCCTATGATTATCAGGAGAATCTCCCTCCGAACCGTACATACGACTTTCATCGAATACGGCTCTCCGCATCACTAGTATTATATTGACGAAATAAAATTATTACATTTTTATCAATGTTATTATTAAAAAATATCGTTACTGATGCTTACTCATTTAGATTTGAGTATCCTTTTTTATTCTTTCAGAATCAAAAATCTTGTATTTTATGTATCTCCACGGAAATAATCCTTAGATTCAATAGAACTGAAATAATGAATTACTTAAAAGTAAAAGAAAAAAAATGAAGTGTTTACTATTTTTGCTACTCCACCTCAACTCGTCCTGAAAAAGTTAAGTTTTTTTATTTCTATTAACGTGAGTAAAGTAAGGGAAAACTTCTTGAATTGTTTGATGAATTAAACCCTAGATATATAATAATTTTTTTATTACTCCTTCTCATCCTCTTCATAGCCTGCTTTGGTTCCTGCACAACATCTCTGTCATTAGATTAGCTACTCATTTTCATGTCACTGGCGATTAACATGAGCATCATCTTGAAATGGTAACAAGCTTGGGTAGTAATATGCAACGCACTGGAACGCCCTTGTTTACGATCTTTTACTCCTACAGTATCCAGAGTCCCCCGTACAATATGATATCTTACTCCGGGTAAATCTTTTACCCTTCCTCCTCTTACTAATACTACGGAATGTTCTTGCAAATTGTGGCCGATACCCGGTATGTAAGCAGTAATTTCAAATCCAGAGGTTAATTTGACTCTAGCTACTTTACGTAGAGCGGAGTTTGGTTTCTTTGGGGTTGTGGTGAAAAAGTTAACTAATAAACTACTTTATTGTTACTTTACGAAACCGTACATAAAATTTTCACTTC